ATGGCAATATAAAATTATAGTTTAGTAAATATATGTCGAAAGGAGTAATTATGAGTAAAGTTGTGGGAATTGATTTAGGTACAACAAATTCTGTTGTTGCTGTTATGGAAGGAGGTAAGCCTATTGTTATACCTAATAAAGAGGGTTTAAGAACAACTCCTTCAGTTGTTGCTTATACCAAGAAGAAAGATAAGCTTGTAGGCAATATAGCGAAACGTCAGGCTGTCATGAATCCAGAGAATACTTTTTATTCTGTTAAAAGATTTATTGGTCGTAAAAAAGATGAAGTAAATAATGAATCTCAGCAGTCTTCTTATAATATTAAGACAGATTCTAATTCTAATATAAAGCTTGAATGTCCAGCATTAGATAAAGATTTTGCTCCTGAAGAAATTTCGGCTCAGGTTTTAAGAAAATTAGTAGAAGATGCAAGTACTTATTTGGGGCAGCCAGTTACAAAAGCGGTTGTAACAGTACCAGCTTATTTCAATGATTCTCAAAGGCAAGCAACTAAAGATGCTGGTCAAATAGCTGGATTGGATGTTTTGCGTATCATTAATGAACCAACTGCTGCATCTTTATCTTATGGTCTAGACAAAAAAAGCAACGAAACAATCTTGGTATTTGATTTAGGTGGCGGCACTTTTGATGTCTCAATTTTAGAAGTAGGTGATGGAGTTTTTGAAGTATTATCTACTTCAGGCGATACTCACTTGGGTGGAGATGATTTTGATAATAAAATTGTTTATTGGTTAATTGATGAATTTAAAAATGATCAGGGTATTGATTTAAGTCAAGATAAGCAAGCTCTTCAAAGATTAACTGAAGCAGCAGAAAAAGCTAAAATGGAATTATCTACTTTACCTCAAACAGATATTAATTTGCCTTTTATTACTTCTACTGAAACCGGTCCTAAACATTTGGAGAAAACAATTACACGTGCAAAATTTGAATACTTATGTCAAGAATTAATTAATCGTTGTCAAATTCCAGTTAATAACGCTTTAAAAGATGCTCAATTAAATTCCGGCAGCATTGATCAAATTGTTTTAGTAGGAGGCTCTACAAGAATTCCTGCTATTAAAGAATTGGTTAAAAAAATAATAGGCAAGGAGCCTAATCAAAGCGTTAATCCTGATGAAGTTGTTGCAATTGGCGCAGCTGTTCAAGCAGGAGTTTTAGCTGGTGAAGTCAAGGATATACTGCTTCTAGATGTTACACCTTTATCGCTCGGCGTTGAAACTCTTGGTGGTGTTATGACTAAGATTATTCCTAGAAATACGACTGTTCCAACTAAAAAATCAGAAGTTTTTTCAACAGCCGTAGATAATCAGCCAAATGTTGAAATTCATGTACTTCAAGGAGAGCGAGAGTTTACCAAAGATAACAAAAGTTTAGGTACTTTTCGATTGGATGGAATTGTTCCGGCTCCTAGAGGAGTGCCTCAAATTGAAGTAACTTTTGATATAGATGCTAATGGTATATTGGCTGTTAATGCAAAAGATAAAGGAACAGGTAAAGAGCAGTCAATTGCTATAACTGGCGCTTCAACTTTACCTAAGGAAGAAGTTGAAAAATTAGTTAAAGAAGCTGAGGAAAATTCAGATCTTGATAAGCAAAAGCGACAACAGATTGATTTAAAAAACCAGGCTGATTCTTTATGCTACCAGTCGCAGAATCAATTAAATGAATTGGGTGACAAGATTGATGCTAAAGATAAAGATGATGTACAGCATTTGATAAACAAAGTGAAGAAGGCTATTCAGGAAGAAGATTTTGATAATATTAAAGCATATCAAGATGAATTACAGTCATCAATTATGAGTTTAGGTAAAAAAGCTTATGGTGATACGCCAGCAGGTGCTTCTCAGAATAGTGAAGCGGATACAGTAATAGATACCAAGTCTGAAGAAGCTTAATTCAGTCTTGTATTGTTAAAATTTTTATACAATAATACATTGTCACTTCATTGATTAATCTAACTGAATCTTTGCTTTTCTTTTATTTATTTTATTACGCAATCATTGAGTATTTGCTAAATTAAGTGAATTGATATAGCTGTAATAGCTTTTTACTTATTGCTACCATTGTATGAATAGCTCCTTAAATTGAGCTTGCCGACATCTCGTTGATAATTTATCGATACTTTTTGTTAGCCATTTTTTGTTTCATTGATTTTTTAATGTGCCAAGCTTATTGATTCAATTTAAGATATAAATCTCTGTTCTTAAATATTTCTGCTGAAATTTTTTAATCTTTATAAGCTATTTAAAAGCGGGTAACGCGATTCGAACGCGCGACATTAACCTTGGCAAGGTTACGCTCTACCACTGAGCTATACCCGCTTACTTATATTTTTTAATGGTCTCAAATAAGATTGCATTTGTCAAGCTGCTATATTTATTTGCTTTACATAGAATAGACTGTAATCTATTCTATTTAATCAAATTGATCTTACGCAATAAAAGAATTGGCAACTCCTGTTATGATGACCAATCCTGCCCATATACCAGCGCCAGTATATATTAGATTTTTTGACTGTTCCCATTTTCCAGGCGATGCAAGAGTTACAGGTATACTTACAACTAATAAAGTTGAAAATATTACAAGAATAAAGGCAAGTAGTTGAACAACTAGTGTCATTATTATTTAGCTCCTTTTAAGTAAATATGGTTCTAATAGGTGAATTTAGCTATTTATATTATAATAATATATATTATGAAGTATAATGCACTATTTATTCTAAAATGCTTTTTGTGTTTTATTTATTGACTTTTGAATAAAAGCTGTCTCAACATAATTGCCGTATTTATATTTTTCTATTAACTTTAGTCTAATAGCTCATTATCTCTTTGATACTTTTATGTTTCCTTTTATTTATTTTGCTTTCTTATTTATTTTGCTTTCAACTTTTGATGCAATTAGCCTTTTAAACATAAAGAAATCAGAAGAAAAGTTAAAAAATATCCTGCTTTAATGTACATTTGTATACATATAAGTCCAATTTATTTAAATTATACGAGGTTAAGTTTATGCTTTCGTTTATTGTATTATCTAAATTGCCAGAAGCCTATGCTATCTTCAGGCCATTAGTAGATATTTTGCCTGTTGTTCCTGTGTTTTTTCTGCTTTTGGCATTCGTATGGCAAGCAGCTATAGGTTTTAGGTAATTATTTGCAGATTAATAGTTTTTTATATTTTATTTAAGTATCTAAATTTATATGGTTGAACCTCTTTTATCTGGAATAGTGTTAGGTTTAATTCCCGTGACTTTGTTAGGTTTACTAGTTGCGGCTTATTTACAGTATCGTCGCGGCAATCAATTAGGCTTATAGTCTGCAAGAAATTCTTAATTAATGCGATTTTATAAATTGATCTATCATAAAATACTTTAAATTATAATTCGATTTAAAGTATTTTGGCCTATACTATTAGAGATTTTTTAGTTAAGTTATTGAGCTCTGTTTCTAGGAATGTTTTTATATTACTTTTACCAGCTTGATTTTTTAACTCCAGGCAGCAGACAGTCATGCCCCATTTCTCTTACTACATGCCTTGATAGTCCGAAATTGCGATAAAAGCCTCGACTTCTTCCTGTTAACCAGCATCTATTTCTATGCCTGTGTTTTGAGCTGTTGCGAGGCAGTTTTTGCAGCTTTTTTTGCCATTCCATTTTTTCCGAAAAATTAGATGCCTTTTTTAATTCTTGCTTTATTGTTAATCTTTTTTCTTTATATTTTTTAATTAGCACTTCTCTTTCTATTTCTCTTTGAATCATGCTTTTTTTAGCCATAATGTTTTTTAACTAAGCTCAATAATATCATTACTGAAAATAATAGCTAATTATAATAGCTATTGCAATAAAAAAGAATCTTGACATCTATTTTTGCCAAGATTTTCTTATTTTTATGGTATATTTTCTGAATTATTCAATAGTAAATTAGCCAAATTTTCCTGAAGTTGATGCTATAACAAATGCAGCATATGTCATTATGTAACCAACAGAGAAATGTACCAATCCTACTAATCTAGCCTGTACAATAGATAGCGCAACTGGCTTATCTTTCCATCTAATTAGATTTGCTAAAGGTGTTCTTTCGTGTGCCCATGCTAAAGTTTCGATTAATTCCTGCCAATAACCTCTCCAAGATATTAAGAACATGAATCCTGTTGCCCAAACTAGATGTCCAAATAAAAACATCCAAGCCCAGACAGATAGATTATTCATACCATATGGATTATATCCGTTGATTAGTGGAGATGAATTAAGCCACAAATAATCTCTTAACCATCCCATTAGATATGTAGAGGATTCATTGAATTGTCCTACATTACCTTGCCAAATTGTTACATGCTTCCAGTGCCAGTAGAAAGTTACCCATCCTATTGTATTTAGCATCCAGAAGACTGATAAGTAAAATGCATCCCATGCAGATATATCACATGTGCCACCACGTCCAGGCCCATCACAAGGAAAACTATAGCCAAAGTCTTTTTTGTCTGGCATTAGTTTTGACCCTCTAGCATCTAATGCTCCTTTTACAAGTATAAGGGTCGTTGTATGTAGCCCTAATGCAATTGCATGATGTACCAGAAAATCTCCTGGTCCAATTGTTAAGAAAAGAGAGTTTTTATTGCTATTTATAGCTTCTAACCATCCTGGTAGCCACACACTACTTCCGGCTTGTGTTGCTATATTTGATGAGGATGACAGTAATACATTGAAGCCATATAATGCTTTTCCAGAGCTAGCTTGTATCCATTGAGCAAATACAGGCTCTATAAGTATTTGCTTTTCTGGGGTTCCAAATGCGATCATTGTGTCATTATGAATATAAAGTCCAAGAGTGTGAAATCCTAAAAATAAACAAGCCCAGCTTAGATGTGATATAATTGCTTCTTTGTGCTCCAGCATTCTAGTTAGAACATTATTTTTATTTTGCTCCGGATCGTAATCTCGTATAAAAAATATGGCTCCGTGTGCAAATGCTCCCACCATTAAAAAGCCAGCTATATACTGATGATGTGTATATAATGCAGCTTGTGTTGTAAAATCTTTTGCCATAAAAGCATATGGAGGCATTGCATACATATGTTGAGCAACTAATGAAGTTATTGCTCCTAATGATGCTAGAGCTAGCCCTAATTGTATATGTAAGGAATTTGTAATTGTTTCGTAAAGTCCTTTATGTCCTGATCCTAATTTGCCACTTGGTGGTCTATGAGCATCTATAATATCTTTTAAATTATGTCCGATTCCCCAGTTAGTTTTATACATATGACCTGCAACAATAAATATTACAGCGATCGCCAAATGATGATGAGCTATATCAGTTAGCCATAAAGACTGACTTTGTGGATGAAATCCGCCTAAAAAAGTTAGAATTGCTGTACCTGCTCCTTCATTGGTCCCAAATGTATGCTGTAAACTATCTGGATTGGATGCATATGAATTCCATTGACCTGTAAAAAATGGCTGTAATCCAGCTGGATGTGGCAATACGTATGTGAAATTATCCCATCTAACATGCTGTCCTCTTGATTCTGGTATTGCTACATGTATTAAATGGCCAGTCCACGCTAATGAACTTAAGCCAAATAGGCCTGATAAATGATGATTTAGTCTTGCTTCGTTATTTTTGAACCATGATAACCCTGGCTTGAATTTTGGTTGCAAATGAAGCCATCCGGCAAATAGCATAACGGCAGATAAAACTAGTAAAAATAATGCGCCATTGTATAAATCTGTATTATTTCTCATGCCGATTGTATACCACCAATGGTAAACACCAGAAAAAGTGATGTTTACTGGATAAGAGGCTCCACCTTTTGTGAATGCTTTAATAGCTGGTTGTCCGAAGTGAGGATCCCAGATTGCATGTGCTATAGGCTTTGTTTTTAATGGATTCAATACCCACTGCTCAAAGTTTCCTTGCCATGCAACATGAAATAAATTGCCTGATGTCCATAAAAATATTATAGCTAGATGACCAAAGTGTGATGCGAAAATTTTCTGATATAAATTTTCTTCTGTTATTCCATCATGACTTTCAAAGTCATGAGCAGTAGCGATCCCATACCAAATTCTTCTTGTTGTAGGGTCTTGCGCTAGTGCTTGGCTAAATTTTGGAAATTTTGTTGCCATTTTTTTGTTATCCTAATTTAAAGATTATCCTACTGATATTATTCTTGCCAAGAAAAAAGCCCAAGTTGTACCTATTCCACCTAGAAGATAGTGAGCTACACCTACTGCTCTTCCTTGAGTTATGCTTAGTGCTCTTGGTTGAATAGATGGTGCGACTTTAACTTTGTTATGAGCCCATACGATTGATTCTATTAACTCTTGCCAATAGCCGCGTCCGCTAAATAAGAACATTAGGCTGAATGCCCATACAAAGTGAGCTCCCAAGAATATTAGCCCATAAGCCGATAATGAAGATCCGTATGACTGAATAACCTGCGAAGCTTGCGCCCACAGAAAATCTCTTAACCATCCATTTATAGTTATGGAGCTTTGAGCAAAATTGCCGCCTGTAATATGAGATATTGTTCCTGAAGAAGAAATGCTTCCCCATACGTCTGACTGCATTTTCCAACTGAAATGAAAGAGTACTATAGATAATGAATTATACATCCAGAAAAGCCCAAGAAATACATGATCCCATCCTGATACTTGGCATGTGCCACCACGTCCAGGCCCATCACAAGGAAAACGAAAGCCTAGGTTTGATTTATCTGGAATTAGTCTTGAATTTCTTGAAAACAAGAATCCTTTGACTAAAATTAAGACCGCTACATGTATAGTAAATGCATGTATGTGATGTACCATAAAATCAGCTGTTCCTAAACTGATTGGCATAGCAGCAATTTTGTTGCCTACAGATACTGTATCTCCCCCAAATATATAGCTTGCAGTTGCTAAAGAATTAGGGCTTGTATTGCTTGGTGCAAGAGTATGTACGTTCTGTATCCACTGAGCGAATATGGGTTGTAATTGTATTGCTGTGTCTGAGAACATATCTTGAGATCTTCCAAGTGCTCTCATTGTATCATTATGTATATACAGCCCAAAAGAATGGAATCCTAAAAACATGCATATCCAATTTAAGTGAGATATAATTGCATCTCTATGTCGTATGATTCTATCAAGTACATTGTTGTAATTTTGAGCTGGATTATAGTCTCTAACCATGAAAATTGAAGCATGCGCTCCTGCTCCTACTATACAAAATCCTCCTATCCACATATGATGAGTGAATAAAGATAGCTGAGTAGGGTAGTCTGTAGCAATATAAGGGTATGGAGGCATTGCATACATATGATGAGCCACAATAATGCTTAGAGATCCCATCATCGCTAAATTGATTGCTAATTGTGCATGCCAGGACGTAGTTAAAATTTCGTATAATCCTTTATGGCCTTCTCCTGTAAATGGCCCCTTGTGAGCTTCAAGTATTTCTTTCATGCTATGTCCAATACCCCAATTAGTACGGTACATGTGCCCTGCCACTAAAAATAATACGGCAATAGCTAAATGATGATGAGCTGTATCACTTAACCATAGTCCTCCTGTTACAGGATTTAAGCCTCCTTTGAATGTTAAAAAATCAGAGTACTCATTCCAATTTAAAGTGAAAAAAGGAAGAATGCCTTTACTAAAACTAGGATATAGCTGACTCATTAAATCTTTATTGACTAAAAATTCATGAGGTAATGGAAGCTCTTGAGGAGATACGCCAGAGTCCAATAGTTTATTTATGGGTAATGCTATATGAATTTGATGCCCAGCCCATCCTAGGGATCCTAATCCTAGTAGTCCTGCTAGGTGGTGATTCATCATAGATTCAGCATTTTGAAACCACTCTAGTTTAGGTGCTGCTTTATGATAGTGGAACCATCCAGCAAATATCATTAATGCAGCCATAAATAAGCCACCTATGGCCGTTGCGTATAATTCAAATTCTGTAGTTATACCTGATGCTCTCCATAATTGAAAGAAGCCAGAGGTGATTTGAACTCCTTGAAATCCTCCACCTACGTCTCCATTTAGTATCTCTTGTCCAACGATTGGCCAAACAATTTGTGCGCTTGGCTTAATGATTGTTGGATTACTTAACCAAGCAACGTAGTTAGAAAATTTAGCGCCATGAAAATACATGCCGCTTATCCAAAGAAAGATGATAGCTAGTTGACCAAAATGAGCACTAAAAATTTTTCTTGATACATCTTCCAAAGAACTAGTATGACTTTCAAAGTCATGGGCATCTGCATGTAAATTCCAGATCCAAGTAGTAGTTTTTGGACCTTTAGCGAGTGATCTTGAGAAATGGCCAGGTTGTGCCCATTTGTCAAAAGATGTGCTTACTGGATTTTTATCTACAGTGACTTTAACTTTTTTCGTTACTTGCTCTTGTGAGCTAATTGTCATTGAGATTCTCCTCTCTATTATTCTGTCAATAAGATGAGATAAGAAATAAAACGCTCACTATTTGCACTTCATTCTTAAATTATGAATCATTGTATAATGATTAGCGAGTTTTTATTACAATAATATATTATAAGGACAACTTTTAAAATACCTGATATCTGTTAACAATAGTTAAAATCTTTAAATTGATTATTTTGCTTTTACTTTCATTAATGCTTGACCGCAATCCACAACATCTCCGTCTTTAACCATTATTTCTACTATTTCTCCGTCTACCTCTGCCTCTATTTCATTCATTAGCTTCATCGCTTCTATAATACAAACTGTCTGTTTTTTATGAAATATATCGTATTGCTCAATAAACGCTCGCTCGTTAGGCGCAGGAGATCTGTAAAATGTTCCTACCATAGGAGATACAATTGTTGAATATGTTTCTAACTCTTCGTGCGTGATCTTTGTTTTGTTATTTTCTGTAAGCTTTACAGTTTTTGCTTCAATTTTATCACTTGTTATTTTAGATCCAATATTTCTTTTTTTAATCAAGCTGTTGTTCTTAGCTTTTTGTATTGTTTTATGTATTATCAGTTCAAAATGTTTACTTTTAATTTTTACAATGTTTATTTTGTTATCTTGTGTAGAATTTAATATATTTTTCAATTCTTTAATCTGAAACTTCATGAGACTCAAGTACCTTATTTTTAATTGACTCACCTAATTTTCTGGAAGAATCCATGCTCTGGTATAATCTTCTAGCTTTATTATATGCGCTTTTTTGAATTAAATAGTTTTTTCTTTTGTGATTCAAGCTTGAATATGCAATTGTTTATCGATATGAAGCTTAGTTTTCTTGTTTATTTGTCTGACGTATGTATTACTTTAGCTAAGTGCCAATTGGAAGATTTATTGAGTATAAACGATAGATTGCTGCTTTAATGGAATGTTTCTAATTGTTTAACTATATTTTCTCTAATATTTTGTATAATTAGTATCTTCGTTACTATGCAATATTTTACATATTTCTCTATCATAAGCTATTTTTATTAATTTGCTTACTAATGTGTGATAGTTTCTTAATATGTTCATAAAATTTAAATAAGATTTATCTCTCTGGTTTTAATTGTGTAACTTCAATTTTATCAACACTTGTTTTGACCATATTTATCAGTTAGATATTTTTTATTAAACGTAAAATTAGTATATTTATCTAATATATTAATCTAATTAATTATACTATTATCATTTAAATTAATCTGAATAACAGTTTTTAGGCAATTTCTATTATTACTTTTAATATATTCAAAATTTAATATATTCAAAATTATTTAATGCCTTACTCAGATGAAAGATTTTTCGTGGTTTTGCAAGTTTTTAAAGCCCAATTCTTATCAACTTAATTTATATTTACTTCCTTTAAAAACGATTGATTTTTTCCTGTTTTTCCTTATCATTGCATTAATTAACTGTTGAATTATTAGATAAAATTAAATTATATATTTTTTTAATACTAAGCTTCATTCAATATATTCTTTTTTGATATTCTTTTTTGATATTCTGTTTTGCCTTTTTAGTAAAAATATTTTAATATACTCTATTTTACATAATTTAATAGCTTTATTCTTTGATTACAGAATAAGATGCAAGTTTCATGCTATCGTTTTTAGCTTATTGCTTGCATTATATTTGAAGATATTAATAAATTATTGCTATTTCTTTATTATAAAAAACTTTTTAAGAATTATTTTTCGCACTAGAACATACTAAAAACTGTATTATTGAAATTAAATTTTTGATTCAATTAGTCAATTTGAAATGTTGATTTACGCTTATTCAGATTAATATTCAGTTATATTTTTAAGTATAAGTTTATGAAACTAGGTTTAATCTATGTGGCTAAAAAAGCGCTAAAATATATTTCTAAAGTTAAAAAATAATATATTTCAATGTGTTTTTAAATTTAACTACATTAGATAGTGTATCTTCTGCAATATCAAAAGGCTTGTGCATAATTTTAAGTCATTAGTAAAGCTTTTATTAGTTACAAAATTAGATAGCTTAAACATTATTTATCTATTTTAACCATATTTAAATAGATTATATGTTTTGGAAATGACTAAAGTTTGTTTTGTTTGGTAACTATGTGCATATGTTTTCTTGATTTCATCTTTTTGAAAAAGATTTATTTTTGGCTATTCAATTGTTTTGGAGTGATTTTTTAAGAAGCTATAAAGTGCTGATTAAATTTATTCAAGAGAATGCTTATAAAATTATTAATTCATATATTTTATAGAATGCTCTAGTAAACTCTATGGCTTCTTTAGAAGTATTTGTATTTACTTTTATTGCTTCTTTATTTCATCAAGTGTTTAATTATATTGCATTGTGTGCTTAATTGACATCAGGTAATAATATTTATTTAATTTTACAAGTAATATTTTAAATAATGACATGTTAATTGCAGATGATTTAGATAAGCTTTTAGAGATTTTACCTGATTTCATATGTGAGCCATTAGAAAAGCATCCCAAACGTAAGTCTTTAATTGAAGTAGTAATGGATCTGGGTCGTAGGCCTGAAGCTCGCTTTCCCGATGGCCCTCATTATCTATCGAAAAAAATTATATCATGGCATGATTTGGACTATTGTATTAAAAGAGTCGGGAATTTTAGCGGAGATAATCGCTCTGGTATTGAAAGAACACTTCATAGGATTAGTTCAATAAGAAACAGAAAAGGTAGCATAATTGGTTTAACTTGTAGAGTTGGAAGAGCAATTTTTGGTACAATCAGCATGATTAGAGATTTATTGGAAAGAAGACAATCTATTCTACTACTCGGCAAGCCCGGAGTTGGTAAAACGACGGCTGTTCGAGAAATCAGTCGCATATTAGCTGATGAAATGGAGAAACGAGTGGTAATTATTGATACTTCTAATGAAATAGCAGGCGACGGAGATATACCTCATCCAGCTATTGGACGAGCAAGAAGAATGCAAGTTGCTCGTCCTGAATTACAACATCAGGTCATGATTGAAGCTGTAGAGAATCATATGCCCGAAGTTATTATTATAGATGAAATAGGTACCGAGTTAGAAGCGTTAGCTGCTCGTACTATCGCTGAAAGAGGTGTTCAGCTAGTTGGTACTGCACATGGAAATTATTTAGAAAGCCTAATAAAAAATCCTACTCTTTCTGATTTAATAGGGGGAATTCAGCATGTAACTTTAGGAGATGATGAGGCTAAGCGTCGTGGATCTCAAAAAAGTATTTTAGAAAGAAAAGCATCGCCAGCTTTTCAGGTAGTTATAGAGATTCATGAGCGTGACAATTGGATTGTTCATGAAAGGGTTGATGGTATGGTTGATCAAATACTGCAAGGCAGTATGTTATTTATGCAGCGTCGTAGATTTGACAAACAAGGAAGAATTCTTATAGAGTGCGAAAAATCTGTGTCTTCAAACTTTAATGGACCTAACAATAGTAAGTTTAATAAGGCGAATACTTATCTTTCTGCTATAAAAACTGCTCATAATAGCGATGTAAGGTATACTGCAAGTACTAGTCAAGATAGAGGTTTTTTTCATAACGATCTCCATATGAACTCAAAGTTATTGTCAGCTATGCATCATTTTCCTGTTAATAATATTACGAAAGAAATCTTCATTTATCCTTACTCTATTAATATTCGCCGCATAGAAGCAGCAATTACTATGATGCAATTACCTATAAATGTTACAAGAGATATCGTCAAAGCAGACGCTATATTGGCTACTAGGTTAAATGTGAGACAAAATATGAAATTAAGGCAGATAGCAAAAGCAAAGCATGTAACAATATACACTATTCATGCTAGCAGCATATCAAATATTACTCGAGCTCTAAAGAAAATTCTGAACATCAATAAAGATTCTTATTTAAATTGGAAGGTTTTTTGTAAGAATAAAACTCTTGAAGAAATTTTTGCTTTATCTGAAGCTAAGTATGCAATTGAAAAAATAGTTATTGCAAAAAAGCAGTCAGTAGAGTTATTATGCCGCATAGCTCATGTACGTAAATTACAGCATCAATTAATAGAATCTTATAATTTAAGATCTCGTAGTTTTGGAGAAGAGCCAAATAGAATGTTGCGTATTCATCCTAATTAATTATATCCTTAATGTATGTGTGTTAAGATATTTGTAGCAAAATTGAAAATTATTAGTAGCTTCATGAAATAATTGCTATATTTGAGCTTATTATAGATACAGGTTGAATGACAATAGAGTTAATTAAGGAATTTAATAATGACATCACAAGAATCAAGTGGTACTTTAGATAAGGTTAAAAGTATTATAGCAGAACAGCTAGGTGTAAATGAGACAAAAGTAACTTTAGAAGCTAATTTTGCGTCAGATTTAGGAGCTGACTCTTTAGATACCGTTGAGCTAGTCATGGCAATCGAAGAAGAGTTTTCAATAGAAATACCAGACGAAGAAGCTTCTAAGATACTTACATTAGATGAAGCTGTTAAATTTATAGATCAGGCTGTTAAAAATAGAAGTAAATAAGACATTAGAGTTCTAATGTCTTTGATTGTCAAGATTAATTGCCGGAGAGGGTGGGATTCGAACCCACGGAACCTTGCAGTTCATCTGATTTCAAATCAGACGCAATCAACCAACTCTACCACCTCTCCGCATGAATAGTATAGTAACAGAAAATATGCTAGAAGACAATTGTTTTCTATTTTCTGTTGCTATTTACCTTTAAGATTATTCGTATGTTGCTTGCCCAGTAAATTTTTTGTTCACAGGATTATCATTTTTACCTATTGAATGTTCTATATTTCCTACACCCTCTCTTCCAGGGTTTACTTTTTCTGGAAATACACCGTCTTTAGGATGTAAATATTGAACTTCTCCATTAGGAAATACTCTATATATTTTAAAGTCTTTAATTTTAAATTTAGACTTTAATTGCGCACTTAATGCTAGACATTGTTCTTTTTTTGCTAGGTACAGAAGATTATTTCCTTCTCTCATTATTGCTGCACCTCCAGTTGGCATTTCGAAAACAGTTTCTTCTTTGCTGGTCCACGTAATAGCATGCTTTTCTTCTATTTCAGCAGCTCTTAACCATCCTCCTGTACTTCCTCCAAAAGTTGGAGAAGGCATTTCTAAATTAATTATGTTGTTCATATAATTTTTATGCTTGCATTGAGTTAATTGTTATAATACTATAGCTTTTGTTGACTTATTCAATTGATAAAAAGAAATAAAGCTTCATAATTTAATTTTTTGATAAAAATATTGAAACTAAAAGATCTGTTATTTGATTTCTTGTGCTAAGACTAAGCTTGCAATTTTTATTATTTATCTTCTAATGCCTTACATGAAATATTGAAAATTTTTTCACAATTTAGTTAAGCTAAACTGTTGTATTATTTTCTATTAATTTACGCTGCTCTGCATACTGTTTTTATTCGTATATTTATTATGTAGACTTAATTATAGAGCGACTAATTTCATAATCGTGTTTTATTTGTTATAAGTTGATTTATGTTGATACAAGAATTTTCCTTCAGAAATTATTTTCATTATCATCATTTTTAATAAAAAAATAAGTCTTAAAGTAATTGTTCTTTGTACATGACTTAATCAGCCTGTTAGTAACTTTAATCTTTGTATAGAATTACAAATTTGACTTCTAGTTTCTAGTGTAAAATTGCGATATATTTTGAGCGCTGAATATAAAATTACTCCAGTGTGTTCATCTATTTTACTGTGTAAGCTATTTGCAATGACTCAATTGGCTTTATAGAGTAAAGCTTTATTAAGTTCCATGTTAAAGCTATGTATGTAGGCATTTTTTTAAATTCTCTTAATAGGCGGTTTTTATGTTTTTTATCAATTTCTATTAGTAATTTATTTTGCGATGCACATGCATCTAAGTATTGAAAAAATTCGGGCCTATCAACATTTAAAGCTACTGGAAAAATCCTTGATGCGCTTTCATTGGTTTTTCTTATGACTTGCATGTCGTATTGCCTAGGATCTAGTCCAATTGTTTTGTAAAAATCGCATCTTTGAAAATCATTTAAATACATGGTTGCAAATACGCTTAACAAGAAGAATCTGCACCAAAGCTTTGATTCTTTATTATTAATTAATTTAGGCTGAGACTTCAGTAGAGCAGCAAAAAAATCTCCGTGTCGATTTTCATCTTGGCACCAGTTTTCAAAAAATTTAAAAATAGGATATACTCTATGCTCAGGATACTTTTCTAGGTGTCTATATATAGTAATATACCTCCAGTAGCCTATTTTTTCGGATAAGTAAGTTGCATAAAATATGAACTTGGGTGAAAAAAAAGTGTATTTTCTGCTTTTTGTCAAGAATCCTAAGTCAAGTGATAAATTGAAGTCTCCTATAGCCTTATTTAAAAATCCGGCATGTCTTGCTTCATCTCTAGACATCAGTAAAAAACATTCGGCTATAATTGGATTTGAGTTTTCTAATCTTCGAGATAGTTCTTTATATAGTAAAAATCCTGAAAACTCTGCAGTACAAGATCTTTCTAGGAATTCTATAAATAAAGCTCTTGTTTTAGAGTCTAGATGATGCCATGATTGTTCGAATTCTTCATCTCTAATAAAGTGCTGTCTATTGTAATCAGCTCTAAATTCTTTTAAAAGCGCTTCAAACTCTTCAGTGTTTAATGATATATCTAATTCTGCCATCTCTTCAAAGTTTGTAGTATAAAATCTAGGAGTTAGCAGCGTTTCTTTTGCTATAGTTTTTGATGATTTTGTGGTTACTTGCATTACAATATAGAAGTCGTTAAATATATTTTATTAGTTATGTCATTGAGCTTATAGTAATCATAAGATATAATTAGTTTGCCAATAATTGCAAAAAATTTACATTTCTTGATTTTAGCTCTAATCTTTTGTATTAGAATTATATATAAATAAGAACACCGTTCAGGCTATTATATTAATATAATCAGCTCTTTTAGTAGTAATTCACCGTGTATAATATTAATTATTTAGGAGCATAATTTATGATAGATATTGTCAGTTTAGGCTGGGGTTCTCTTCTTGCTGTATTTACATTTTCAGTTGCTTTGGTTGTTTGGGGAAGAAATGGTTTTTAGTAATTATTTAAATGGAGAGTTATTGTGCAAAATGAGATTATAATGACAGCTATAATAAGTTCTGCTTTAATAATAGTAGGTCTTCTTCTTGGCTTTGCCTTGTTAAAGATACAAGGTGAGTGATAAAATAAATTAAATAGAATATGTTTTGCAAGACATATTCTTACTTATATTTTCTGTAATAAAATAATAACTTGAGTAACGCATATAATGCGAATTATAAATGAAATTAATTTGGTATCTTATAAGCTTTTTAACCGTGTTTTTAATACTACTAAACAATCCTAAGGCTACAGATTTAGGTAGCTTCGGTGGCAATCAAAAAGTTCTTAGCCTAACTCGTGGATCGCAAAAAAAAATGCAAATATTAACTGTGATTACGGCATCTATTTTTTTTATTCTGACTGTATTTTTTGCTTTATATTCCTATGATTAGCAAATGATAATTTTTCGTTTTATATTTTATGATTAATGTGTATACAAAAAAATAGATGTCCTGTTCCATTTCATCAGCAACCTTTGAATGAATATTGCGCACTAAAAAGTTCTTGGTTTTTTAATTGGTCGACTTTAATAGTGAGTGACTATATATTAAGTATGCTTTATATATTTTCAATATTTTTTGTTTTGTTTATGCCTTTATCCATATTTATAATTTCTAATGATGATAATTTTTGGAAAGTACTGTTAATAGATTTTCTAATTGTAAATTTTATTTTCGTTTTTATTTTTGTTAGACTCTATTTAGGTTGGTCATATGTAACTAAAAGGCTAATTAGCGCTACAGTTTTTTATGAAGAGTCCGGATGGTATGATGGCCAAATATGGATTAAAAATATAGAGAGCTTAACAAAAGATCGTTTAATAGGTTTATATGAAGTTACTCCTTTTATGCTTAGAATAAGATACAGCTTGATAGTATCCTTGGTTTTTTTGACGATTGATAATTTGCTGTATTTATTGGTTAAGTAAGCTTTTATGTATTATAATTATACTTAGGCGCGGGGTAGAGCAGTCTGGTAGCTCGTCGGGCTCATAACCCGAAGGCCAATGGTTCAAATCCATTCCCCGCTATTTATTAGTCCAATTAAAGGGTGAAATTTTACCTTTTTCTGTGTTATATTGTTTTTTATTATTATTTATTGCGTATTATATTATAAGATTGTGAGAGAGTATTTGAATGGTGTTGCAAAATAATTGTATTCAAGTTGGTCAAAAAGCCCCTGATTTTTCAGCTGTAGCTGTTTATGATCAAGAGTTTCAAGAGGTAAAATTATCTAATTATCTTGGTAAGTATGTAATTTTGTTATTTTATCCTTTGGATTTTACGTTTGTCTGTCCGACAGAAATTACTGCATTTAGTGATATATATACAGAAATTAGTCAATTAAATACAGAGATTCTAGGTATATCTGTTGATAGTGAATATTCTCATTTAGCTTGGCTTCAAACAGATCGTGAATCAGGCGGTTTAGGAGATTTAAAGTATCCTTTAGTTTCTGATTTAACCAAACAAATAAGTCGTTCATATAATGTTTTAACAGATTCAGGTACGGCTTTAAGGGGTTTATTTATAATCGATAAGCAAGGATTTATACAGCATTACTTAGTTAATAATCTGGATTTTGGTAGGAGCGTCGATGAAACCATGAGAGTTTTGAAGGCTATACAGTATGTTCAAAATCATCCAGATGAAGTTTGTCCAGCTAATTGGCAGCCAGGTAATCCTACTATTGCTAGTAATCCTAAACAGTCTAAAGCTTATTTTCAGTCTATATAATTGTAGAATTTTAAGCTTTAAAATATTTAATATTACTTCAGATAATAAAGTTTTATTGTATTGATCAGAATAAAGGTGATTCAAGTGCGCTATTTTGCAAAATATGATTACATGATAGCATTTATTTTGAATTTAGTAGTTCTAAATTAGATATTGCAAGTTAAGGAAGTTATTTATGTCTACTAATTTAGCTCAGAAATTACGTGAAGGTACAACAAAATCTCATAGCATGGCTGAAAATGTCAGCTTTGTGAAATCTTTTCTCGGTGGTGTTGTTGATAGGAGTTCTTACCGCAAGCTTGTAGCTAACTTGTTTTTTGTGTACACAGCTATTGAAGAGGAAATAGAGCGCAATAAAAGTCATTCGGCTATTAAGCCAATATATTTTCCGGAATTAAATCGTAAATCTAGCTTGAGTCAAGATTTACGATATTATTATGGCGACAATTGGAGAAAAGAAGTTGAACCTTCTTTGGCTACAAAAGCTTATGTGGATAGAATACATAATATAGGAGCAAATCAACCTGAGTTGTTGATCGCTCATGCTTATACTCGTTATATGGGAGATCTATCTGGAGGGCAGATATTGAAAAAGATTGCTCAGAATGCAATGCAGTTATCAGATGCACAAGGTACAGCTTTCTATAATTTTGATCAAATACAAGATGATGTTGCTTTTAAAAATATTTACAGAAATGCCTTAGATAATGTTCCCGTTAACAATGAGCAAATCTCTCAAATTATTACAGAAGCCAATATATCTTTTAATTTAAATATGAAAATGTTTCAAGAGTTAAATTCTAATTTAATTAAGATTATGGTTATGTTATTATGGAGTGCAATCAATAGCTTTCGTAAAAAATTTGCTTAAATTTACAGTGTAAAATTACACAGTTCTTATTCGTTCCAGTATTGTATTGAGCTTATTAGCTTAGTATTTGACTGCAACTGTAAATCTATGCAGTTATTTTATGATTTATCAATCATTATTAACTATTTTAAGCTATGAGTAAATTGAAAACATCTAAATCTATTGTTAAAAGATTAAAGATAACATCTAGCGGTAAATTCTTTCGTCGTAGAGCATCACGCAATCATCTATTGCAGAAAAAAACATCTGAACGTAAACAAAAATTAAGAAAGATTTCTCGGGTATTCTCGGGAAATATTCTTAATTTCAGTAGTAAATTGCCTTATGTTAGCTAGTTGCTGATCGATTATATTAATTATTGTAATTAACCTACAAAATTTAAGAAATTTTTATTCATGACTCGTGTAAAAAGAGGTAATGTAGCTCGTAAAAGAAGAAAAAGGATTTTAAAATTAGCAAAAGGTTTTAGGGGATCTCAATCTTCTTTATTTCGTACAGCTAAACAGCAAGTGATTAAAGCTTTAAAGTATTCTTATATAGGAAGAAAAAATAAAAAACGTGCATATAGACGCTTATGGATTGTACGTATTAATGCAGCTGTTAAATCTCATGGTTTAACTTATAGTCAATTTATTCGTAATTTAAAAGTTGCTAAAATTGCATTGAATAGAAAAATGTTATCTCAATTGGCTATTGCTGACATAAATGCGTTTAAATTAATTATTGAATCAACTTTTCAGCAGGCGTGAATATAGCAATTTATAAAATATAATAGCCTTTAATTATTTATTTAATTTTTTGGATTATGTATTGGAATTTTATGTAAATCTTGATTTAATTAACTAAGCCTGTAAAGAATAGAGATGCTTATGCTCTCTAATATTTTTTTTGCTTCGCATTCATGTTGTTTTTTTAATGCTTGTAGTGAAGCTTGAATATGTTCTCGAGCCAAGTCTTTAGCTTTTTGTATTGCTTGGCTATTTTTTATGATTTCTATAGCTTCATTTACGTCTTCTTTATTTTTAAATTCTCTATTTATATATTCGTAAAGTTCTTTTTTTTCTTGTAGAGCAAATATTAATGGTGCTGTGAAATTGCCATTTTTTAAGTCAGAACCAGCAGGCTTACCTAAAGAATCTTTAGAGCCTGTAATATCTAGTATATCATCTGTAATTTGAAATGCTAGACCTAAATGTTTTCCATACAAATAAAAGTTCTCTTGAATCTCTTTATTTGCATTGCTTATCATAGCAGCTCCTTTACAGCTAGCAGCTATTAATGAAGCGGTTTTATAAAAAGATTTTTCTATATAATCATCTATTGATATAAAGCTATTGAAATAATTTAACCCTTGTCTAACTTCTCCTTCGGCAAAATCTGTGATCACTTTTGAGATAGCTTTGACTACTTCTAGATTGTTTAAATTCGCAAGATACCATGAAGCTTGTGCAAACAAAAAGTCTCCAGCTAGTATAGCAACTTTTGTATTGAATGTGCTGTGGACTGTTTCAACACCTCTTCTGGTTTGACAGTCATCAACAACATCATCATGCACTAAGCTTGCAGTATGTATTATTTCTGTAATCTCTGCTAGTCTTCTGTGCTCAGAAAGAACACTTGTTTCTTGCATACTTACCTGTGCTGCTAATAATACAATTGCTGGACGAATTCTTTTACTTTTAGCATTAAATAAATGTTCTGCAGCGGCATAAAGAATAGGATGCTTAGGTCCAACCATTTTTTTTAGATTTTTATTTAGTATTTCTAAATCATATTGAATCGAAGAAAGTAGTTTATTGTATAAAATCATGATTTTAAATATCGAATATAATTAATTGTATTCATACTGTATTATAACTTTATTATTTATATTAAAATAAGCTCGTCCAATTTTTTTATACAAACTTAGACAGATCTATTGATTTTTTGACTAATTTTTGCATTATTTTATAATGTGAATAAAATATATTACAATTATACTATATTCGGTATTTACGTAAATCATTGCATCATTTAGCTTTTTCATTTATTTTATTTTCAGTTTTGATTTTACGCTTATATTATGCGACATTTTTTAGGAGATACTAATGTAGTTATGGCTGATAAAATAGTTTTACCAACAACATTGTTTACAGAATCTAATGCAAGTTCTGATGAGCTTTTAGGCCTATACAAGGATATGCTATTGGGTCGTAATTTTGAGGATATGTGTGCTCAAATGTATTACCGCGGGAAGATGTTTGGATTTGTTCATCTTTATAATGGTCAAGAGGCTGTTTCTACAGGTGTTATAAAAGCTTTAGACAAGGAAGATTATGTCTGTAGTACTTATCGTGATCATGTGCATGCCTTAAGTAAGGGAGTTCCATCTAAGTTAGTAATGGCAGAATTGTTTGGCAAGGAGACTGGATGCAGCCGCGGTAGAGGTGGCTCTATGCATATTTTTTCTGCGAAGCATAATTTTCTAGGCGGTTTTGCATTTATTGGAGAAGGTATACCTGTTGCTGTAGGATCAGCATTTCAAAGTATCTATACAAAGCAAGTATTGCAAGATGATGGACCTATACGTGTTACCGCTTGCTTCTTTGGCGATGGCACTAGTAATAATGGACAGTTTTTTGAGTGTTTGAACATGGCTGTTTTATGGAAGCTTCCTATTGTATTTGTTATTGAAAATAATCAATGGGCAATAGGTATGGCTCATAGTAGATCTAGTTCTTATCCAGAAATCCATAAAAAGGCTAGCGCTTTTGGTTTACCTGGTATTGAAGTCGATGGCATGGATGTTTTAGCAGTTAGACAAGTAGCTAAAAATGCAATTGATAGGGCAAGATCTGGTGAAGGTCCTACGTTAATTGAGGCTTTAACTTATAGATTTCGAGGCCATTCTTTGGCAGATCCTGATGAATTAAGATCACGTCAAGAAAAGCAGGCTTGGATGGATCGTGATCCAATTAAGCGATTAAAGAAATATTTAATAAATAATTCATCAATTGATTTAGACAGTATTAATCAGGTTCATCTGAATGTAAAAAAAGAAATAGATGATTCGATAGAATTTGCACTATCTAGCCCTGAGCCCCAGATCAAAGATCTTAAACGTTATTTATTTGCTGAAGATTAGTATATTAAAGATATAATAAATGGTTATGACTGAAGTTTTTATGTTTGATGCCTTAAGAGAAGCTACAGATGAAGAGATGGCAAAAGATAAATCTGTATTTGTTTTAGGGGAAGATGTTGGTCACTATGGAGGTTCATATAAGGTAACTAAAGATTTACATGCTAAGTATGGTGATTTAAGAGTTCTAGATACTCCAATTGCAGAAAATAGCTTTATGGGTATGGCAGTTGGCGCAGCTATTACTGGCTTAAGACCTATTGTGGAAGGCATGAATATGAGCTTTCTTCTTCTTGCTTTTAATCAAATTTCGAATAATGCTGGAATGCTTAGATATACCTCAGGAGGAAATTTTACTATACCTATGGTAATTCGTGGTCCTGGTGGCGTTGGTCGTCAGCTTGGAGCAGAGCACTCTCAGCGTCTTGAAGCTTATTTTCAGGCAATTCCTGGGCTTAAAATTGTTGCTTGTTCTACACCTTATAACGCCAAAGGTCTTTTAAAGTCGGCTATTAGAGACGATAATCCAGTAATCTTGTTCGAACATGTTTTATTGTACAACTTAAAACAGGAAATACCTGACCATGAATATACTCTTCCATTAAATAAAGCTGAGCTTGTTAGGGAAGGTAGCCAGATAACATTAGTTACTTATTCTAGAATGCGTCATCATGTCATGGATGCTGTAAGCACTTTAGTGACTGAAGGTTATGACCCAGAAGTTATTGATTTAATTTCTTTGAAACCTATAGATATTTATACTATATCGCAATCTTTAATGAAGACACATAGAATTATTATTGTAGAAGAATGCATGAAAACAGGTGGCATAGCTGCAGAAGTCATAGCTCAAATTAATGATAAGCATTTTGACTTGTTAGATGCTCCTGCTGTGCGTTTATCTTCTCAAGATATACCAACTCCATATAATGGCACACTTGAAAAAGCAACAGTCGTATATCCTCAGCAGATCATAGAATCTGTGAGGAAGTTAATTGCGTATTAATTCATTTTTAGTTTTCTTTAATACTTGTTGTGGAAAACTAAAAATTAATTTCAGCAGCCTGCACTTTTTCCCACTGCTTTTTCTTTAGTACAAAAAAGATTTGAGCCAAGGTTACGCTAAAGAAAAATGCTATCATGCCCACGATTCTTGTTGGACTTTGCAGAACAATTTCAGTTTCATTCTGTCCAAAGCCTCCAACGTTTGGATCATTGGTTAAATTTTGATTAACAGTTATATTGCTTCCTTCAGATATAGCTAAATTTAGACCTGAAGCAATGTTTTCCGTGTATATATTTCCGTTAGTTTTTTTTATGTCTATAGTGTATCCACCTTTTTCTAGAGTAGTTATTTTTAATATTTTACCGCTTGCAGATGCTGTTACTGTATTGTTATTTGATTTATCACCTGTTGGATATATTTGACCTCTTCCTCTATTGCCGCCAACGTATATTGGATACTTAAAAAAGTGTGTTCCCTTATCTTTGCTAGGATCAGGCGATAAAATTGGAAAAGTGATTTCTTGATTTTTATCTCCAGGTATAGGTCCTACTACTAGAATATTAGATTTGGACGTGCTATATGGTTGTATATAGATGTTTTTTGTTTTTTTCTTCAATTCTTCTGATATTAATTTGTTAGGCGCTAATTTAAAGCCCTCAGGCAAAATTAAAACTGCTCCTACGTTCAATGAGCCTGCGCTGCCGTTGCTCAATATTTGCTTGCTGTTAGTGTCATAAGGTATTTTAATTTTTGCTTCAAAAACGCTGTTAGGAAGAACAGCTTGAGGTACTTCAATATTTACAGATTTTTGTGCCAAATGACAATTAGCGCATACAATTCTACCTGTAGCTTCTCTTGGATCTTCATAGGCTTGCTGTGCGTATATGGGAAATGCATCAGTTTTAGAAGGTATTATTAAGCAAATATTTATTAAGCTTATGCAAAGTAAAAACACAAAAGAGATTTTTTTTATATTATTGTGTATAGTTTTTGGGTTCATAGATTTTATATTTTAATATTGTTTAGATAAATGCCTTACATCTGTATCTATAATAACATTCAAAATTTAGTATTTTTAATAAATATACATTATTAGTTATTTTTTATTGAAAATTAGTTCTTTTTTGTTTTTCTCTTTATTTTTTTAATACTTTCAGGCACACTATGCCAACAATATATAAAACAAAAATAGCTAATGACATAAATATTTGCGTGATTGGATCTGTAGACGGAGTTAATATAGCACCGATAATAGTGGAAGTAAAAATGATATATTTCCAGTAATTCAGCATTTTATCTGAAGATATCAGATTGAACAAGCCTAATATGATCTGTATTATTGGTATTTGAAAAGAAAGTCCTGTACTAAACAGTAATAAAAGTATGAAATTGAAATATTGCTCAAATGACCAAGCTGGTTCAACTACGTCTGATCCGTATTTAATTAAAAATTGTAATGCAGCTGGCGCTAAAACTTTATAGGAAAACATGACTCCTGTGAAAAACAGTGCTATAGAGGATAGTAATATAGGTATAATCAAAGTCGCCTCTTTTTTAGTTAAGCCCGGCAAAATAAATAATATAATCTGATATATTGTAAAAGGACTGCTTAGCAATATACCAGTGTAAATTGCGACTTTGATTGATGCAAATAAATATTCTCCTGGTGCCAATTGTAAAAACCTAATTCCATTAGCGGGTTCTTGAAGTAATAATGATATATTTTTAACATAAATAAAACATGTCATTGTAATAATTAAGAAAACTGTTAAAGCAATAAGAGATCTTTCTCTTAATTCTTCTAGATGTTCAAAAATGGGCATTTCTGTCTGATTATCTACAGATTTTTTCATGATCTACATATTTGTATAAAGTTATGTTATAGACAAAAGTTATTTTCGTTTTTTATTAGTTATTTATAATATATTATTATAAAAAGTATTTTAATGTATTAAGTATGTTGGTAAAAAATATTCTAATTCAAGCTAGCTTTAGTTTTTTATGTAATATACATAATATAGCTAATATTAAATTATTGAATTCATTGATGTATAAAATATTTAATGCATTTACTTTTTTAATAGAGTAAAAATCATTAAAACGTAAACTAAATTATTATTAAGGATATATTGTGTAATGATTATTAAAGCAAGTAGTGGGAGTCCACTTATAAAGCCACAGCTATATAAAACAGCATCAATTTCTACTATTATTCAAGCAGAACAACAAGATAGATTCTTACAGTTAGGCGAATTGAATGATTTAGTTGCTTTTCTGAATTCTGGCAATAAAAGATTGGAGGTTGCGGATGTTTTAGCTAAAAATGCTAATATTCTAGTTGCTAGAGCGGCAGATAAAATATTTGTTGGTGGTTCAGCTATTTCATACCTGGAAAAACCTCAGTCCTCTTTTTTGTCTGCAGAAGATACGAGCATCATGAAAGATGCTCAGCTGTTGTCGGGAGATACACAAACTAGCTTATTTCAAGGAATTGCTTCTGTTTTCAGCGCTAATGATTCGTTACCTCCAGGATTTAAGCCGATTAGTGTGGTTCGCTATGGCTCTGCAAGAATGAAGAAGTCATTGCGTGACCTAGATTGGTTCCTAAGATATTTGACATATGCTATCATTGCAGGAGATCATAATATTTTATCTGTCAATATTCGAGGCTTGAGAGAATTGATTGATAATGCATGCTCCAGTGCTGCAGCTACAGTAGCTCTAAGAGAAATGCGCAAAATAGCTTTAACTATATTTAATAATGATATAGAGGCCAAGCAATTAGTTCAAGAATACTTTAATGTTGTAATAGCAGAATTTGATGCACCTTCTCTAACTGATAAGATTCGACGTAGAGCCTCAACTGATTTGCAGGGTTTACGTTTGCCTCAAATTTATTCAAAAGCAGGTGTTTCTAAGCAAAGATTTGTTATGAAAACAAGCCTTTCGGCTGAAGAAAAAAATGCTGTTATTAAAGCCTGTTACAGACAGATTTTTGAGCGAGACATATCTAAAGCTTATGGCCTTAAGTTTACAGATTTAGAATCTCAGGTGAAAAATGGTTTTATATCCATCAAAGAATTCATACGCTTACTTGGTAAATCTTCTATATACAGAAAGCAATTTTTTGAGCCTTTTGTAGATAGTAGAGTGCTGGAATTGTCTTTTAGGCATTTCTTAGGAAGAGGAATAAGTTCTTTGGAAGAATTTCAAAAATATTTTTCTATTTTATCATCCAGAGGTTTGGATGGTTTAGTGGATAACATTATTAATTCTGACGAATATGCGGATTATTTTGCAGAGGAAACAGTACCTTATTTGCGTGGCCTAGGAGAAGAGCCTCAAGAGTGTCGTAATTGGGGTGCTCAAATAGATTTGCTGAACTACAGTGCTGTTTTCAGGAAAATTCCTCAGTTTATAACTTTATTTAGTGATTATGCCTCTAATTTACCAGATCAGCATCCTTATGGATTAAGTAATGATCCATTGGCCATACAATTTGGTGCAATTTTTCCTGAAGATCTTGTGAATTTACGTAAAAAATCAGCTCCCTTTGGCAAGGATACTCGTAGAATTTTAACAAGATGTGGGCCAGGTATTTATAGCCAAATTAGCAATCCTAATGCTCGTTCTATTTCTCTCATACCTATGAGTCCTAGGGTTTTCGAATTAAATACATTGAATAGCATAGTTAAAATATCAGATAAAGCATCAAATACGTTATCTAATTTAGCTCAAGTTATTAATGCTGCATATTTGCGAGTATTTGGAAGATATGTATATTCAGAAGAGCTGTTAGTAATTAAAAAATTTGAGAATCAATTAAAAGATGGTCAGATATCTGTGAAATATTTTGTGAAAGAACTTGCTAAATCGTCTATATTTCGATCGCTTTATTGGGAACCTTTTTATGTATGTAAGGCTATTGAGTATATACATAATCGCTTATTGGGCAGGCCTACTTATGGTAGACAGGAAATAAATCAGTATTTTGAAATAGCTTATAAGCAAGGCTATTATAGTATGATAGATGCAATTATTGATAGCACTGAATACGCTGAGTCTTTTGGAGATAATATTGTTCCTTATGAAAGGTATGTTACTCCTGCTGCCTTAGCAGCTAGAATTCTAAGGCCCGGTGTTAAACAAATTCAGGTTCAATTGCCATCTGCCGATAATTCATGTAAGGTATCAAGATTTTTAGAGCTAGGAGTTACTAAAGAAACTTATACTTTAAATACTATAAATAGAAGAATTCAGCAGGGTGTTAGCTCAAGAAGAGATCAAAATATTGTTTTTGAGTTAAACGAATCATCTAGCAAGCCTCGATTAATGCAAATACTGAGAGCTGTCTATCGTCAACTTTTTGAAAGAGATCTAAACTCTTTTTCTGTTGGCGATGAATTTTGTAATTTGGAAAAAGCTTTCATGGCAAAAGAAATCACAGTTCAGCAATTAGTAGAGCAGTTAGGCTCATCATCTTTGTATCAAAAAGAATTCTATCAACCTTGTCCAAACACAAAAGTTATAGAGTTAGGAACCAAGCATTTTCTCGGTCGGGCTCCTAGTAATCAAGCTGAAATTAGATACTATAATCAAATTTTAGCTTCTCAAGGATTAGGTTATTTTATTTCGGTATTGGTAAATAGTGCAGAATATAATACTGTTTTTGGCGCTAATACAGTTCCTTATCGCCGTTTTCCTACTTTACCAGCTGCTAATTTTCCAAATACAGAAAGACTGTATAATAACTTAACTAAGCAAAGCAAAGCAATTATTGTTCCTAGTTTTAAAGCTGTATCTGGTAATCAATGACTAAATTCATTGACAAGCTATTCTTTCTTGCTTTAGTGCTTGTCTAAAAAAATTTGTACTTATTGATAAAATTGATTGACATATTTTTTAGTCATAAAGTATAAAAGAAAATATTATTATATATTCAAGTGTCAAGTATAATTTAAAGACCTTATCAAGTCTTGCATTTTAGGAGTTTATTTTATGAGTATTGTTACTAAGTCAATTGTTAATGCTGATGCTGAAGCTAGATATTTAAGTCCAGGAGAATTAAATAGAATTAAAAGCTTTGTACTTTCTGGTCAAAGAAGATTAAGAATTGCTCAAATACTGACAGATAATCGTGAACTGATTGTAAAACAAGGAGGTCAGCAATTGTTTCAAAAACGACCTGATGTTGTTTCACCTGGCGGCAATGCCTATGGGGAAGAGATGACAGCTACATGCTTGCGTGACTTAGACTACTATTTACGTTTAGTAACTTATGGTATAGTTGCTGGTGATGTTACTCCTATTGAAGAAATAGGTCTAGTGGGCGTTAAAGAGATGTATAACTCACTTGGTACCCCTATATCAGGTGTTGCCGAAGGAGTTAAGTCTATGAAGAGTGTTGCTTGTTCTTTATTATCAGGAGAAGACTCTGCTGAAGCAGGTTTCTACTTTGATTATACTTTGGGAGCAATGCAATAAAGCAGATATATAGCTATTATATGCTTACTTAATTGCATGATTTGAATTTTATTTAAAATTGTAAAAAGGATATAACAATATGCAAGACGCAATTACTTCTGTAATCAATACAGCTGATGTTCAAGGTAAATACTTAGACGATAACTCTTTGGAAAAATTAAAAGGCTATTTTCAGACGGGTGAATTAAGAGTTCGTGCTGCAGCTACAATAGCAGCTAATGCAGCAACTATTATTAAAGAGTCAGTCGCAAAAGCGTTGCTTTACTCTGATATTACAAGACCTGGCGGCAACATGTATACAACAAGAAGATATGCTGCTTGCATCAGGGATTTAGATTATTACTTGAGATATGCGACTTATGGTATGCTGGCAGGTGACCCATCAATTCTAGATGAGCGAGTATTAAATGGATTAAAAGAAACTTATAACTCACTTGGTGTTCCTATTGGTGCAACTATTCAGGCTGTTCAAGCAATGAAAGAAGTCACAGCTAGCTTAGTTGGTCCTGATGCAGGTAAAGAAATGGGCTTATATTTTGATTATCTTTGCTCAGGCTTAAGCTAGTTAAGTTAGTTAAATACTTTTTATATTAAATAAAATTAAAAGAAGAAATAGTATGAATTCACTTCTTCTTTTTTGTTTTAATTTAATTGCATTAACTAGCTATTTAAAACTATAGCTGCTTGCACTTTTGCTCTAGCTTTTCTTACGCTTTGAGTAGCTTCTATTTTATCTTTACTGCTTTCTGCTTCTGTTAATAGTTGAATAGCTTTATCTAGATTGTTTTGAGCTGTACTTAAGTCTATTTCACTTATAGCTTCTGCTCCATTAACTAGGATTGTAATTTTATCGTTTTTTATTTCTGCAAAACCGCCTAGAAGTATAATAGGCTTCCATTCTTTATTAATTCTTACGCGCATAACCCCAATATCTAATGCTGTTAATAGAGGTATGTGTCCTTTTAAAATGCCTAATTGTCCTGTACTGCTAGGTAGAATTACTTCTTCAGCATTAGCATCCCAAACAGTTCTATCAGGAGCAATTACGCGTATATTTAATACCATGATCTTTATGTAATTATTTTAATGTTTCTGCTTTGCTAATTGCCTCTTTGATATTGCCTACCAAATAAAAAGCTTGTTCAGGTAATTCATCTAATTGTCCGTGCAATATCATTTTAAATCCTTTAATAGCTTCTTCTAATGATACGTATTTACCTGGAGAGCCTGTAAATACTTCTGCCACAAAGAATGGTTGAGACAAAAAGCGCTCAATTTTTCTTGCTCTTGCTACGGTTAGCCTGTCCTCTTCAGATAGTTCATCAAGGCCTAAAATTGCAATGATGTCTTGCAATTCTTTGTATCTTTGTAGTGTTGATTTGATTTGTTGAGCAATAGCATAATGCTCTGATCCTACAATTCCGGGCTGTAACATTGTTGAAGTTGAGCTTAGAGGGTCTACAGCCGGATATATTCCTTTTGCTGCTAGACCTCTTGATAATACAGTGGTTGCATCAAGATGAGCGAAAGTTGTAGCTGGTGCAGGGTCAGTTAGATCATCTGCAGGAACATATACTGCTTGTATAGAAGTTATAGACCCATCAGTCGTTGATGTAATACGTTCCTGTAGAGCTCCCATTTCTGTAGCTAAAGTAGGCTGGTAGCCAACTGCCGAAGGCATGCGTCCTAACAGTGCTGATACTTCTGATCCAGCCTGTACAAACCTGAAAATATTGTCAATAAACAATAAAACATCTTGCTTGTTTATATCTCTAAAATATTCTGCCATGGTAAGAGCAGTCAATCCTACTCGCATTCTTGCTCCGGGTGGTTCATTCATTTGACCATATACTAGAGCTACTTTTGATTCTTTTAAGTTTTCAGAATTAATTACCTTAGACTCTTTCATTTCTTCATATAAATCATTTCCCTCTCTAGTTCTTTCTCCTACTCCTCCAAATACAGACACTCCTCCATGGGCTTTAGCTATATTGTTGATTAACTCCATTATCAGCACAGTTTTTCCTACACCTGCACCACCGAACAAACCTATTTTACCTCCTCTTCTATATGGTGCTAATAAATCTATAACCTTAATGCCGGTTTCAAATATAGACGGCTTTGTTTCTAATTGAGTAAAAGAAGGAGCAGATCTATGTATAGGCAATGAATCGCCTGAAGATATTTCTCCTAAACTGTCTACTGGCTCACCAAGTACATTAAAAATTCTTCCAAGTGTAGGTATTCCCACTGGTACAGTAATAGGAGCACCTGTATTTATAACTTCCATTCCTCTTTTTAATCCTTCAGTAGAGCTCATCGCAACTGCTCTTACTCGATTGCCTCCAAGTAGCTGCTGTACTTCGCATGTTACTGCATTTTCAGATCCTTGAACTTTTAATGCGTTGAATAATTTAGGTAGCTGTCCACTTGCAAATTCTATGTCTAAAACAGGTCCAATGATCTGTGTTACAGATCCTTTTTTTGTTGTAGTTACCATTATTATTAATATAATTAATATAATTAATTTAGGCCAATTGACAAAATTTCTAATGCATCATGATTTTTCTTTACTATAAGAATACAAAAGTTTAGAGCCCTTACTCTATATTATAAATTGCTTGCATCTAAAAAATAATCATATTTATACTAAAAATGTGTGGCATTTATTATATATCGTAATACAGCTTTTATAGTTTTCATATTAACTATCAGCTATTATTTGTTCGACCAGTAGTTTTTAGCCAGTTTTGAGCTTCAATATAGTTATTTGGAGCTAGCTGTATTGCCTGTTGCCAATATTCTGCAGCTTTATCAAACATTGATTTAGATAAATTTGTATTGTTTTTGTTAGATGCTTTTAGCCCTTGATAATGATAGATTACAGCTATGTTATTTAATGCTTGTGGTAGCTTAGAATTTAATTCTAATGCCTGATGATAATACTCTAGAGCTTTAATATGTTCGCCATTACTTGCATAAATTAGCCCTATGTTATATAGTATGTATGATCTATCATAAGGATCTTCTTCTAGCGCTAAAGCTTCATAGTAATTCTCTAAAGCCTCTGCATATTCTCCTTCTGATTGCGCAGACATACCATCTCTATAATAGCAAAATGCCTGCTTTTCTTCTTTGCTGGTAGGTAAAACTTTCAGTAAAATATCGGCTAGTATGGTAAAAGTTTTATCTATGAAATTGTCATTTTTTTGTAAACGAGGCATAATATTCCTTTAATGCTATATAATGAATTTTTGAATATTTACTTATTATCATAATCTATTTTATATTTGTTTATAGTGATCGATTTGTAAATTTTATTCATTTATAAAAATAATTACTTTAATTTATATTAAAAGTCTAATGATGAAACATACCAAATACAACTCTAATACTTTTTGTTATAACTCTACACGCTTACTTAGCTCTTATAGATGCTTGTCTAAAGATAAGTACGAAGAATTATTGCTGCTGAAAGATCCAAAATTTATTTATGTATTGAACATACTTGCAGAAAATAGTTCAACAAAATATGAGCCTATTGTATCTTCTAATAGATCTTTTTCTCCTGTTGAAGATGAAAATATTAAGCTTTTTCCGAGTAAATACGATAAAAAGACTAGGCCTAATACAAAGTTAGAGACTGATATAGATACAAGAAAAAATAGAATTAAGCTTAAGAAAAAAACACGTAACAAAATAAGTTTAGATAAAGAGGATCTTTTTGTTGCGAATAATACAACTCATGTATTAAATGATGACTCTTTTGATAAGAGCTTAATAAGGCAATCAAAGTCGAGTAAAAATAAAAAAAAGAATAAGCTAAAGCAGAATTTACTGAATGATACTATCATTAGCGATATTAATAATGTAAGTAACTTGCATGTTGATAAAAAGATACTTATAGATAATCCCATGACTATTCAAGAATTATCTGCTGATTTAAAAATTCCAGAAGCGGAAATTATCACTTGGCTATTCTTGAAAGGTATTTCTGTTACAGTTAATCAAGCTGTAGATGTGTCAATAGCAACTCAAATAGCAACTCATTACTCTTTTGAAGTTATAAATTCGCCAAAAACAACTTCTCTGCCAAATAAAAAAAGCAAAGCTGTTGATCAGTTAATTAATTATAGCAGCAGACCGCCTGTAGTTACAGTTTTTGGTCATATAGATCATGGTAAGACCACTTTGCTAGATGTTATTAGAAGTGCTGATACAGTAAATCTTGAAGCAGGAGGTATTACTCAGGCTATGGCAGGGTACGAAGTTAATTGGCGCTATAATTCTTCTGAAGTTAAGTTGGTTTTTCTTGATACACCAGGCCACGAGGCTTTTGTTGGTATGAGATCTAGAGGAGCACGAGTAACAGATGTAGCCCTTTTAGTAGTCGCTGCTGATGATGGTCTAAAGCCTCAAGCAATTGAAGCTATTAGCCATATTCGAAGTAATCATTTACCTTGTATTGTCGCCATTAATAAAATTGATAAAAAACATGCAAATGTGCTAAAAATCAGAGAAGAGCTTGCTAAGTATGATTTACTTGACGTATCCCGGGGAGGCTCAACTCCTATTGTAGAAATAAGTGCATTGAAGATGTTAAATATAGACATACTTTTGTCTAATATTTGCCAATTCTCTAAAGCGCATTGCTTCAAGGCAGATGCTAAAAAGCTAGCTCAAGGCACTATTCTTGAAGCTTATTTGGATAAAACTAAAGGACCGATAGCAAATATTTTAGTTCAGGATGGAACTTTATTTGTTGGAAATATAATATCATCTTCTTCAGCATATGGCAGAGTTAAAGCTTTAATAGATCATAAAGGTCTCAAAGTTAATTCAGCTAAGCCTTCATCTATTATTCAAGTATGGGGTTTTTCTTCTGTTCCTCAAGCAGGATCTGAATTCAAGGTATTAAAAAATGAAAAAGAAGCGAAGCAAGTGCTAAATCGAAGTGCGCACCTTCAAAAGAAGGATAATTTTTTTAAATCATTAAATACAAGAATTGGCCTTGATTTTTATGATAAAAATATTGAAGTATGTATTAAGCAAATTAATTTAATAATTAAAACAGATACACAGGGCTCTATAGAAGCTTTAGTTCATTCTTTTTCTCAAATTCCACAAGATAAAGTGCAGCTAAATATACTGTCGGCTAATTCTGGCAGTGTAACTGGAACAGATATAGATCTGGCTCTTACAAGTGGCTCAATGATAGTTGCTTTCAATGTAAACATTTCAATTGGTATTCATAATATTATTAAAAAGTCAGGTGTAGATTTTCATAATTTTACAATTATTTATGATTTATTGGATTTTATTCGTTCATATATGCTTAATTTGGTTGAGCCAGAATATGATCAAGTTTTGATTGGTACAGCTTTTGTGCAAACAGTGTTTGAGGTCAATAAAGGTTCTGTTGCTGGTTGCTTTGTTGACCAAGGCAAATTACAAAAGCACTCATCTATTAGTGTATTTAGAGATGATAAAGTAATTTATACGGGAATCCTTGATTCATTAAAGCGTGTAAAAGATGATGTTGACGAAGTTGTTTGCGCTAATGAGTGTGGAATCATGTGTTATTCTTATCATTTATGGCAAAAAGGAGATACGATAAAAGCCTATAAAATGAATGAAAAGAAAAAAACACTATAGTTGTATGCTTTATGAGCACATCAAAGAAAAAGTATTATGATTCTACAATGTATTTTCCTTTGATGTGTTAATTTCTAACAGTCTTTATTTAAAAAAGGTAATAATGATAACATTCTAGCTCGTTTTATGTATTTTGTAATTTTCTTTTGTTGTTTTGCGGTTAAGCCTGTTGAACGTCTAGATAAGATTTTTCCTTGATCTGTTACAAATTTTCTTATTAGATCTATGTCTTTGTAGTCTAATGATTCTTTGATATTAATAGAGGAGAATTTTTTATTGTGTGCAACCATTTAATATTGAAAGTTTTTATATTACTTAATTTCTTTAAAATTACTGTGACAATTACAATTCGGACAGAATTTTTTTAACTCTATTCTATTAGGCGTATTTCTTCTATTCTTTGAGCTAGTATAGCGAAATATGCCAGGCTTACGTTTATTTAATTGATTTAAGTTTCTGCAAGAGCATTCTAAAGTAATAATTATTCTTGCTCCTTTTGTTTTACCCATATGTAATATATTTTAATTATTGAAATTATATATTAATTATCTCATATTTTAATTTTAATTATCAAGTGTTCTATGATTTGATGCTGATATCTTGTATATATATATAACAAGTGATATACTTTTTCAGTAGTATGTAATATTATTATATTTTTTAAATTCTATGTCTAAAAATCTATCTGCTATTAAAAAGAATCAAATTTCTTTACGTAATCGCGCAATAAACAAAATATATAAGTCTGCAATTAAAACATTAACAAAAAAATACCTATTAAGCTTAAAAAAATCCGACTCTTTAAACATTGATAGTCGTAAATTTTATTTATCTGCTGTGTATCAAAAAATTGATAAAGCTGTTAAAAAAGGAGTATTGCATAAAAATAATGGTGCTCGTAAAAAAGCAATGTTAGCGCGTCTTGTTAAAACCAGTTTGAGTATGTGAAAAATTTTTATGTTATTTTTGTACATAGGCTGACTTCAGCAGTTTGTAATTTTTTATTAACCAAAAAGATATCTTCTACGATTAAATACCTAAATTCAGAAAGCTGTTTTTGATTATATTAATTGCTTTTATTCATATTGTGCTTGCTTTCGCTTGAATAAATTACTTACTTTTGGAGAGTTTAATGCGACAAGAAATTATTTCTCAATCTATACTTCCAGATCTCGTAGAAATACAAAAAGAAAGCTTTCGTATTTTTTTGTCAAAAGGCTTAGGTGAAGTATTAAATTCTTTTCCTTCTATAATAGATCCAGCTGGAAAACTAGAGTTGCAATTTTTTGGCAAAGATTATAAGCTTAAATTTCCGCGTTATAGCGTAAGAAAAGCTAAGACTAGAGATAGAACTTATAGTGTACAAATATATATTCCTTCAAAGTTAACAAGAAAAGATACTGAAGCATGGAAGAAAGCAAAGAAAATAAGCAATTTGAATTTTTTGTCTTCTTCTATTAATAAAGATGCAGATCAGAAATACAAAAAAAGGTCTGTGTTTATAGGTGATCTTCCGTTAATGACTAATAGAGGTACATTTGTTATTTCAGGAACAGAGAGGGTCATTATTAATCAAATAATAAGAAGCCCAGGAATATACTATAAAAAAGAATTGGATAAGAATAATAAGCAAATATATAGTGCCAGTCTTATATCTAATCGTGGATCTTGGTTGAAGTTTGAAATTGATTCTAAGGGCCAAATTTGGGTAAGAATTGACAAAACTCATAAAGTTAATGCATATATTTTTTTAAGAGCTATTGGACTACATAATCAGGATATGCAAAAGAGCTTGACAAATTATAGCTTTTTAATTAATGCTTCTATTCTTTATCAAAATAAAGATTTAGGCAAAGATGTTGCTAAGTCATATATAGAAAATGTTACGGATGAAGAGGCATTGTTGATTGTATACAGTAAAATGCGTCCCAATGAGCCTGCTACTATTTCAGTTGCCAAACAAATGCTATATTCTCGTTTTTTTGATCCTAAAAGATATGATTTAGGCGAAGTAGGTCGTTATAAAATCAATAAAAAGCTGGGCCTGAAGATTCCTAAGAATTTCAGAGTATTGTCTCCTCAAGATATTCTCTTATCTATAGATTATCTAATCAATCTTAAAGCACAAAATATAGGTACTTTCGATGATATTGATCATTTAGGTAATAGAAGAGTGCGTTCAGTCGGTGAATTATTGCAAAATCAAATACGCCTAGGGTTAAGTAGACTCGAAAGAATTATTAGAGAGCGTATGATGATTTGCGATTTGGACTCTTTAAGTGTATCTAATTTGGTTAATCCAAAGCCTGTCATGGCTTCTATTAGAGAATTTTTTGCCTCAAGTCAATTATCTCAATTCATGGATCAGACTAATCCTTTATCTGAATTAACTCATAAACGAAGAATTAGTGCTCTAGGTCCAGGTGGATTAAATAAAGATCGTGCAGGTTTTGCAGTAAGAGATTTACATCCAAGCCATTATGGAAGGATTTGTCCTATAGAAACGCCAGAAGGTCCAAATGCCGGCTTAATAGGCTCTTTAAGCATATATGCAAAGGTGAATCACTACGGATTTATAGAAACTCCATATTATAAAGTTCAAAATGGTAAAGTTTTAAAGAATTTACATCCTGTATACATTACAGCTGATGAAGAAGATATGATGCGTATAGCACCAGCGGACATTCCTTTAGATCATCAAAATTCTATTAATAATAATATTATACCAGTTAGGTATAGGCAAGAGTTTGTGACAGCAAGCCTTGATCAGGTAGATTACATGGCTGTTTCGCCAATTCAGGTAATTTCAGCAGCTACTTCTTTGATACCATTTTTAGAGCATGATGATGCAAATAGGGCATTGATGGGATCTAATATGCAGCGCCAAGCAGTCCCTTTACTGTATCCAGAAAAGTGTATTGTTGGTACTGGTTTAGAAGCGAAAATAGCTCGAGATTCTGGGATGGTTATTATAACTCGAACTACAGGCATTGTTAGCTATGTTTCTGGTACTAAGATTGGTATACAGGATTGTCAAAATAGAACTGTGCATTATAGGCTGAGAAAGTATTACCGTTCTAATCAAGATACTTGTATTAATCAACGTCCAATTGTATGGCCCGGACAAAAAGTGACAATAGGTCAAACAATAGCAGATGGTGCTTCTACTGATAGTGGCGAAATGGCCTTAGGAAAAAATATTTTTGTTGCTTATATGCCTTGGGAAGGTTATAACTATGAAGATGCCTTTCTAATAAGTGAGCGTCTTGTTTACGAAGATTTGTATACCTCAATTCATATTGAAAGATACGAGCTTGAATGTAGGCAGACAAAAATAGGTCCCGAAGAAATAACTAGAGATATTCCAAACGTGAGCGAATCCTCAATTAGTTTATTGGATAAAAATGGAATTATTTCTGTTGGTTCTTGGGTTGAATCAGGCGATATATTAGTTGGAAAAATAACTCCTAAAGGCGAATCAGATCAATTGCCAGAAGGAAAATTGCTAAGAGCTATTTTTGGTGAAAAAACTCGAGACGTCAGAGACACTTCTCTTCGCTTACCTAATGCTTCTAAAGGCAGAGTCGTAAATGTTCGAGTGTTTAAAAGGCAAAAAGGTGATGAGTTACCTCCGGGAACTAATGTTATTATTCGCATATATATTGCTCAGAAAAGAAAGATTCAGGTAGGCGATAAGATGGCCGGTAGACATGGCAATAAGGGTATTATATCACGCATTCTAGCAAGACAAGACATGCCTTTTTTACCTGATGGTACTCCAGTTGACATCATTTTAAATCCTCTAGGTGTTCCTTCCCGCATGAATGTTGGCCAGTTATTTGAATGTTTAATAGGTTTAGCAGGACAGTATTTAAATAAAAGATTTAAGATTGTACCATTTGACGAAATGTATGGACAAGAAGCTTCTAGGGCATTAGTTAATGAAAAATTGCAGCAGGCTAGCATAGAAAGTCAAAAACCATGGATATTTAATTCTTTACATCCGGGTAAAGTCCATCTTTTTGATGGTAGAACAGGTGAAATGTTTGATAATCCAGTTACTGTAGGTAAGGCATACATGCTTAAGTTGGTGCATTTAGTTGACGATAAAATACATGCAAGATCTACAGGTCCTTATTCTTTAGTTACTCAGCAGCCTTTAGGGGGAAGAGCTCAGCATGGAGGGCAAAGGTTAGGAGAAATGGAAGTTTGGGCACTGGAAGCCTTTGGAGCAGCTTATACCTTGCAAGAATTACTTACGGTTAAGTCTGATGATATGCAAGGTAGAAATGAAGCTTTAAATGCTATAGTTAAAGGGAAGCCGATTCCAAAGCCAGGCACTCCTGAATCTTTCAAGGTTTTGATGCGAGAATTGCAATCTTTAGGCTTAAATGTGGCTGTTCATAAAGTTGAGCTGTTTGAAAACGGTATTAACAGAGGAATAGAGGTTGACTTAATGGAATCAAATACAAATGTACTGGATTCTGAAAAAAGATATCGAGTTGATCATATGAGTATTCAAATGAATGACAATATTCTTGACGGAAATGATACTTATTCTAATCTGGATTTAGCTTGAAGTTATTTATGTAAATTATTTAATCAACGAGGATCTATGATTTTATGACTAAATTTGAGCATCATTTTGATTATGTTAAAATAAGCCTTTCATCTCCAGAAAAAATTCGAAGTTGGGGTGAAAGAACATTGCCTAATGGGCAAATTGTCGGAGAGGTTACTAAGCCAGAAACGATTAACTATAGAACTTTAAAGCCTGAAATGGATGGCTTATTTTGTGAGCGTATTTTCGGTCCAGTTAAAGACTGGGAATGCCATTGTGGTAAGTATAAGAGATTTCGTTATAAAGGTGTTGTTTGTGAAAGATGTGGTGTAGAGGTTACGGAATCTAAAGTTAGACGCCATAGAATGGCATATATTGAATTGTCAGCTCCAGTAACTCACGTTTGGTATTTAAAAGGCAGTACTAGCTATATAGCATTAGCTTTGGATTTGACGGTCAAAGAAGTAGAGAAGATTGTTTATTTTCATTCTTATGTTGTAATTAATCCTGGTAAATATGATAAGCTTTACTACAAGCAACTATTGGAGGGTTATGAATGGAGGGCTTTAGAGGATAAGCTTTATCCGCAATCTTCTGATTTATTTGGTATTCGTGTAAGTATTGGCGCAGAAGCAATTTATGCTCTTCTCAAAAATTTAGATTTACAAAACCACGTAGAATATTTGAGAGAAGAAGCGCTAAAGCCTCCTAAGTTGTCCAAAAATCCATCTCCTAAATTTAACAAAAAAATGAAGAGATTACGCCTATTAGAAAATTTTATTTCTACAGGTGCTAGTCCTTCGTGGATGGTTTTTTCAGTAATTCCTGTAATTCCTCCAGATTTAAGACCTATGGTGCAGTTAGATGGCGGAAGATTTGCTACTGCAGATTTAAATGAATTTTATCGTAGAATTATAAATAGAAATAATAGGCTGGCTCGATTAAAGGCGATATTAGCTCCAGAGATAATTATTAGAAATGAAAAAAGAATGCTTCAAGAAGCCGTAGATTCTTTAATGGATAATGGTCGTCGCGGTAGAACCGTTGTAGGTGCTAATAATAGGCCTCTTAAATCTTTATCTGATATTATTGAGGGTAAACAAGGAAGATTTCGTCAAAATTTACTTGGTAAGCGTGTAGATTATTCTGGTAGATCAGTTATAGTGGTTGGCCCTAATTTAAAATTGCATCAATGTGGATTACCTCGTGAGATGGCTCTAGAATTATTTCAGCCTTTTGTAATTCATAGATTAATTGTGCAAGGTTTAGTAAATAATATTAAAGCCGCTAAAAAAATTATACAAAAAAATGAGTCTGCTATATGGCATGTTTTAGAAGAGGTAATATATGGTCATCCGATATTATTGAATAGAGCTCCAACTTTACATAGATTGGGTATACAAGCATTTGAGCCAATACTCGTTGAAGGAAGAGCTATAAAGCTTCATCCGTTGGTATGCCCTGCTTTTAATGCGGATTTTGATGGTGATCAAATGGCTGTTCATATACCTTTGTCTTTAGAGGCTCAATCAGAGGCTCGCTTACTCATGCTTGCTCCTCACAACTTTTTATCTCCTGCAACCGGTCAGCCTATATTAATGCCTAGTCAAGATATGGTATTAGGGTGCTATTATTTAACAACATATAATCCATCTGCTATACTTGGTCAAGGTCAGTATTTTTCAGGTTTTGAAGATGCATTAATGGCGTATAATCAAAAGCAAATTGATTTACATGCTTTAATATGGGTCAGATTTGATGGAGAATTAAATAATGTGGACAGCAAAATCTCAATAAAGTCGTCAACAAATATAAATGGTCATCAAACTGATTTTTTTGCAAGTCATATTCTTAAAAAGGATAGGCATGGCAATAAAATATCTCAGTATATAAGAACTACCGTAGGACGTATTTTGTTTAATCAAACAATACATGAATCCTTGATTGGTTAGCTATAGTAAACAGTATGAAGCAATGAAAAAACAAATTTTATATCCTGATTTTTCCAACAAAATCATTGACAAATCCGAGTTAAAGCGCTTGATAGTTTGGGCTTTTAGAAATTATGGTATTGCTCGTGCAGCTAATATGGCTGATAAAATCAAGGATTTAGGTTTTTATTATGCTACCAAAGCAGGCATTTCGTTAAGTTTAGAAGATTTGCGTATACCTCCAATTAAACATAATTTGCTCGCAACTACCATGTCTTCTATTGAATATGCAGACAATCAATATAAAAGAGGTGAAATTACAACAGTAGAAAGGTTTCAGAAGGTGATTGATACTTGGAATAACGCAAGTGAAACTTTAAAAAAAGAGGTAATAAAATATTTTAAAAACACCGATCCTTTAAATTCGATTTATATGATGGCTTTTTCTGGTGCAAGAGCTAATATATCTCAAGTTAGGCAATTGGTTGGAATGAGGGGACTCATGTCTGATCCTCAGGGGAAAATTATTGATTTACCTATATCTAGTAATTTTAGGGAAGGCTTGACTGTTACAGATTATTTCATTTCTTCTTATGGTGCTCGTAAAGGTCTTGTAGATACAGCTTTGCGTACGGCTGACTCTGGTTATTTAACACGTAGACTGGTTGATGTTGCTCAAGATGTAATAGTTAGAGAAGCTGATTGTAATACGTCAAAAGGAATACTCCTAGAGGAAATGGCTGACAATCGGAAAACTTTAATAAAGCTAAATCAAGCTTTACTAGGTAGAGTATTAGCTGAAGATATTTTCCATCCTCTGTCCAATAATTTGATAGCTTCTTCAGGTGAAGCAATTAATCCAATGCTGGCAGATCAAATTATGGACTTAGGCTTCAAGCAAGTTTTAGTTCGATCGCCAATCACCTGTAGTTCAATAAGATCCGTGTGTCAGTTGTGCTACGGATGGAATTTAGCTCATGGTAGAATGGTTGATCTAGGTGAAGCTATTGGAATTATAGCAGCTCAATCAATTGGAGAGCCCGGAACTCAGTTAACAATGAGAACTTTTCATACAGGAGGAGTATTTACTGGCGAAATCACTCAATCAATTATAAGTTCCGTTAATGCAAAAATTGAGTATCCCAAAAATATTAATCTAAAAAAAACTAGAACTCGACACGGTGATACTGCAATGCTCGTTAACAATGACTGCAAGCTGAAATTAATAGATGAAAATAGTAATGCTGAATTTATTAATTTATTTAAAGGTTCTTTGTTATTAGTTCAAAATAATGATTATGTAAAAAAAGATGGAATAATAGGAGAATATCCTTTAAGTAATCGTGTAATAACCGAAAGAGCTCAAAAAGTAATTGTAGCAGATTTTTCTGGCAGTGTTCATTTGCCGAATTTCATAAAAGATGATTATAATAAGCCTGAGCAAAGTATTCTTGCTAAAACTGACACAGAAGGAGTAGTTTGGCTTCTTGCAGGTAAGGTATATAATATTCCTGATAATGCAGATTTAGCTGTAAGTAATCAGCAATTTATTGCTGAAAATAGCCTACTAGCTGAGGCAAAAATTATTGCTCGCTACAGTGGCCGTGTTTGCATATTGCCTCGAAATTATAGCAGCTCTAATCAATACATACAGATTATCACCTCTTCTAAAACATTTAAAAATATTAAGGTATTTAGCGACTTTAATGAGGGTCATAAAAATTATTTTATTGAAACAGAAGCTGGAGATAGATTTATTTTAAATACTTTACCTAAAGAGAAAATTATTCATGGTCAAGTATTAGGCAATTTGATTTCAAGTGTATACAAAACTAATACAGGCGGAATTATAAAATATCTTGATCTAAGCATGATAAAAAGGCATACTGAGAATAATAAAGATTATTATGATATTTTAGGTCCAGGATATATATTGTGGATTTCTGAAGAGACGCATGAAATAAGTAAAGACCTATCTCTTCTTTTGGTAAAACCAGGAGAGTTTGTGGAAGCTGGTACAGAAATAATTAAAAATATTTTTGCCAATAATTCAGGTGTTTTAGAAATTATTCATAAAGATGGAATAATAAGAGAAATAATAATTAAGCCTGGAAAAATTTATAATGTTGATGAAGACGATATCGATATATCTTTGAAAAAATATAGGGGCTTTTTAAGGCCTGGAGAAAAAATTGTTGATGGCGTGAGTGCAGAAAAATTAGTATATTGGGAATATATAAAAACACCGTTGAGGAGCTTTATATTAATAAGACCAGTAGTCATATATTCAATTCCAGATAAAGATTTGAAGCTTACTTATTCTGAAGACTCTTTTTCGCTTAATGTATTTGATCTAAAATTAATTCGAAGGACTAATTTTAGAGATGGAGAAAGAGTCAAATCTATTGCTGGTGTCAATTTAATAAAAATTCATTTAGTGGCCCAATTGAAAGCAGGCTGTGAAAACTTATATTGCTGCATGTATTTTGCGAGAAATGAAATGAGTAAAAATAGTAAACTTCTTAAATTTGTTACAATTGATACTTTTTCAGTGAGAAATGCAGAATCTTTTGACTCTGAACGATTGCCTGTATACACTAAAAATAATATTTTAGTGCAAAATAATCAATTTATAGATAGCGGTTCTGTTATAGCACAAACAGAATATTTTTCTTCTATCGAGGGTGTTATAGAGTCTGTGCAAACAAATCAGTCTTCAAATAACCGTATTTTATTAGTTGGAAAGGCAGATATTAAAACATTTATAGTCAATAATATTAATGATATAAAAATTAAGGTTAATGATTGGATTTATTGCGGTGATCAAATATCTGATAACATTTATGCTCGTGATTCAGGTAAAATACTTTCTGTTTCAGGTAATCAAATTAAAATGAGAGTAGGTCGTCCTTACTTAATTTCTGATGGATCTTTTATTCACGTTAGTCATGGCAGCTTGATTCAAAGGGGAGAAAATATTGCAACATTAATTTTTGAACGAGTTAAAACAGGTGATATTGTTCAAGGTTTACCTAGAATAGAAGAAATTTTAGAGGCTCGTAAAAAAACGGATAATTATTTTAATCCCCATTTAATGCTAGATAATAAATTTCGTAAATATCTAAATAAGGGTTTAAGTATTTACGATGCTACTAGGTTAAGTTTTTTAGAAGTTCAGCTACGATTAGTCCAAGAAGTTCAACTTGTCTATCAATCTCAAGGGGTAGATATTGCGGACAAGCATATAGAAGTTATTGTTAGACAGATGACTTCAAAAGTTAAAATAGAAAATGGAGGAGCTACAGAGTATTTACCTGGCGAAATAATTGAGTTGCAAAAAATAGAGTCAGCAAATAAATCATTGTTATTATTGAGTAAGCCCGAAGCTTCTTATCAGCCTATACTTCTTGGTATTACAAAGGCTTCATTAAATACGGCTAGTTTTATTTCTGCAGCTAGCTTTCAAGAAACAACTAAGGTATTAACTGAAGCAGCTATTGCTGGTAAGTCAGATTGGTTAAGAGGATTAAAAGAAAACGTAATCATTGGACGTTTAATACCAGCTGGAACAGGATTTAATTTATATAATAGTCAGTTAGATAAAGATTTAAGTTATAATTCTTCCGCCAATAAAGAGCCTTCAAAGTCTCAACAGTTCTCTAATCTATATGTTAATTCTGAATTTGAGGATATTATATTGGATGACAGAGTAGCTCGTGCTTACCCTTTCAATTCTCAGCCGGATTCTTAGAAGGGTTTAAGGAATTAGACTTCACAGCAGATTTTTGTCGTATTGTGTTATTATTTTTAATATTAAAATTATTCTACGTATTTTGTTTAGTATTGAATTTTAAAGTCAATAGGTTTTTCCGATATTTTATATTAATTACAATTATGGCTATTGTTTCATTGTCAGAATTATTAGAAGCGGGTGTTCATTTCGGTCATCAGGCTAGAAGATGGAATCCGAAAATGTTTCCATACATTTATACTGAACGCAATGGCATTCATATAATAGATTTAGTGCAAACAGCACAATTGCTAACAAAAGCATATGATTTTGTTAGAGCATCTTCAATTCAAGGCAAAAAATTTCTCTTTTTAGGCACTAAAAGACAGGCAGCTGGAATTATTGAGCATGAAGCTAGACGTTCTAATTCGTATTACGTAAATCAAAGATGGCTTGGTGGAATGTTAACTAATTGGACAACGATTAAGTCAAGAGTAGAAAGACTTAAGCATCTAGAAGCTCAAGAAAAATCAGGTATAGTTGATGAATTACCTAAAAAAGAAGCTTCTATGATTAGGAGAGAACTAGAAAAGTTGCGTAAGCATTTGAATGGAATCAAGCAAATGAAAGCTTTGCCTGATTTGGTAATTATAGTTGATCAAAAAAGAGAAACAACTGCTATTCAAGAATGTATTAAGCTTGGTATACCAACAATTTGCATATTAGATACAAATTGTAATCCCGAAATCGTAGATGTTCCTATACCTGCCAATGATGATGCTATTAGATCTATTAAATTAGTAGTTAGCAAAATAGCAGATGCTATTTTAGAAGGCCAAAAATCTAAGTTATGATTTGATCTTGAAACTATTAAAGTCTGTTTGCCATTAAGTCATTGAATTAAATTAAGAGGAAGTATGTCTATACAAATTGATGCTCATACAGTTAAAGAATTGCGCAACAAAACCGGTGCTGGAATGATGGATTGTAAAAAAGCTTTACAAGCATCAAATGGCAATATGGATATAGCTATAGAAAATCTTAGAAAAAAAGGTCTTGCTTCTGCAGACAAAAAAGCTTCCAGAATTGCTACAGAGGGTATTATTGAAAGTTACATACATGCTGGCTCAAGAATTGGTGTTTTGGTTGAAATTAATTGCGAGACTGATTTCGTAGCTAGACGTTCAGAGTTTCAAAAATTAGCTAAAGATATAGCTATGCAAATTGCTGCTTGTCAAAATGTCATGTATGTGTCGTCGAATGATATTCCTCAAGAAATTATAAGTAAAGAAACCAGAATAGAAGAAGGAAAGGAAGACTTGGTTGATAAACCTAAAAGTATAAAAGACAAAATTGTGTTAGACAGAGTTAAAAAGCGACTTATGGAAATTAGCTTAATGAACCAGCAATTTATAAGAAATCACAATATGTCAATAGAAGATTTGATTAAGCAGCATATTGCTTTACTGGGAGAAAATATTAAAATTAGACGCTTTGAAAGGTTTTTGCTTGGAGAAGGATTAGAAAAGAAAAGCAATGATTTCAGTAAAGAAGTTGAAAGTATTGTAAATAAATGAAGTTTGTTAGAGTTAACCTTTTATGAATTCTGTACAACATTAATTTCACGAATAATGCTAAATAATACTTAGATGCATATATAATACACTATAGTAGCATTTGTTATATTAAAGCAATATGCGCTCATTTAATTTATTAATAATCTTTTATTAGAGTAAATGAATTTTATTACTTATTAGTATTGTAATTTCTATGTATCAACCAGAACTTGAAAAAACTTCTTTATTCGCAAGTATTTCTGCGGTTGAAGTCGGCAAGCATTTATATTGGACAATAGGCGATTATAAGATTCATGGCCAAGTATTTATTGTTTCCTGGTTAGTGATAGCTGTTTTAATTATTCTTGCATTTACTGGAACAAGAAACTTGAGTAGGATGCCAGAAAAAATACAAAATTTCATGGAGTTTGTTCTAGAGTTTTTGCAAGATATAGCGAAAAATCAAATAGGAGAGCATGAATACAGGCCTTGGGTGCCTTACATTGCTACAATTTTTTTATTTATTTTAGGAAGTAATTGGGCAGGAGCTTTAATACCCTGGAAACTAATAAGGTTACCTGAAGGAGAATTGGCTGCTCCTACTAATGATATCAATACAACTGTTGCTTTGTCATTACTGACTTCTTTGTCGTATTTTTATGCAGGCTTAAGTAAGAATGGCATAGGCTATTTTTTGAGATACATTGAGCCCACGCCGGTTTTGTTGCCAATTAATATCTTGGAAGATTTTACGAAACCGCTCTCTTTAAGCTTTAGATTATTCGGCAATATATTAGCGGATGAGCTAGTTGTATCTGTTTTTACTTTACTAGTGCCTATCTTAATTCCGCTGCCCGTAATGATATTAGGCTTATTTGCTAGTTCAATTCAAGCATTGATCTTTTGTACTCTATCTGCCGCATACATAGGAGAAGCAATAGAAGGACATGGCGATCATTAATATATTGCCAAAAGAATGCTGTATTGATTTTATATAGCTAATGTCTTTATCTTTAATCGTTAGCTTATATAAATTTATGAAATCTGTTAATTTTCTATATATTTTATAAATCAAACAATAATTATGGACTCTATTATTTCTGCTGCATCTGTAATAGCTGCTGGTCTTGCCGTAGGTTTAGCGGCGATTGGTCCTGGAATTGGTCAAGGCAGCGCTGCAGCTAATGCCGTCGAAGGCATTGCTAGACAGCCAGAAGTTGAAGGTAAAATTAGAGGAACTCTGTTGTTAAGCTTAGCTTTCATGGAATCTTTAACTATTTATGGTCTAGTAGTTGCGCTTTCGTTGTTATTTGCTAATCCTTACACTGGTTAATAAATATTTTACGCTTAGTTTTGATTGATTTACAGTCATTAACTAGGCGTTTTGCAAATTATGTGCTGAAAACATGTTTTTAAAATAAATTTAAAGGTAATTAATCATGGATTTTCCCCTTTTATTTCTTGTTCAAGAAGCTTCAACTGCAGAAGCTGAAGGAGGTCTTTTTGATTTTAATGCTACACTACCTTTCATGGCTTTACAGTTTCTTGTATTGACGGTTATTCTTGATGTTTTATTTTATAGGCCAATAAGTCAAGTATTGGATGAGCGTAATGAGTATATACGCAATACCTTAACTACTGCTTCAGCTTCTTTATTAAAGGCTAATGAATTAACTCATAAATACGAGCAGGAGTTAGCCGAGTCTAGAAAAAAGGCGCAAGACATTATTAAGCTATCTCAACAAGAAGCACAAGAGATTGTTGCTACTAAGATTAGGGATGCTCAATTAGATGCTGAGAAACTGGTAAGTGAAGCATACGAACAATTAAGTATACAAAAAGAACAAGCCTTGAAAACTCTAGAAACTCAAGTAGATAATTTGAGCGATCAAATCAAGCTCAAATTACTCGAAAGTTAAATTTGTAATAATTAAAAAGGGCAGATTTATATATTGTATAGTTTGAGGAGACATATTATGCAACATACTATGCAGCTATTGCAAATTTTTACTGCATATAGTGACAGTCAAGCAATTGGTTTTAATTCTGATTTTTTGGAAGCTAATGTAATCAATATTGCAATGCTATTATCTGGACTGATATATATATTAAGACAGTTCTTAGGTTCTATTTTATTTGATAGACAAGAAAAGGTTTTATTTGCTATACAAGAAGCTGAAGAGCGTTTGCATCAAGCTGATATTCGTTTAAATGAGTCGGAAAAACAGCTATCTCAAACTCAAATGGTTATTAATCAAATAATCAAAGAAGCCGAAATAACAGCTCAAAAAGTTCGTCAATCTATTCTAGATCAAGGAAAGGTAGACATAGAGAGGTTAACTCTTGCGAGTAAAGTAAGTATAGAAACAGCTGAAATTCAAATTCGTCAACAAATTCAGCAGCAAATTATAGCTTTAGCAATTAATCGAGTTACTTTGCAGTTACAGAATCAAGTTACAGCTACTATGCAAGCTAAAATTATAGACAGTAGTATTCTAGGACTTGGAGGATAACTATGTCTAATCAAAGTCTTTTATCTAAAGTTGCTATACCTTACGCTGAAGCTCTTCTGGAATCGGCTCAAGAAAATAATTTAATCAAAAATATTGGTGAAGACCTCTCTGCTATATTAAATATTTTATCTGAATCAAATGATTTAAAAATCTTTTTAGATAATCCATTAATTACACCTTTATTGAAAAAAGATGTATTAAATAAATTACTATTAAATCAAGTAAATGATTTTGTTCTAAGATTTTTATTAGTACTTATAGATCGCAGAAGAATTTCTTTAATCAATGTTGTTGCAGAGAAATACCTAGAATTGTCATATAAGCTGGAATCTACAGTAGTAGCGGAGGTATCTACAGCTGTTACTTTAACAGAAGCTCAGCAAGAGAATCTTATCAAGAAGCTAAAAGATTTAACAGGTAGTCACCAAGTAAAGCTTTTAATGCATATTGATACAGAATTAATAGCAGGATTTACTGTTAAAATAGGATCTAGGGTTATAGATGCTAGCTTATCTGGAAAACTGAAGCAGATTGCTTTTTATTTGAATAATAAATAAAGCATTTCTCTTAATTGTCTTGAATAATATAGGCAGTAAATTACATATAAAATATTAGAGATTGGTATTATGGTAAATATTAGACCGGATGAAATAAGTAATATTATACGTCAGCAAATTGATGAATATGATCAAAAAATTCAGGTAACTAACGTAGGCACTGTTTTGCAAGTTGGCGATGGAATTGCTCGTGTTTATGGCTTAGATGATGTGATGGCCGGCGAATTGCTAAAATTTGAAGATCAAACAATAGGTATTGCTCTAAATTTAGAAAGTGATAACGTGGGTGTTGTTTTGATGGGCGATGGAAGAGATATATTAGAAGGAAGCTCCGTAAAAGCAACAGGAAAAATTGCTCAAATTCCAGTAGGCGAAGCTTTTTTAGGAAGGGTTGTTGATCCACTAGCTAGACCTATTGATGCTAAAGGTATTCCGCAGTCTAATGAGAATAGGTTAATAGAATCTTATGCTCCAGGTATAATAGGAAGACAATCTGTTTGTGAACCCTTACAGACAGGCATAACAGCTATTGATTCAATGATACCTATTGGAAGGGGTCAGCGGGAATTAATTATTGGTGATCGACAAACAGGTAAAACAGCTGTTGCTTTGGATACTATCATTAATCAAAAAGGACAAGGTGTAATTTGTGTCTATGTTGCTATAGGACAAAAAGCTTCTTCTGTAGCTCAAGTAGTATCTGCATTGGAAGAAAAAGGCGCATTAGATTACACAATAATTGTTGCTGCTAATGCTGATGATCCCGCAACTTTACAGTATATCGCTCCTTATACAGGTGCTGCTTTAGCTGAATATTTTATGTATAAAGGCAAGGCTACTTTGGTCATTTATGATGATTTAACTAAGCAAGCTCAGGCTTATCGTCAAATGTCTCTCCTTCTTCGTAGGCCTCCTGGTCGAGAAGCTTATCCTGGAGATGTATTTTATTTACATTCTAGACTGCTGGAAAGAGCAGCTAAATTAAATAAAGATTTAGGTGGTGGTAGTATGACAGCATTACCGATTATTGAAACACAAGCAGGAGATGTTTCAGCATATATTCCAACAAATGTTATTTCGATTACTGATGGTCAAATATTTTTATCTGGAGATTTGTTTAATTCAGGTATTAGGCCGGCCATAAATGTAGGAATTTCTGTATCTCGTGTAGGTTCAGCTGCTCAAATTAAAGCAATGAAACAGGTTGCTGGTAAATTAAAGTTGGAATTAGCGCAATTTGCAGAACTTGAAGCCTTCTCTCAGTTTGCTTCTGATTTGGATAAAGCAACTCAAAATCAATTAGCCAGAGGTCAAAGGTTAAGAGAGATACTTAAGCAGTCGCAAAATTCACCTATTCCAGTAGAAGAGCAAACAGCAATTATATATACAGGTATTAATGGATACTTGGACGGTATTGAGCTGTCAAAAGTTAAAGAATTTATAAGTGCTTTGAGAGAAGACTTAAGAAACTCAAAACCAGAATTCGGAGCTAGTATACGTGATACAAAAAAATTAACTTCTGAAGCAGAAGAGCTTTTAAGAAAATCAATCGAAGATGTAAAGCAAGCTTTTTCTGCATAGATACTTAATCAGCTTTGTATCTTAAAACTACATTCAGGACAATAATATAATCTATTGTCCTGAATGTTAATTTTAGCCGTTGATCTGCTTTGAATTTATATATTCATATCCATATTTTTCTAATTGAATAGCTAATTCTGCATTTCCCGTATGTACTATTTTACCGTCTTGCATTATATGAATAAAGTCAGGCCTTATATAATCTAAAATTCTTTGATAATGAGTTATGATTATTATAGCTTTATTATCGTTTTTTAATAAATTTATGCTATTAGAGATAGTTTTTAGTGCATCTATGTCTAGCCCCGAGTCTGTTTCATCTAATACAGACAGTTTGCTGTCCAATAATGCCATTTGTAAAATTTCATTTTTCTTTTTTTCTCCTCCAGAGAAACCTTCATTGACATTACGCTGTAAGAAATTTTCATTCATATCTATGAGCTTAATTTTACTACTCAATAGCTCAAAAAAAGATATGGGATCCAAAGATCTTTCTTGCTTTGCTTTTCTTTGAGAATTGTAAGCAAGTCTTAAAAAATCAATATTGCTTACGCCTGGTATTTCTACTGGATACTGAAAAGCCAAAAAAATACCTTCATGAGACCTGTCTGCTGGATCTTTTTTCGTGATAGTTTCTCCGTCGAATAATATATCGCCTTTTGTAATTTGATAGCTTGGATGGCCAGCAATAATTTTAGCTAATGTACTCTTACCAGATCCGTTTTTACCCATTATTGCATGAATTTCACCATAATTTACTTGTAAATTCATGCCTTTTATTACAGATATATTGTCAATACAGGCATGCAAATTTTTTATTTCCAATATTCTTTCTTTTTTCATTTGCTAACCCACAGTTCCTTCTAATTTTAGATTCAGTAATCGATCTGCTTCCATAGCAAATTCCATTGGAAGCTCACTCAAAACATCCTTACAGAATCCGCTGATCATAAGAAAAACAGCTTCTTCTAACTCAATTCCTCTTTGTAAAAAGTAAAATATTTGATCTTCTCCTATTTTTGACGTAGAGGCTTCATGTTCAATTTTACAAGTTTTATTTTGTATTTGTATATAAGGGAAAGTATTAGCTTTACATTTATTGCCTAATAATAGGGAGTCACATTGTGAATAATTTCTAGCATTTATTGCTTTAGGACTAACTTTAACCAGTCCTCTGTAGCTATTTATGGAATGACCTGCTGAAATTCCTTTAGATAAAATTCTACTGCGTGTATTTTTGCCAACATGTATCATTTTACTACCTGTATCAGCTTGCTGACAATTGTTTGTTAGAGCTACAGAAGAAAACTCTCCAATAGAATGATTGCCAACCAATACACAGCTTGGGTATTTCCATGTAATAGCAGAGCCTGTTTCTACTTGGGTCCATAATATTTTAGAGTTTTCTCCTAAGCAAACACCTCTTTTGGTCACAAAATTATAGATACCTCCTATGCCTTCTTTATTTCCTGAGTACCAATTTTGTACAGTTGAGTATTTAATAGTTGCATTATCTAGGGCAACTAACTCAACAACAGCTGCGTGTAATTGATTATTGCTAAATTGAGGAGCTGTACAGCCTTCTAAATAACTTACATAGCTGTTTTTATCTGCAATTATTAATGTTCTTTCAAATTGACCAGACTCTTTATTGTTAATCCTGAAATATGTAGACAGCTCTAGAGGACACTTTGTATCAGGCGGTATGTAACAGAAGGATCCATCACTAAATGCTGCTGAATTTAATGCGGCAAAATAATTGTCACCTATTGGTACCACTGAGCCTAAATATTTTTTGACTAAAGAGGGATATTTATTAATAGCTTCTGTAATAGAGCAAAAAATAATACCTTCTGCGGCAAGTTCTTTTTTGAATGTAGTAGCTACAGAGACGCTATCGAATACTGCATCTATTGCTACATTTGTAAGTCTTTTTTGTTCACTGAGTGGTATACCTAATTTGTTAAATGTATCTATAATACTTGGGTCTACTTCTTCGATGCTGTTCAGTTTTTTTTTGTATTTGGGTATTGAGTAATATACCATATCGTCATAGTCTATCTGATTATATTTAAGATGAGACCATTTAGGTTCCTTCATTTTCTTCCATCTTCTATAAGCTTTTAGTCTAAATTTTTTTAAGTAATCAGGTTCTCTTTTATGGCTTGAAATTAAATTTATTATTTCAAGATTTAACCCTTTAGGAAACTTTTCTGAATCAATATCTGTGTAAAAGCCGTACTTATAAGGCTGATTAATTAATTTATTCAGTTTAATTGTTGAATCATCTATTTTGTTCATTTAATTTCATGAATTTTAACTTTATGACATATTATATCAAAATTCATATTATGTAAGTCAAAAAATAAATTAGAAAACAGTAGTTGTAAGATTTGTGGCTTGAATCTGTCTGACATATAAAATTGATGAAATTCTATTAATTTGCTTTTTTAAATGTGATACGTAATTATTAAAAATAAATGGGGCTATATATATATTTCTACTTATAGTATTGGATTTATTATTGCGTAGTTTTATTGATACTTCAATAGTTTTTACGTATATTATTATTTGTTCTAAAAACTGGCATGCAAATGAACATATTGCAATGACTTTTACCAATCTTCTATTGCTTAATTTGGTTATTTCAAGAGTAAGCATTAGTATGTTTTCATACATAGTCGTACATAGTATTAGCTGTATGCTTATCATGTGTAGAATAGCTATTCCATTAACTCTAATCAAGAATTCAGGTAGTACTAATATTGCAGTGTTGCATTTGTTGAAGATCTTAAAGTGTATATTAAAAATTGCTTGATTGCTAATCGAGACTTTTTCTTTATTGATTTTTCCTAAAAATAAATAAAATGCAGCAATATATATAAAATTAATTAACCCTAAGTGGTAATTCTGTCTTATTTTTAGACTCAAAAGGATGCTAATAACTACAAATATACTAAATATAATGTATAAATATTTCTGATATGGCATCATTGTTAAAAGTAAAAAAGTTAAAGATAACTTATGTTGAATCTTGATATTGTGAAGCCATGTGATAGGTGTAAAAATGTATTGATTATATAAAGGAGTACTTAATAAATATGTCATAAGTCTTGATGATTTTATAGGATTAGTATAAAATTGGTTTTATGGTTTATAATGCTATATAATAGGGTAGATGGCGAAATTGGTATACGCATCATACTCAAAATATGACGACTTCTGTTTTGAGGGTTCAAGTCCCTCTCTACCCATATATTATATGCGTTAATTTTAGGCAAGAAATGACTTTATTGGTTTTAGGTGCAACAGGAACTTTAGGAAGGCAGATTGTCAGAAAGGCTTTGAATGAAGGTTTTCAAGTGAAATGTTTTGTAAGAAATTTTCGTAAAGCATCTTTCTTAAAAGAATGGGGAGCTGAGCTGGTTTATGGAGATTTAAGTCTTCCAGAAACAATTCCTCCAACTCTTCTTGGTGTTTCAGCTATTATAGATGCATCTGCATCAAGACCTTCAGACTCGCACAATTTAAATCAGATAGATTTATTTAGTAAATATATATTAATTGATGCAGCTAAGAAGGCAAAAATAAAGCGTTATGTATTTTTTTCAGTTGTAAATGCTCATAAGTATACACAAATACCTTTGATGAATCTAAAATTAAAGATAGAAAATTATTTAAGTACCTCAAGCTTGAATTACACGGTTTTTGCATTGTCAGGTTTCTTTCAGGGCTTAATTGGTCAATATGCACTTCCTATTTTAGATCAAAAAGTTGTATGGACGACAGGCGATAAAACTTTTATTGCATATATGGATACTCAAGATATAGCGAAATTTACAGTGAAAAGTCTTTCTATTGCAAGTGTAAGTGGTAAAATTTTACCTCTTGTAGGCAATAAATCATGGAATTCATTTCAAATTATATCGCTTTGTGAGAAATTGTCTGGACAGAGGTCAAGAATCTTTAAGATACCTTCATTTATTCTTAAATTGATGCGAAAGATTACCAGTTTTTGTCAATGGACTTGGAATATATCAGATAGATTAGCTTTTACAGAAGTTTTGTTTGAAGGCGATAGTTTTACTGCATCTATGAATGAAGTTTATGATATGCTTAGAATATCTACCAAAGAGCAGGAAAGTTTAGAGATTTATTTTCAAGAATATTTTGATAAAATCATGAAAAAGCTCCAGGACTTAAACTATCAGTCTATTGATAAAGCCAAGTCTTTTGATATCGATGAATTTTAGTGATAATCTTTATGAATATTTGTACACTAACAGGTCAAGTCTTAAAAGTCGTTAAGGTGTTAAGTTTTGATAATAAAACGTTAACCCAATTTAATCTAGTTATATATATCATTAATCCTAAAAAGTGTTCTTGTTTTTACAAAATAAAAACTATAGCAAGAGGCCGAGTAGCTAAAGTATTAATGGAAATGTCTGCTCATAATAACTTTATTATTCTTGAAGGATTTATATATATAAATAAAAAAGTGAGAAGAGTAAAAAATACTAAAAAACGTAAAGTGCAGAAAACTATTGGTATGAAATTGCGCAAAATTCATAATCTGTTGTGAATTTAATATAAAAAGATTTTTTAGATATTGTAAAATTTCTATATTTTTTTATATAATTAAAATATAATTATCTTATATTAATAGTTGATAGTATTGAAAGGAATTTTAGTATGCTAACTCTGAAAATTTTTGTGTATACGACAGTAATATTTTTCATTTCTTTATTCTTTTTTGGCTTTCTTTCAAATGATCCATCTAGAAATCCAAATAGAAAAGATTTAGAATAGCTTAAAATTACATTAAAATAATAATAGCATTGATTATGCTATTATTATATTTTAATACACGAAGTAAAAGTAACTGCAATATATCTACTCTTAAGCTTGATTAAACTAATATGCATATGAAAATTTTTTGTAATTAAATATAGGTATTCTGTGTATGAAATTCTATTATAAGTAAACTCAATTTTCAAGCAGTTGTTCGAGTCAATTTTAAATATGCCATTGTATTTAGTAAATGGTTTAATCTTAACTATACTACCTTTTTTATTACTTGAATCAGTTAAAAATAGCGTTGAGTCGTTTTTATTTGTATTTAGATTACTATTGCATAACGTGTACAAATTACTGTCTACAGATGACATAAGAGTGTTTGCGACTTTATTGTTGACAGTTATAATTTTATTTTTACTCTTATTTGCGTACAATTTGGTTTTTTGCATATAGTAGGTAGTTTTTTGAGAAATCCATCTTCCTTCTATCTGTTTTAAAAAATAGTCTATTTGATTTTCCATTGTTGAATTATTTAATTATACTTTGGATGGTTGAACATATATACACGAGATCTATCTTCTTGATAAGGCATGTACTCTATTTTTACATTTGATAATTTTTTTATTGGTATATTAACTTGTACTCCTATTCCTTTTTTAATATTAATTATACGGAAATAATCGCCTATAAACTTATAAAATAAGTATGTAGATAAGTATTTCCATTGGTATGCATGATATTCTATGCTCAAGAAGCAGTAGGAGTATTTGACTAGATTAACCGTTAAACCATTATTTAAACTTTTTTTGTCACAATATGCTTCTTTATGCATGCATATATAGCTTTTTTGATTAATTAAAAAATTATATTCTAACGAAAAGCTTAAAAGGTTTTTGCGAATATATGGTATGACTTTAGGTATGTAAAAGCAATGAATATATTTACCTGTTATAACTTGAGTTAAGTGATTTAATTTGTAAAAATGAGCATCAATACTTTTTATAACTGCCGCCAACAATTTAGATTGAATTTCAAAATATTTTCCGATATTAGTCTCTTCTATTAAATACAATAAATTGCATCTTGTGGCTATTTTCAAGTAAATTAATTTATTCTGAATTTTTTTCTGGCTTATGTTTAACTTACAAGCTATATTATTGATAATGCTGCATGAAGAGTAATCTATTGTAAGATTTAAGTTTTTTATGCTGAGGTATGTCACATTATAACGATTCTTATATATAAGCAAATTTTGTATGATGATTATATCATTAATAAAACTATGTTTAATCAAAAAATTTACAACGCTTGATTTAAGCTTTAGATTCGTTATTTGAGCGTAGTGCATCTTTTTTTTGACAATATATGTTAATGGATTAAACAAAATTCTGGCTGAAATTTTCGTATAAGCGTGAATGATAAATATTGCTATAATTTTTAAGTCTTTGCTAGTTTGCAAATAATATTTAAATATTAATGCATCCATTCTTAATAGGCGATTGCTAATTTGCGCATTCATGGCAAAATTATCAATATGTCTTGATCGAATTAAGTAGCAATAAATCCTTAAGTATTCTTTTATATCAGCAATTGAGGAATGAAAATTTAACAATTTCATGATCGTAAAAAATTTTTTTCCATAACTAAATTGAATTAGATTGTAAAGCAATAATTCAATTAATTGTCTATAATTTTCAATGAATTGATTCTTGTAGTATAAATAAAACCTTGATTGATCTAAGGTTTCGTAGTAGATCTTTATATATATTCCTGTTTTGCGTAGTTGAATTACATAATTGCATTCGTGACATAAATTTAAATATTTTAGACGCGAAATAAACAAGTCTAGACTCCTTGTACTTAATGGATTGTTAATATAAATACTTAATTCTTTTTTAATTAATATCTTTAAGTTCTGATTAAAATGAGAGGTCAGAAAACTGCTTCTTGTGGAAGCTGTCTCAATTTTTCTTACAATACCTTCATCTATAATAATATATATATCTCCTGAATTTTGTGTATCAATCAATCTTATATTGGCATACTTGAAACCTTGATGCTGATACCAGAAGCTAATTTTCTTGATACTTTTTTGTATTTTAGTGTAATTCTTAGGTAGCCCTATTTGCTGTTCAAAGATTTTTTTTAATAAATATTTTGGAATCTGTAACTTGCTATGATCAAATATGTTTATCTTTTTTAGCACAGGATTAATTTCAAGAGCTAGCATTAAAGATTTAGTGTTTTCATTGTAATCAGAAAATTGTGTAGCTTTAATATAACGAAAATAACCTGAGCATTGTATATTTTTCAGTATATTTTTGACTTTTCTTATCTTAGTTATGCTTTTTATTTTACGCCATTGAAATATAATTTTCTTGTCGATTAGTTTATCAATTATTCTCTTGTTTACATTATTCAATTGAATTTTACTGAATGAGATAACAGATGTTTTACCTTGCTTTTGTTCATATGTTTGCATGGGAAGTTATGTCAAAAATTTCTACCTATTTAATGTTTTAATTCTAAAAAATGACAAAATTGGAATATTTTTAGTTGCATAAAATACGTACTTGCTTTGATTATGTCAATGAGAATTTTTTTCTTAGCTTAAAACTTTCTAGCTGAGTTGACATAATAGAATGATAAACAATATTAGCTTTTGATTTATTCATTTTCAGTTATTTCATGTAAATCGGTTTACAATGTTTATTTTGAGCTTTTTCCTTTATATCATTATTGCAGAATTATATAATTGAAAACATTGCATAATTAGTGGATAATTTATATGGTTTCATTGTATGCCAATAAAATGCCGTTGGAGTTTAGAAGCAGGCGATTGTTACTTAAGTAAATATATTTCTAAGAAGGTTATGTTATTTTTTCTTCTGTAACTAAAGCAATTATGTAAAATTTTAATATCTAAATACATAATATATTCTGTACAGGTATCCATTTAAAATCTTATATTAGCACCAACAGTTTTTACTATTGATTATTGTTGTTTTTGGAGTCATTTCTAATAGCAAAGGATTACATGTTCTATTAAAAGTTCACGTAATTAATTTAAATAAAGAGGAATGAGTCACATGACTAACCTTTTTGTTGTTTAAAAATGTATTTTAGATATTTTTTATATTTTCTAGTAATAAAAATCAGTAAATCGAGAAAGTAAAAATATAATGCAGTACAAAAAAATCAAGAATCAAAATTCATCTAGTTTATATAAAAATTTACCCTTAGATAAAAAATTAAATCTGATTTAGAAGATGATACTGAAATTTGTTATTTTATTTTAAATTTTCTTGATTTGCATAGCTTAAATTTTTACATAAAAAATGTTAATTTTTTACGCAATCAACCCTTCTTTTTCTGAATATAAGCATAAAAATATTATTACTATAAGCTTAAATAATTATTTAATGGGCCTCAAATTAAAAGATTAATACGATTTTAATTTAAAAAGCGCTTTTTATTTATAAAATGCAATTAAAGGACATGCGATATAAAAATGGATAGATCAAAGCTAGTTAACAAGCCTCCATTCAGTACTAGCTTGATTTGATTATTTGGTTCTATTACATTATTTATTTCCAATTTTTTATCGAAATCTGATTGATCATTTAAAAAAATGGACAAAGTATATTGCAAACCTTAAATGAATATGAAGATTCCTCTCTGTAAGTATGATTAACAATTTGACTACGATACGAAGAAAAGGAAAAAGAGGAATTAAAACTCCCAAGAAGAGAAAGTTGAGATGAATGCTGACTAACTTTAAAAACTGTATTAGAAACATAAGTCTTGCCAGTAACCATTTTCAAATGAAATCTATCTCTATTACAGGAAATATTCCAAAATAGCCGAAATGTGAGATGCAACAAATGAACGATTAATAAATCTAGATATGAGAAGAAGAAAATTATAATCGTCCTCAAGAACATTAGATAACTGATTTTTCCTCAAATAATGATTTAAACGGTTGATGTTACTTAATACTTTACTCTATATTCGGAACTAAGAATATTTCGTTTTATTATATTAACGGAATCAATAAGATATTCACCTTTATAGTTAGATAAAATACGAGACTGAATATCATCTTTGTTCTTTTTATTCTGTGTCATAATGATTATATAAGTCTATTGATAGATTTAAAATATGAGTTTCTACAACTAGGGCCAATTAGTTGTAGATTTTTTTATAGTCTTTTTTATATACATTATACACTATATATAGATTAGTACCTATTTAATAAGCTTAACTATCACCTAAAATGACGAGGTATGTTTTTATACCTCGCTAATTTACTTATTTGTTCTTATTTTATTGATTAAGCTTTTCGAATAAAGTTCGCTAAATTCAGTCTTTTTTTTCCAGACCTAGGTTTAGCACCTAATCCTAATTCAAGCAAGTGCTTACTAATTTCTTTGAATTTAAATTGTTGATTTGATTTAATATATTTATAAATTTCTTCTTCTAAAAGCGTTTTGCTGTTGAATTCTTTTTGAAAATCATTGTTCTGTTTTTTCTTGAGTAAATTCAGGATCTGCAATAGATCTTCTTTAGAAGCAGAATTTAAATATTTTTTAAATTCTTTTGCTGTTTCATTATCTAATTGAACCCACAATGAGTTTATTAGGCTATATCCAAGGCTTTTCTTTTTTCATAGTATCTTCTTCTTCTAGCAGCAGTTTGACGTCTATATTTCTCTATAAATGCAACTGCTGCTGATTCTTTCTCTTCTCTATTAAGATTGTTTATCATTTAACATTGTTCACCTCATACAAAAGCTTCGATGGGGAGCATGAATATATGAATATAATAGTAAAGACAAAGATACGTAGTAATGTTATTCATGAAATAATATGCAGAAATGATGTATGAATCATTACATATTAAACTATTTATCGTCTATATTTCTCTATTAGCTTTTTAATTTCAGATTTGTCTAAGCTTTTCAAGATCTCTCTTACTTCATTAATCATATCTTTCTAGCACTCAAGCCATACATTTAACGCTGAATAGCCGCTGTCTCTCTTGTTAATAATAAATTTTTTTGTCTTGCATTATTTATTCCTTAATATAAGCTACATATTCGATACTTTTTTTGCATGCTTGATTCATAATTAGTACATGATTGAATAGAATTGTGTAATTTTTGACAATATAAAGTTTGTAAATTATATCTATGATTATCGTTCATATAATTTATCACGAAAGTATTCACTGTAAATAGACAAAAAACATGCAAAAGAATAGAAACTTCTTACTTTTCTTTTTACGATTTCCTCTACCTGAATTTCTTTTATTTTCATTGCTTCATACTTACAGAAAAACCTCATGGGTATGCGACTTGTATTTCTCGAAATAACATCCCTTCATGGCTAGACCTATTCGATTGCTTGACAAATTTAAAATAACTAGATTCCTTATCTTCTGCATGCAATAACGGCAAATCATCCATGAATATAGACGTCAAATTATCTACTCGTTGATTTAACTCTGGATCTGACATACATGCATTAGGAACACCTTTTAGGATAAATTTTGCTGTTGCTGGAGTACTGTGATACAGATGAGAAGCATAATTATGATCAAGTGAAACTTTACTTAACGGCATCTTCAACTTTCCTCGACAATCGTATAAAGGTAAACGCACAAAAAAATCTTTAGATGTGACATTTGTACATGTAAAAAGCTTCCAATTAATACGATCAATCTGGATTGGGCAGATATATTTTTTTAAAACTATCTCTGAAATCAATTCATAAATACTAGACAAAGGGACTCTTGCAGAGTGACCTTTGAGTTTTATAAATAACTGAATTTCAGATCTAATAAATGAATCAGGATTAGAAATCGAGAGTTCCTAGGTCCTACATGGAAATCATCTTCAATTGGATTCTAAGAATAGTCTCAGATTCTAATTCAATAATAGTACTTAAAGTTTTATGAATACTCATTTTAATAATCTATAAAGCTTATATTTTTATTTTCACTTGAATCAACATCTTGGCTAGAAACATTTTCGTTATCATGTGAAGTTAGACGTGAAATAATGTTTACATTACTCGTATCATTATCACTATATTTAACAGACGGAATCTTATGTATTTCTTTTGATAGATTAATTGAGCTCGGAGAGTATTTTTTCAATAAATTTGTCGTATTATCAACAATACTTATTAAGCGATCTAATGCGAACGTAAGAAGTGTACTGTATAGAGAAAAATACGTAATAAATATTAAGCCAAATATAAAACAACCTAAAAAATTTAATGTATTCAATTTAGAAAATGGCGTCCCTTTATTACTTTCTTTAGATTTGCTAACATCCCATTCTCTTATATCCTGTTCAAGTTGTGAATAAGAGGGTAACTCAATGTCGGAAAGACCGATATTTGAAGCCTGAGAATTGTCACCTCTACGTAGTACAGCATTAACACCACGACTAATTACATTACATAGGCCATCTACGGGAGGTAAAAATCTACGTAAGATTTGCATAGGTATAGCTATGGGTACTATTAATAGAAAACCTAGGTCTGGAATCGACTAAATGAGTAAACAATAAATTTTTAATACAACTAGTGTTAGCACTTGCAGCACTAACTTCTCGAACTTTAGTTAGTAAAGTAGGAGCAAATGGTATGATGGTTAAAGTAAATATAGTTGAATAAAAGGCAGCGTAGCCAATAAAAGTTAGCAATAGTATATGTAATGCTGATTTCGTAGATAGATTTCACTGATTATAACTCCTTAGTAAATTACGACGTCAAAAATATATTGAGATAAAAAATGTATCTTTAAACGAAAGATTGAAAGTTGCATTAGACATACAATTCGTAAGACTTGTCCACAATATTTTTGAGAAGCGCGCATGTTCAGGAGTTAAGCCTAATTGTTGATCTAAATCCGATATACGTAATTCTTCAGTAATCTGATCTGCATCATCTGTGGTACCGAATAGTGGATTCATAGGTCTAATTATAGAATCAGAACGATATTCAGATATAGTTACTGCATTATTAGGTAAAGCACTAGAATTCACGTTAGATTGATTAACATCAGAAGTATTATTAGATGGGTTTTGCTGAGGCATAGATGTATTCTGATTAGCATCATTATTATTCTGGCCTGCTTGACTCTGATTATTATTACTTGAAGAACTATTAGACGGATCAGATGTATTCAAGTTAGAATTTTGAAGTATTTCTACATTTTGATTGCCAGATTGATTGGTAGTATGAGTGAAATTATCACTAAGTTCGTTATAATTTATTGGATTTACAACAGAACCATCATTAGCAGAAAATACAGCTACAGCTCTCTTTCTTGCATATAAGGAGTAAAGTAAAAAATTCATTTCAGGATTATGAGACAAATTTAAAGCAAAATACTTTGTGCTTATAGCCCTATCATTAATTATTCTAACTGACGGAAATCTATTGTGAACTAAGTCTCTGACTAACGTAGAAAGATTAAACTCGGTAGATAATTAATGTTGTCAAAAATATCATTCAGTAGTACAAACTTAGTGAAAGCTTGCTTTCTAGGAGAATACTGCAAGAGAAAATTTTAGACAAGGCTTGAAAAGCATAAAATTCAAACATCTAGCATTAAATCCATCTAACAAACCAATCTTAAGAGAGTAACGAAAAGAAGCGATATTGGAGAATTGCGTAAGCGCTCGCTTCTTTCTGACTTTTCTGCCAGGTCTTGTAAATGTTTGATCATATGGAATTAGTCGAAGAGCAGCGGAAGTGAAATTGCCAACCTTTTGTCGTAATTCATTAACTTCTTTACTGTTCTTTGTTAATTCATTTTTTAATAATTGAATATCAGGAGATATAGTTGATGAAAGATAAGGTTCGGAGTCTTTTTTGATAGTGGAAAGAAATATGAATGCCAAAGTCAAAATAGATGGCAATATATAACGTAAAATGAATATCTGATCTTTGAAAAACGACAAGAACGTTTTCAAATTACTAAGTAGGTAATGGTAATACAATAAACTATATAGATACCGTAGGTATTCGACTAAATTTGTTTTTTTGATTGTTTATAGTATGTAAATTAATAAATAAATTTAAATCAACTTATGCTCTATCTTCGCTTAAGAGTACAAGGTTGCAAGCTTATTTCTTAGGCGAAGATAATAGAGACTATTGAATAAATCAATTGATGAATGATCAACTTTGACGTACAATACATGATTTTTAAACACGTTGTAAAGAGAATAATGAATTAATATCAATATATTTTTGATCTCTTAACTAATATTGCACGTAACATTCGTGATTTTGTTCCATATGATAAGCTAAAAATAAAGTCAGGAAATAAATCTTGATGATCATGTAAATAAATACATAATTTTCTAATTGTAGACCTTCTCTTTGACAAAACATTGTAGCTACACTTCTTATTGGAAGACCTTAAAAATAAATCATCAAGAAGATGCTCAATCTCAAAATTCAATAAACTTAGAAGAAATTTTTGTGTTTAGATAAAAATAAAAATAAAGAAGACGTGCAGGAGATTTTGATAAGCCGATCATTGATTGCCAATTGACAAGGCTGTAATATTGCTGAGCAGAAAAAACTTTAAACAAGGGTGCACTTAAATGGATTAATAAAGTAATAGATTGCTTATCGTTGTAAATCTCGTAATTAAGGAGATTACCAGTGTAAGAATATCTAATGCTGAATTAATTTTGACCTTTTCTTGAAACTTATTATTAAGTTAGCCTGTTTTTTTAGCTTGATCTTAATCAATGGCTTAAGGCAAGAATTTTCTGTACAAGAATATAAAGTTCTTAATTCAAGCTTAAGAAGCAATTTACTATAGCTTTTGTATCTTAGCAAATTTTGAACATGTAAATATTACGTACGTTAACGACATGATTTTTTACTTAATAATGAGTTTCTGAAAAAAAGATCGATCTTGTATGAACAAATATTGCTTGTTACAGTGTGCTACCAACGAATGTAAGTAAGTAAAATTTTTAAATAATACAGGAGGTATTATTGAATAGTTACATTGCAAATTCTAGAAATCTTTGATTATTTTACCTTAAAATGATTTGATTGATTCATTAAAAATTTTAATCAATTTGTTCAACAAACCAATTCTAGGCTAAAATTTTCTACATAAGGTCTTTTTAGTTTTAAAGTATAGCCTGTACGCTCGACCTGGATGTTTTTAATATTTTATATAGAGCAACTATTGTCTTAAATTACTTATCACTATTTACATCAGGAAGTCATATTTATTTTTGTAAATCTTCTATTATTAGATGTCAAAAATCAAGTGAGCTCTTGCTTTCGGCATATATTTTTTCTATTCGATGAAGAAGATGCGAATATGACGTTTTTATTTTGTCTAATTTAATATACGCAAAGTTTAGCTATGAAGTATTGGAACTTGAAAAAAATTAAGCAATCATCATTAGAAAAGACAGGAGTTTTCCCTAGATCTATAGTTAAGCTTTTCAACAAGTTTAAAAAAGAGCTTGATCCAAATGCAGAACTTGACACTGTAGAAGAATTTAAAGTTTCAAGATATCAGACAGCTGCATCAGTCAAATATATCTTAGCTTTATTGGTCATTCCTATTATCATGAATCAGTTATCAAAAAGCTTTATTTTTGGGCCATCTATTGATTATTTATGGAATCATAATGCCCATGATATTTTTCTGAATAAATCTCAAGAAGAGAGAGCTTTTGCCGAATTACAGCGCTTTGAAGAGAAATTATATTTTGAAATCCTAATAGGAAAAAATATCAATAATTCATCGGTAGTTATTAATCATAAAATTACTGATAAAGCTTTAGATTTAGCTGCAGAATATTCAAGCGAAAGTTCTCAAGCTATTACAAACATTTTATCAGATCTTTTATCTTGCACGATTTTTATATCCATATTAATATCCAGTAAAAGACAGTTCTCTATTTTGAAATCTTTTATTAATGAATTAATTTATGGATTAAGTGATACAGCAAAAGCATTTTTAATTATTTTATTTACAGATATATTTGTGGGCTTTCACTCTCCTCATGGTTGGGAGGTAATTATAGAAGCTATGTTAAGGCGCTTTGGTCTACCAGAGAGTAGAGATTTTATTTTCTTATTTATTTCTACATTTCCTGTGGTATTAGATACAATATTTAAGTACTGGATATTTAGATATTTGAATAAAATATCTCCTTCTGCTGTAGCTACTTATCACAATATGAATGAGTGATATCTTGATTTTAAGATAGTTTAGAATTAATATATGTATAAGCATCTGTGGCCGAGAGGCCGAAGGCAGCGGACTCATGTGCGACCTGTTTTTAGGTGTTAAAGGTTCATAATTGTGCAATCTTAAGCTAACTAAAAGCTGATTTAGATTGATTAAGCTTTTAAATAATGCCTTGATCTACCTGAATCATTAACTATATTTTTTTTGTTGGTCAAAATCTAACTATTCTAAATCATGAATATAATCTTGTAGTCAATTTATCAATATATAAGCCTTTATAATATATAAATAAAGCAGACTACTTGGAAGGCTGATAAGGCTAGGAGAACGAACCCTTGAAATAAAGTATTGATAACTAAATTTCAATTAATTTAAATTGATTTATGCTCTGAAGTCTATATTAATATGAGTAAATATAAGAATGATTTCAATGCGCAGCAATCAATATATAGAGAGGAGTCTAAGTCAGCTATAGAAATAAGAAATATGGAACAGGATAACTATGACATGATACCTTTAGCTTTTTATATCTGTTGACTTGGCTTAATAGTTGATCAGTTTTAATAAATACTAAAGTAAGCTAAGGCAGCAATTTATCATTAAATAGAAAGAAGCAATAAGAGCGCTGGAAGTTAATATTTACAGCAGACGTATTGCGTTTATTAGTTTGAAATTTTAAATTTCAGAAATGAATCTATATAGATTAGGCAATTCTGTTTATTGGCAGCATTTACCATGGAACGCGATTAAAGCACGTATTTTTATGCTGCAAAAAAAAAATCTATGAAGCATCTAAATCATGTCAAACTCAAAAATTATGTAAATTACAAAATGCATTGCTTAATTCTAATGAAATTAAAGTAATGGCAATAGAAATTGTTTGTGAGTCTGTTTTTAAATACTATTACGTTTATAATGCAAAAAAGTATATTTTTAGTAGAAAATTAAAATTTTTTCTTTTAAGTCATTTATTTGATGAATATATCAACAAAGACGTTGCAATAAAAAGTTTGCTGGAAAAGATCAAGCAGTATATTGTTTATTTATGTATACAGCCAGAATGGGAATCTAGATATGAGCCAATGTTTGATTCTAATTTCAACAACAGTCAATTATCTATATTTCAAGAAAAAACAATAGGATTTTTAAGATTAATCAATCAAAATAGACCTAAAAATATATTTGTCTTGAATTTCTTGAACCACAATCATCAAATCATTCATAAATATATAGATGACAGATATATACTTGATAAGTTACAGCCTTTGTCATACATAAAATACTGCTTAAGGCTGTGGTTAAATAATGGCTCCATTGATCAATTTATGTACTTAAACAATGGTTCATCAAAATTTAATCATGCAACAATTTATGAAACTATATATCGTTCTATGTTCACAGGCTTAGAATGGTTTAATGTAAAAAGTTACGAGATAGAATCCAAGCAAAAAACATACGACTTTAATCTAGATTATTATTTCATGCATGATTCATACAGTAACACTCACATATGCTCTTGTTGCCATTTTTTGAGTAGTATAAATTTCTTTGTTGATTTTTTGAGCCTGAATAACTGTTCAATGAAATTTTGCCAATATAGTATTTCTAGAAATCAACTATCAAGTAATTTCTGGCGCCATAAAACAGGCTTAGATTTTGATCAGAATTTAGTTTACGGAATGCAATTTTTATCATCAATTTTATGGAACAAGATTAGATCTATGATGTATAGAAAAAATTTATTATATAAATGGAGAGCTAAAAAGTATTTGAAGCTATCAAAGATCATATGTTCTGTAATGTATGAGTTTATAGAATTTTATCGATTTTTTTATCTTTTCCTTGATACATTTAAGTTAAATTTTTTCGCTAAGAAATTAGATTTGATACTTTTGATATGGACAAAAAAAAAGTATCATCAGTGCAGCAAATATCAGTTATTAAATAAAAATCTGATTAAGTACAGGCTATTGAATAGTAAAGATGCCATAATTAATAATCTATGTATATTCAAATTAAATAGGCAGTAGCCGTATGAAATGAAAGTTTCATGTACGGTTTTGTAAGAGAGGTTTTTACTGAAAATCGACTCTAATAATCCGCCAACCTGAAAAGGACGTCGCTGGTTCGAATCCAGCCAGATGCATATAGTCTATAATTAAATAGCTTTAATATTTTACGTTTCTCAAAGAGTAGTAGAATATAAAGTTGCAATAAGCAAGTATTGTACCCTGCTGAAAAACAAGTCTTCATTGTTTTCAGCAGAGTATTTCTTGACAAGCAAAGAAAAGCTGAAAAAGTTACTCTGCAAATAAAATTAAATAATATATTAACTTACTCTAAATTAATTAAATCTTGTTTTATTGATGTACATCTTGTTAATCATGATTTAGCTTGCTAGTTCGAGAGCAGCTCATTTTTGCGATAAAACTCTGTTGCTATTTACAGTTGATTTGTGTGAACTATTATATTAAAAGAATACTGTATCATAAATTAAGAACAAAATCAGGCTTAAGCATAAATGAAATATTAGCGGGTAGCGGGAATCGAACCCGCATCATTAGCTTGGAAGGCTAAGGTTTTACCACTAAACTATACCCGCGTACTGTATCGTAACATAATTATTGATTTATATAAATATACAAACATCAATATAGCAGCCGAATACCTTGGCTGCTATATTGATTTTTTTAATCAATACCTTCTAAAACCACGCCCAGAAATTGAGCTATAGATGCTGCTTGATCTTCAATTTCAGCCAATAGAAGTGGCTGTCCCACAGTAGTAACAGGAATTTCTCTTTGATCTTTAGTTTTTAAATATATCTCTCTTTTAGAATTAAAGCCTTCGTCTATTTTAATTTTAATAGCTTGCACTTCGTCTATATTATAGTACAGCCTTAAAGTTCTGTTTTGACCAGGAAAGCCTAATCTAAAAATTGTTATAATTCCCTTATCTTGATTAAATTCATTATATCCGGCACCTACATCCCATGCAATAGTAAACCATAAAAATATGCTTAACATAATAGCGATAGTGCCATAAAAAATCATGATGATTCCTTGAGGCAAAAAAAATAGACCATTTGTTTTGGTAAAGGGCAATAATTCTATTTTTAAATAGCTAGAAAGACCGACGAAAAAAAATCCTAGCCCACCTAGCAATACAACAGTAGCCCACCAGTAATTACTAATTCTACGAGATCCTAGTATGTAATCTGTACGAATATTAGACATATAAACTAACTGAATTGCTCTAATTAATTGACTATGATTATATTTTAAAGAATTAATTGTTGTAGAAAGCTAAATTTTACATTAAGCATTTATACATTGTAAAGTATTAATGCTGTAAGTTGACGAATTTAAAATATGCTTTGCACATATTTATAGTATTGAATTTATGTACACAATACTACGTTAAATCAATTTTATTGCTTGTAAACCAAAATATAGTCCTAATGCTAAAAATGTAAATATACTTAAAAATATTATATAGCTTAATATTATAGACATAAGATTAATAAGGCTCCTCGTTTTAATTTTCTTGCTTATAATTATAGAGAGTTTGAAGTGATATAGAAAATAAGCATTTAAATATTTTGCTTACTTAATACTATTCATATGTCAATACATATCATAGCATATATCTATTTTAAGATATATGTTATTCATATATATCTTTTAGCACAAATTTGCTAATATATTATGCATATTAATAATTTTATATAAATCCTCTGGAAACACAGAATTATGTCAGATTTTATTCAACCATATAATGATGATCCATTCGTTGGCAATCTATCTACACCTCTTAGCACTTCAACTATAACAAAAGGATTACTAGGTAATTTACCCGCTTACAGACGAGGACTGTCTCCTTTACTAAGAGGATTAGAGATAGGCATGGCTCATGGATATTTTTTAGTCGGTCCATTTGATAAGCTAGGTCCTTTAAGAAATACGGATGTAGCTTTATTGTCAGGCTTCTTGTCAGCTGCAGGATTAATTGTAATACTGACAACATGCTTATCCATGTATGGAAATGTATCCTTTGACAAAGATGATGCAAAAGACTTATTGCAAACAAAAGAAGGATGGGGACAATTTACTGCTGGTTTTCTAGTTGGCGCAACAGGTGGAGCTGGCTTTGCTTATTTACTTTTAGCCAATATTCCTGTTTTGCAGAGTGCTGGATTTAGCTTATTTTAATTACTTGTTTATTAAATTATGCATTTTTTATAAAACCAAAAATGCATTAATTGTTGGCCATATTTATTCATACTAATAATAAAGCTAGTAAGGGGACTTGAACCCATAGCCTGCTGATTACAAATCAGCTGCTCTACCAATTGAGCTATACTAGCATTAAACTGAGACACGAAATATTTTAAGTGTCTCAGTTGCTGAAATATTTAAAGTATCTTAATTCTTGTCTTCTTTTTCTTTACTCTGCAATAAAGCAGAATTACAATCAGTATAGTAGCTTATAGTCTCATCTAGACAAGCCGAAGACCAAACTTCTAACGTCTCTGTAGATAATTCATTAATGTCAGACGAATTATACGAATTTAGTATATGTTCTAAAGATTCCATCTTAATTCTCCCAAGACTCTCTTAATTTTAATGCATATAATAAAATTTTAGCATATTTTTATTCTATTGTCACTATCTAAAATCATTAAATTTTATGATTTATATGCGTATTTTATGTAAACATTTGATAGATTTTGTGCATATTCTAAGTTTTATCCAGCGCTTCTGAATGATTGACCAAACTTTTTTATTCTGTAAATTTATATTTTGAACTTTTTTAGTTCTAACATGAGAATGTGATACGCTGTACCCATTATTTCTTTTCTTTTTTGTTATTTGACAGACTTTAGGCATGTGATTTATAGGTATAGATTACAGTCGTTTATTGCTGATAGAATGCTTTTCTAGAGTATTAGCTAAGGTTGACTTAGGAACTGCTCCTACTACAGTATCAACTTTCTTTCCTTGAATAAAAATCATTAATGTAGGAATGCTACGTATACCATATTCTGTAGCAGTACTAGGATTTTCATCGGTATTCATTTTGACAACTTTTAAAATATCTTTATATTCATTAGCGATTTCAGCTACTACAGGAGCAACCATTCTGCATGGTCCACACCATGGTGCCCAAAAATCAACTAATACAGGACAGGTTGATTTGATTACCTCTTCGTAAAAAGAAGAATCTATTACAGGTGATACAACCAATATTTTCACTCCCTATTTTTATTATTGCTGGAAAAATTTTATCATAAAAATTAGCTATTTACTATTTTTAGTAAAAATTTCAACTGTTTTTTGGTTTTCATGTATATTTCGATATTAATAATAATTATCACTATTATAAATAAGTTTGGAATTACTTTATTTTCATATAATGTTAAATTTATTAGTAAGGTTAAGAAGCATAGTAAATTTTATTATGTTGCTATTGTTCAAATTAAGTATTTCGTCTTGGAGATTGATTTAAATAATAGCTAATCCAAAACCTGATGATACTGCCTTAAATTAAAGGAGGAATAAATGTCTCAATCTGTAGAAGAACGGACAAGGATTAAAAATGACCGCTATGAATCTGGCGTAATTCCCTATGCAAAAATGGGATATTGGGATCCTGATTACGTAGTTAAAGATACTGATATTTTAGCTTTATTCCGGGTAACTCCACAGCCAGGCGTTGATCCAATAGAAGCTTCTGCTGCAGTTGCAGGTGAATCATCTACAGCTACTTGGACAGTAGTTTGGACTGATTTATTAACAGCTTGCGACTTATATAGAGCAAAAGCTTATAAAGTAGACTCTGTACCTAATTCATCTGAACAATATTTTGCCTATATTTCTTATGATATTGATCTTTTTGAAGAAGGATCTATAGCAAACTTAACAGCTTCAATCATTGGTAATGTATTTGGTTTTAAAGCTGTAAAAGCATTAAGACTAGAAGATATGCGCATCCCAGTTGCTTATCTAAAAACTTTCCAAGGTCCTGCAACAGGAATCGTTGTAGAGCGTGAACGTATGGACAAGTTTGGACGTCCTTTCTTGGGTGCAACTGTAAAACCTAAGTTAGGTCTTTCTGGTAAAAACTATGGAAGAGTAGTTTACGAAGGTTTAAAAGGTGGACTAGACTTCTTGAAAGATGATGAAAATATTAATTCTCAGCCTTTCATGCGCTGGAAAGAAAGATTTTTATACTCAATGGAAGCAGTTAATCGTTCAATAGCAGCTACAGGCGAAGTGAAAGGTCATTACATGAATGTTACAGCTGCTACAATGGAAAACATGTATGAGAGAGCTGAGTTTGCTAAGCAGCTTGGAACTGTCATCATCATGATTGACCTTGTAATAGGTTATACAGCTATACAAACTATGGGAATTTGGGCACGCAAAAATGATATGATCTTGCATTTACACCGTGCAGGTAATTCAACTTATTCTCGTCAAAAGAATCATGGTATGAATTTCCGTGTAATTTGTAAATGGATGCGCATGGCTGGTGTAGACCATATACATGCCGGTACAGTAGTTGGTAAATTAGAAGGCGATCCTTTAATGATCAGAGGCTTCTACAATACTTTACTTTTCACTCATTTAGATGTGAATTTACCTCAAGGAATCTTCTTCGAACAAGATTGGGCATCTCTACGTAAAGTAACTCCTGTTGCATCAGGTGGTATTCACTGCGGACAAATGCATCAATTATTAGACTATCTTGGAGATGATGTTGTACTTCAATTTGGTGGCGGTACAATCGGTCATCCAGATGGAATTCAAGCGGGTGCAACAGCTAATCGTGTTGCTTTAGAGTCAATGGTAATGGCGCGTAACGAAGGTCGTGATTACGTAGCTGAAGGACCACAAATTTTACAGAATGCTGCTAAAACATGCGGTCCTCTACAAACGGCTCTAGATTTATGGAAAGATATTACTTTCAATTATACTTCTACAGATACAGCTGATTTTGTTGAGACTCCAACAGCTAACGTATAAAACCTTTCAGGTTTTGATAAAGTCTATTTCAGTAATATAGGCTTTAAAAAGCTTAAAACTTGCTTAACTATAATAAGGAGCATAAAATAGTGAGAATTACACAAGGAACTTTTTCCTTCTTACCAGATTTAACTGACGAACAAATTAATAATCAAATTAATTACGCAATTTCTAAAAGCTGGTCAATTAATATTGAATATACAGAAGATCCACATCCAAGAAATAATTATTGGGAATTATGGGGTTTACCTTTATTCGACATTAAAGATTCTGCTTCAGTAATGTTTGAAATAAATAGCTGTCGTAAGCAGTATCCAAACTTGTATGTTAAAATAAATGCTTATGACAATACAAGAGGTACTGAAAGCTGTGTTCTATCATTCATTATTAATAGACCATCTTACGAGCCAGGTTTTGAGCTAGTAAGATCAGAAGATATTGGACGAAATCAAAAGTATAGCTTCCGTAGTTATGCAACGGCTAAGCCAGAAGGTTCTCGTTATTAATATTGAATCAAAAGGACATGATTTGTTATTAATTAATTGATTTAAGTTATTATAGAGAGATTATCAATCTCTCTATAATATATTTGTTCTATCGATATAAAATTTACTATTTACTACTTTATTAATTTTTATGAATACGATTATTACTGATGATACACTTGTAAATTTACAAGAAGAGTATGATAAAACCCAAATACAGGAAGTTATAGATGAACTTCAACAAGAGCTAGTTGGCCTAGAGCCTGTAAAAACAAGGATCAAAGAGATAGCTGCATTGCTATTAGTTGATAGATTGCGAAATAATCTAGGCTTAGTTTCTGGCAGCCCTGGTCTTCATATGTCATTTACAGGAAGTCCTGGAACTGGAAAAACAACTGTCGCTATGAAAATGGCAGATATACTAAATCGACTAGGATATATCAGAAAAGGGCACTTATTAACCGTTACCAGAGATGATCTTGTTGGACAATATATTGGACATACGGCTCCTAAAACCAAAGAGGTATTGAAGCTAGCAATGGGTGGCGTTCTATTTATTGATGAAGCATACTATCTTTACAAGCCAGATAATGAAAGAGATTATGGTGCTGAAGCAATAGAAATTCTTTTACAGGTTATGGAAAACCAGAGAGATGATCTTGTTGTCATTTTTGCTGGATATAAAGATAGAATGGAAAAATTCTACGAATCCAATCCAGGGTTATCATCAAGAGTTACAAACCATGTAGATTTCCCTGATTACACAGCAGAAGAGTTATTGCGGATTGCCAAATTAATGCTTGAAGAGCAGCAATATAGATTTGCTCCTGATGCTGATCAGGTACTTTTAGAATATGCTGAAAGAAGAATGAAGCAGCCTCACTTTGCTAATGCTAGAAGTATTCGTAATGCAATTGATAGAGCAAGAATGAGACAGGCAAACCGTATTTTCATTAGCGGAGATAAAATTTTAACAAAAAGTGATCTTGTGACCATACAATCAGAAGATATTCTAAAGAGCAGGCTATTTTCGGCTTAAAATGATTGTCAGACTTTGTTGACAATTCAGCCATATTTTAGATAATATTGATTATTAGCAAGGAATATTAGGCGGTATAGCTAAGTGGTAAGGCAGAGGATTGCAAATCCTTTATCCTCAGTTCGACTCTGGGTACCGCCTCGGTAAAAAGATTTGTAAATTGTAATCAGGGGGTGTGGTGGAATGGTAGACACAACAGACTTAAAATCTGTTGATCTTCAGTGATCGTGAGGGTTCAAGTCCCTCCGCCCCCATTAGTATATTTATTAATTAATAATATTGAAAATATGTGTATATGTATTAACTGTATACATGTGTGTAATTGCAATACTTATGCACTAATACAAAGACAACATGGCAGATATGCAGAGAATATATTGCAGGATTTTATACCTGTAAATACTTTGATAAAAATTAGCATTAGCTCATTGATCAATGTGTCAATGTTTGATTGGGACTTACAAGAATGCTCTTCATTTACTGAAAAGCCCGGCAATTGGCTCATAAATTAACAGAATGAATAGAATCAATTGCAGTATTTTTAAGTAATTCTGTGCTGACATTAGAGGACCGAATTAAAGAAATTTTTCCTGTGCGAGCAATCTCATTGATACCATAGCCTCTTAACAATTGCTCAATAGCAACCATTTTTCCAGGATCACCTGTTACTTCTAGAGTCAAATGCTCATTAGATATATCTACAATTTTAGCTCTAAAAACATTTGCTATATCTAATATTTCAGAACGCTGATCTTTGTTTGCGCTCACTTTGATTAATACAAGTTCTCTTTCTATTGATGGAATATTCGTTACATCGTAAACCTGTAAAATATTGATTAATTTATATAGTTGCTTAGTCAATTGCTCTATTGTTCTATTGTCGCCAGGTACTATCATGGTTATTCTGGAAACACCAGCTATTTCAGCTGGACCAACAGCAAGACTTTCTATATTAAAACCACGTCTAGCAAATAATCCAGCTATTCTAGATAAAACACCGGCTTCATCTTCTACAAGAACAGATAGTGTATGTTTCATAAATGTCGATTCTCTAATTGTTGTAAGTAAGGCTTATTTTATTCTTACTTATCTAATGTTATAATAATTTTCATAGATTTACCAATATTTTGCAAATTATATTGTCTTATTAATTTTTATCATTACAAACTTGTGTTAGATAAATCAAAAAGAATCAGAAAGAAAAATAGCAATCAAGCTCTTCTAAATGAAAATATTAAATACCCTCGAGTTCGTCTTATAGATGTATTAGGATTGCAATTAGGCATCTATTCCTCAAGTGAAGCTTTTAATATGGCACTACAAGAAGGTTTAGATCTAGTCTTGATTAGCGATAAATCGGATCCGCCTGTTTGTCGAATTGTTGATTACGGCAAATATAAGTTTGCTCAAGAAAAGAAAGCAAAAGAGGCGCGTAAAAAACAACATAATGCATCTTTGAAAGAAGTAAAAATGCGTTACAAAATTGAAGCCCATGATTATCGAGTTCGTATTAATCAAGCATTGCGTTTTCTTCAAGCAGGCGACAAAGTGAAAGCAACGGTTACATTCAGAGGTAGAGAAATTCAGCATTCTAATTTAGCAATCGAACTTTTAAATAAAATGGCTGAAGATTTAAAGAGTTCAGCAGAAATTCAAAAAGCACCATTAAAAGATGGTAGAAATATGATTATGATTTTATCTCCTAAAAAAAGTGCTATTTCTTTATAAATACATTTTGCTAAACTATTTTTTCTGTGCTTAAATATGCACATGTTAGTATTATTGCAATCTTAAGGAATAAATATGTCCCGTTACAGAGGGCCTCGTATACGTATATGCAGAAGATTAGGCGACTTGCCTGGCTTAACTAGAAAAAGATCTAAAAAACAAACACTTGCTGGAGAACATGGTCAGCAGTCAAGAAAACCATCAGAATATGCATTAAGACTAGAAGAAAAGCAAAAAATTAGATTCAATTACGGTTTAAGCGAAAAGCAATTAGCAAAATACATTAAAACGGCTAAAAAAGTACAAGGATCTACCGGGTTAATATTGCTGCAAATTCTAGAAATGAGATTAGATAATACGATTTTCCGATTAGGTATGGCTCCAACAATTCCGGCAGCCAGACAGTTAGTTAACCATGGCCATATTTTAGTTAACAATAAGAGCTTATCTATTTGCAGCTATCAATGTAAGCCGGGCGATATAATTAACGTAAAAGAAAAAGAAGGTTCAAAAAGAATCATCAATTCTTACATAAATTGTCCAGGCTTAACAAGTATGCCCAGTCATTTACATTTGGATAAAAATAGATTAACAGGTAAAGTTAATGGAATTATAGAAAGAGAGTGGGTTGCACTAGAGCTTAATGAGTTACTGGTGGTAGAGTACTATTCAAGAAAATAATACTCAATCTTGGTACTTTGTTTGCATAATTTAACTCATAAGCCAAAATGTAATTTAAGCGCATTTTTAAAAATTACCATACATTCGACTGTCTGCTAGTTAAAGACCATATTATTCTCTTTGTAAGCACTTTCAAAAAGAGGAACTTGCTGGAGAATATCTCACGTACATTGCTACTGCTCAAATATACTCTATTACTTTTGACGGAGTCAAAAGATTCTTTAGAAGGTATAAATAGAATATTCTCTGAAGTGTCCTGATTACTATTTATGTAATCTTCTAAGTTATACACCATCACTGAGGGGTTCAGAGGCAGTTTATAATTATGATACTTTTGCCTAAATTTTCCCCATGCTAATAACGCGGTTTTATAACCCATGAAAGCAGCTTTGTATTTCACTTGCTTATTCTTTTTTGTTAGGCAATAATCGTATTTTAACATAGTTTTCTTCTTTGTTTTTTTATTAAAAGCAAGAATCGGCTGAATAAAATATATTGGCTGACCTTGAAAATATGTTTTTCCGTAGCTTTGATTATCATGAAAAAAAATGCTGTTGAGCTTTTTATAATCAAATAATAATTTTCCTAATTCAGTTAAATCAGGAATTATACGCAATTTACATTTTGACGTATACTTGTCTGAAATTGTGTAATAAAAGCTTAATCTACTAGATAAAACTTTAATATGATTTTCTGCGTAAGAATTTCTGTATTTTGCTTGAATATAATTCTTATATTCAAAGGCATCGTCTGGATTTACAAAAAATAAACCTTCGTATAAAGGTTTTATGTTTGGCCTTATAACAAAATTTGCATGATACCACATATATGCTTTGTCAATTACGCCAAGATTATTAAAAATTTCTCGAGCAGGTTCTGCCATAATGATCTGATTGAATTTATTGACAACAGTAAATAAAGGAAGCTGATCATCGGGAAATTTTTTCATAAAATACTTTTTTCCATGATTTGATGTATCAAAAAAAGGATTAATCCTATTTAATAAATTATTAGGCAAAGGTAAATTTAATCCTTTTCTCCAGATATATTTAATATATGTGTAATCAGAGTTTTTTTTAGATAGACCCTTACTTAATTCAATATTAGCCTCTATTCGTCCAGTATTTAAAGCTTTGGCAAATTCTAGCATAATTTTTTTATGCTGACTTTTATGCAAAGATATTCCACTAGATTGCAAAGCTGCAATATATTTATCAACCATAACACTACACGGAGATAAAAAAATTGTTTCTTCCCAGTATTGATTTACTAATTTCGCAACTAAGCTACTAGATATTAGTTTTTTATTAGCAAAATCTTGCATATACTTAGCTAGCTTTTTTTCCTCATTTTTTATTGACGTAGAAGATAAATATATCTTGTTATTTACAGGACTATGCCCTGCATTAAAATTTATACCCTTGTTGTAATGGGCATAATTATGTTCATTTATCATATGTTGTTTAGATAGCTGACAATAAGTATTTAATATATTTTGAGTAAGCATTTTAATGTAATTAAATAAAAGAATAATGAAATACACTATCTTAAAATCATATATAAAATTATGCAATATCACTATGTATTTTCAGTATTGCTACCATTAAGTGAAATTCGTATAAGTAAGCAGTATATAAAGCTTTACATTTAAACTTGATACCATTAATTAAATTCAATAAATATGAAACCACTGATTTTATGGAGCTGGTGGGATTCGAACCCACGTCCATATTAATCCTGTATATTAATTTGACTAACTTAAATCAGTCACGAGGGTAAATCACGTACTTTGTCAATGCAAAACTTTTCTTTAAATCAATTATAAAGTGCATCTAATTTAAAACAAATCAGCTTATAAACTAGAAAATATAGACTGATTTTCTAAAAAATATTCAACAATTGTGGGCTAGAATTCTATTTTTAGAAAATTGTACAATTTGATGTTTTCCATATAAATTATTGAGCTAATATTAGCGAAGCGCAGCTCATTTTCATCCTCAAAACTTATGTATACAGAATTATACGTAGAAACCTTGCAGCCCCACATAGAATAGAAAAGAAGCGATACACATACTTTAATATAATACAAAAAAAAATGTTATACAAGAAGCTGGTAAGATTACAAATAATTTACATGAGCAAGGAAGGACTTGAACCTTCGGCTGCCAGAATCGGAATCTGGTACTCTATCCACTGAGTTACATGCTCAATATTTAATGTATATCAATTCAGATGTATTTGACAAGCTTGCTTTATTAAATTTTGCAAATATATTAAATTAGCTTTGTATGTATATCTGATTAAAAAATAAAGACAATTCTGCTTTATACAACTCTTGAGCTATGTAAAATACATGAATTAACGACAAATGCCTATGAATATAATGCACTTGTATTAATTGATGCAATGAATCAGCAGAATGACCTGAAAAGCATACAGGATATAGGTTTCCAATACATCTTAAGCTTCGATTGTATTTCCATAAATATAAGTTTATCAACTGATCACTTGCTATTCTAATCACACAATAATATTTATCCATAAGCAATAAATACATAGAAATAAAACATACATGTAAATACAACAATAGTATTATATATTAATAATATAAAATTGACTAACTATATTATGTAAATTACACAGATAACAATAGATATATACTAATATAGTAAAGTTAGAATTAAACAAAATGAATATTGACTTTTGTGATTAAAGTTATTGTTTTTACAATGGAGATTAATATAATGCAAGATGCAGTTACTAGTTTGCTAAACAAATACGATTTAACAGGAAAGTACTTAGATAACGTAGCTATTTATGAATTAAGTGATTATTTTTCAACTGCTTTAAATAGAATAAGAATTATTGAACTAATTAGCGAAAATGCCTCAAAAATAATCAAAGAAGCATCAGCTAGACTATATGAAGAGCAACCAGAATTATTAAGACCTGGTGGAAATTCTTATACAACTAGAAGATACGCAGCATGCTTAAGAGATATCGAATATTATCTAAGATATGCTAGTTACTCTTTGATAGCTGATGACATCTGTATTCTGAACGAAAGAGTTTTAGATGGCCTAAAAGATACGTACAACTCTTTAAGTGTGCCAATTTCTCCGACTATCAGAAGTATTCAATTACTAGAAGATGTTATTAAAGAAAAAGCTATAGCAAAAAAAATTACAGGATTTTCTATGATTAACAAACCTTTTAATCATATGATACAGTCGTTAAGTGAGCAAGATATATAGTATCATACCGAGCAATTGTTACCCGATCTTAATTTCGCTGAAAACAGAATAAATATATGGTGTATATGTTAAGAAATTAAAAATAGTAAACTATGCTAATCAAAGAAATATTTCATAGTAAATACAACACAAAATTAGACACTCTGAGCCTAAGATTAATTAGTTTATATTTAGGATTTTTTATATCTACTATTTTATCTACTATAACTGCTCAGACAGGCGACTGGAACATTATTGCAAGCTCAATTATAGTAACAGCAAATGAAGTCTTAAGCAGATTTATATATAATCGAAACAATAGCAAATCATGGATTATTAACGCTATCAACTCCGTAAAAATAGGAATTATTTATGGATTGTTTGTTGATGCATTTAAGCTAGGCAGCTAAATTTAAGATTCATATATTACAATTTTGATTTGCATTTGTGTCAATATATACAAAGACAGCTAATAATTTTTATTAGCTGTAAACTTTTTACTTACTGAATTCAGTAATTTATATATATTAATATATACGTTAAATAGATAACATAGTAATATCAGCTACCATACTTAAAAACAAAGCCGGATCACCTGCCTTGGGCTTTTGCTCTTGCGGCCTGAACTGACGCACAGGACCTGGCCATAATAATTGAGGCATGCCTTGCTTAGATAAAAATGCAGCACCCAAGCGAGGAGTTCTTAAATTAAAAGGCATTTCACCTTTACTTCTTTGAGCAATAACTCTTCTTCTTTGATATGGAACAGTATTAACGCCAAAATTCTCCAAATATTCATCGCTATCTAACAGCAAATCGATAAAATATTCTAAGCCTTTAGAGCCAACAATGACACCGAAAGCCATTTTTTCTCTTTCGTTATAAATATCTCGACCTAAAACTCTTTGTATACACATTTCAGCAAAACGATAATTATTATTAACATTGTAATTAAAGTTTCGAAATGACTCTGACAACAATAGTCCTTTAACAAAGTCTTTTACTTTAATTTGATTAAATCTAAGCTGAGATTCTAAAAATGGCTCACGCGTACTGCTTAAAGTTTGATGCTCGCTAAATATTTGACGATAACAAGCCCAAATTATTTCATCCATTTCAAATGCTGTGGGCAAGTTGTCTGTAGTATATATTTTCGGCTGCTCTTCACCAGGTAGATACTCAAAGCCATCAACTCTTTGATTCTGAGTAGATAAAGAATAATTTAATATTGGAATAGACATAATAAATTTCCAGATACAATCTATAGCTTATATTATAAGTAAAATATTAATATAATAATGCATTAATACAAGTATGCTTTACAAACTGTACATATCATCATATTAGAACAGTATACTAGAATTAATCAAATAAAGCTGGAGCATTATTGGTAGCATAGGTTGAAATATCACGAATTAGATTATGTAAAACAATTTTAACTTATATCATGAAGTAAATATAATATGTCTAAATTAAAATATGAGTTACTCAAACCAACTAAGTCTAGAGCAAGAATTTAAACTTGCTTTATATAAACAAAAAATAAATAAGTTAGATAATAAAAGCATTAAAAGCCATTTAAAAGCAACCCTTAGGCAAATGATGATCAAGGATAATATAATCAAGTACTTCATAAAAAACAATGCGCCTTAACATAGACAAATCATTAGCTAAATGTATAAAAATCTTTGCTAGAAATCAAATATTAAATAATATTAATTTGTTATGCATTATTACGCATAAATACTTTATATTTAATATTTGATACTAATACATCGGCTTGTACAAAAAATTGACAGCTGAAACAGCTAAGTCCTGTACTAAAAAAAATTAAGGAGAGCTCAATGCTTGACGCATTTTCTAGAGTTGTAGTAAATTCAGACGCTAAAGCTGCTTATGTAGGAGGCAGTGATTTACAAGCTCTTAAAGCATTTATTGCAGATGGCAACAAACGTTTAGATGCTGTTAATTCAATCGTATCTAATGCTAGCTGCATCGTTTCTGATGCTATTTCTGGTATGATTTGCGAAAATCCTGGTCTAATTGCTCCAGGTGGAAACTGCTATACTAATCGTCGTATGGCCGCTTGTTTACGTGATGGCGAAATCATTCTAAGATACGTTTCTTACGCTTTACTAGCTGGTGACGCATCTGTTTTAGAAGACCGCTGCTTAAATGGATTAAAAGAAACTTATATTGCTCTTGGAGTACCAACTAATTCTTCAGTTAGATCAGTAAGTATTATGAAAGCTGCAGCAGTTGCATTTGTATCTAATACAGCTTCTCAAAGAAAAGTAGACATAGCTAGTGGCGATTGCTCTGGTTTATCAGCAGAAGTTGCTACATACTGCGACAGAGTTGCTAGTGCTATCAGCTAAGATTCTAAGACCAATAATAGTAAAAAAATCAAGCAATTCACACTTGAAATCCACTAAAAGGAGATAATTATGAAATCAGTTATTACTACTACAATTAGTGCTGCTGACGCGGCTGGTCGCTTTCCTTCTAGCTCTGATTTAGAATCAGTACAAGGTAACATTCAGCGTGCTGCTGCAAGATTAGAAGCGGCAGAGAAACTAGCTGGCAATCATGAAGCTGTTGTCAAAGAAGGAGGCGATGCTTGCTTTGCTAAATATTCTTATCTGAAAAATGCCGGTGAAGCAGGTGACAGTCAAGAAAAAATTAACAAATGCTATAGAGATATTGATCACTACATGCGTCTAATCAATTATTCTCTAGTAGTTGGTGGAACTGGTCCTCTAGATGAATGGGGTATTGCTGGTGCTCGTGAAGTATATCGCGCGCTTAATCTACCTTCTGGATCTTATGTTGCAGCATTTACATTTACTCGTGATAGACTTTGTGTACCTCGTGATATGTCTGCACAAGCAGGTGTTGAATACAGCTCTGCTTTAGATTATGTAATTAATTCTTTATGCTAATCTACAAGAATCAAGCTTTATAGAGTAGTACACGAAGAGCCAAATTAAGATTTGGCTCTTTTATTTTAAATTCAGTAAAATACATAATTTAACAATTAATTACCATAAAAAAATAGTAGAATATAATATATGATATTTTTAGATTAGAATAAAAGCTTCATAATTATGACTCTGTCTTCACTAGAGAATTTTTTTGTAAATACATCTTTCGCCCTGCTTCTCACTTCATTAATTACATATTGGACAAGCATTATCTTCACACAACTCAAAGCATTATCTGTAACTGGTCGTATTGCAACAATTTTAGTCAACCTAAGTCTTGCAGCTGCTCTAGGCATAAGATGGATTTCTCATAAATACTTCCCTTTAAGCAATTTGTATGAGTCATTGATTTTTTTGTCATGGAGTTTTACTTCAGTACATTTGATACTGGAATATCAAAACAAAAGTAAGCTTATAGGATGTATTAGTGCACCAATATCATTATTTACTGTAGCTTTTGCAAGCTTATCGTTACCTCTAGATATGCAAAAAGCTGCTCCGTTAGTACCTGCACTTAGATCTAATTGGCTAATGATGCATGTTAGCGTTATGATAATTAGTTATTCTACCTTAATCTTAGGATGCTTATTATCTGTACTATTTTTAATTATATCAAAAGGAAAAAACGTAAATTTAAAGGGTAACAGCTATAGTTATTCAATTAAAAACACAAAAATCAATTACAGCACCGAATTATCAGTTCAAATGGAAACCAATCACAGTTCAGCCATAGAACTATCAACTAGTCGAATGAGTCTTTTGCAAAGTATAGACAATCTCAGTTACAGAATTATTGGTCTAGGCTTTCCTTTGCTAACAATCGGCATTATTGCTGGAGCAATATGGGCCAACGAGGCATGGGGATCCTATTGGAGTTGGGATCCTAAAGAAACATGGGCTTTGATTACATGGCTTATATTTGCTGCTTACTTACATGCAAGGCTCACTAAATCATGGCAAGGTAAAAAGCCTGCTATTTTAGCGACCATTGGCTTCGTTATTGTGTGGATTTGCTATTTAGGAGTTAATTTTATTGGAAAAGGACTTCATAGCTATGGATGGATATCTTAATTATTATTAAATATAATCTAAATAATTTACAATTTGTCTACTAAGAGTAAATATAGTAGTATAATTTCTATTATTATAAACTGTTCAGAGTATAATATAAAATGCATACCATTAAATTATTAGCCACAATTCCTCATACATCTAGCTGGTCACCTCAAATAGCTTTAATCATGATTGCATGCAATCTGATTTGCATAGGCATTGGTAGATACGCAATACAAGTCAGAGGACTAGGGCCATCCATACCTATTCTAGGCCAAGCAAGCTTTGGTTTGCCTGAGCTGCTTGCAACAACAAGTTTTGGTCATGCAATAGGTGCTGCATCAATTATTGGACTAAGCACTATAGGTGCTATAAATTAATTATTGTAAAATATAAACTTAGTATAATTAGAATAAATACTTATCAAAAAATACAATAAGTATATTAAATCAAAAACTATTTACTTATATTTACGAATGAAGAAATTATTATTTTAATTGCATTAATACCGAATGATGGCTCATTAATAAGTTTCACAATAAAAATAGCAAAATTAATTTTTTAGTTTTTAATTTTGCGATTGCTTAATTTTGTTGAAATTAATTTGCTGCTTTTTACAAATAATCATAGTCATATTGTATTCAACTATAATATTAGGTTCATAGAGATATTTTATGTATTTAGTTAAAAAATTAAAACTCAAATCGCAATGCTTAATTGATTCAAGAGAGCCATTGTTGTATGTGCACTAATTTTATATTTTAAATTTAAAATTATCTTTCTCAATAAACTATTGAAATAGACTACAAATAGCTTTAATGCATTTTTTGTAGTTTTTTACATAATTTATTCTGTATTTTATTTATGCAAACTTACATAACAATTACATTTAATTTCAATAACTTTGCCTATAATTGACTTTGGTTTAATTGATAATAATAGATTTATATTATAGCAATAATGTCAATAAAACATACAGTAAACTTGCTTTGTAGGCTTCTAGGAAGAATCTATGATATTTTGATCGTAGCCACACAAAAATACAGTTAAATTTAAATGTCCTAACTTTATTTTAAAAATTATACTCTTAAACTGATATTTCAGAAATAATGAAGTAGGCAGTAGTTGATATAACTATATTTATGTTATTCAAGAAACTATCAACAAGTCTTGTAACCGCTCAACAGTAAGCTTGCTCAGTAGTTTAAAAGCCAGTCTCATTCATTAATGAAATAGGCTCAAATAACTTCATTGGCATACAAATTTCAAATATATATAGTGCAATAATTTATTTTGATTTTTACAAGCTTAGACAATAAAGCCTATAACTTAACTAACGAATACATAAATATGTCAATTGCTTTCAGTTTTAAAGATGTATAAAAAAAATTTAACCTTCATAAAAAGTTCCCATTCGGCGAAATTTTCTGTATCTCTCTTCTTTTCTTTGATTGCTAGAAAGATTAAGCAAAGATTCTAATTGAAAAAGCAAATGGGCTTTAAGTGAAAATGCTGCACTAGCGGGATCCGCTTGAGAGCCGCCAATTGGCTCTTCAACAATTTCATCAATAACACCCAAAACCTTAAGATCTGATGAAGTAATTTTTAAAGCTTCGGCTGCTTCTAAAGACTGCTTACTATCTTTCCATAATATAGCGGCACACGCTTCTGGTGTAGCTACAGTATATACTGCATATTCCAACATCAGAATTTTGTCTCCTATGCCTATGCCCAAAGCACCACCAGAACCCCCTTCACCTAAAATTGTGCAAACAATAGGAACATCAAAAGAAAACATTTCTCTTAAATTAACAGCTATTGCTTCTCCTTGACCTAGTCTTTCAGCTTCTATGCCTGCCCAAGCTCCTGGAGTATCAATAAACGTTAGAATAGGAAAACTAAATCTATTTGCATGCCGCATGAGGCGAAGTGCTTTACGATATCCTCCGGGTGAAGCCATGCCAAAATTTCTTACAACATTATCTTTTGTGTCTTTACCTCTTTGATGACCAATAAAAACAACTGGCCTATTTTCTAGTGTTGCTATACCACCAACTAAAGCAGGATCATCATTGCCACCACGATCTCCGTGCAATTCCACCCAATCATTCATTAAGTAAGGTATGTAATCTAAAGTAGTTGGTCGATCTGCTTGACGAACAAGATGAAGCCTTTGTAATGGAGTTAAAGACTGAAAGATATCGTGCTTTAAAAACTGCAATTGATTTTTAAATACACACAGCTCTTGCTTTACGTAAACCTCTTGATTATCAGACATTTTGAGCAATTGCTGCATTTGATATTCTAATTCAAGAACAGGTTTTAAAAAATCTAAAGATAACGCTTTTCTACTATTCATACTTAAAAAAAATAATTTTTAATAAAAAATGACGCAAAGTATAATAAAACAGGTTAGATATATTAGCAAAATCATTCGTTACATAAATCAGTTCATTGGATACATTCAAAATATTTTGAATAAATATATAAAACGAATTAAAAAATCTTGGATCATCGAAGCGCTGAGATATTCGCGTTGCTGACCTAACTAAATCATCATAATTCAAACCTCTATGTCCATACAAATAATTAGAATGACATATCAAGCTAGATTTAGGGCAATCTTCAGAAAAAATATCTAGATGTGATGCTTCAAAACTAGAAATACTCTCTAGCGGAATAATATCTATTACTGACTCGCTCAATAATCCGGTTTGGCTTGTTTCAATAATACAGTTTTTAGGAATAAAAATTTTAGATGATTTGATATGAACAAGTATCAATATAGAATTAAAATCCATCTTTATACTATGAATACATCCTACATCTATTCCTCTCATAAGAACTTTAGCGCCTTCTTTTAATCCATGAGCATTATTAAACTCCACAAAAAATGAGTAGCCCGGTTTTTTTTTACATCAACATAAAAATATACAATAGAAGCAAATAGCAAACAAGAAATAAAAGCCAACAAATACTCTGAATAAAGTCGTAAATTATAGAATTTTGTTTTTCTCATGTTTAACCTATTGAAATAAAAGAACTACAGTAGAACAGGTAAATCGATAGGTATATACAAAGTATCTAGTTGCCATTTTTTATAAGATAATCGAGAATCAAATTGGCTAGACACAGAATGTGTGATACCTTTTATGTATTTGACCATATCATAAATTTAGTTATATTTTTTAAGTGGAGAGCTGACAATTGAAACGCCATAATACGTTGATATAGACGATGAAGCTAAATCAATTCCAGATGCTGAAATAATAGGCTTACAAGAATATTTTGTCAATAAATAAGTTGAAGATAAAGCTGAAGAAGTGTAAATAATATGACTAAAATAGCATTATGGGCATCATTAATTCTGTCTGTTTAAAGTAAATCAATGCGCAAGTTTTGCAAATTTAAAGACAAATGAACTTATTGCTTTAACAGCAAAGTATGAGGAATTGTTACAAAAATCGGCTTATCCTGCATAAGGGCCACTGTTTGCTAAGTCAATTCAATATTTTATTGCCTAAAGAAAAAGATGTTGTTTTGATAAAAGTAGTCGAAATTCCCTATTTCTAAAAATCTGCTTTAGGTATAATATAGATTGATACAGATCTTTTAGGGTCTACAGAAGAAGCACAGGCAAGTAGAATAGTCATAGATTTAACAAGAGAAGTAATTAAAGAATTTACTGAAATATCAATATAGGTTACACGAGCAATATCTGTCACCTTGAAACATTTTAAAATGTAATTGACATCAAAATTATTTAATCCAGCTATTATTTTAATAGCTTTTTGTCTCACTAAGCTTGATGCGAATCCAGTATTTAGCAGATTCATAATTTGATAGTCAAAAACAAACATTATTAAATAATAAAGCACCAATTGCATTATTATTGATAATGCAATTGGCAAGTTATTGTTAATATGCTAGACCCATGCTGCGAGTAGTTTCTGAACCTAAATAAACGCGAACACTTAAGAAATCAGTAGGACATGCTGTTTCACAACGCTTACATCCTATACAATCCTCTGTTCTAGGAGCAGAAGCTATTTGTCCTGCTTTACAGCCATCCCATGGAACCATTTCTAAAACATCGCAAGGGCATGCACGCACACATTGTGTACAGCCAATACATGTATCATATACTTTAACGCTATGTGTCATATGGTTTAACTCAACTTATTTAATTACTATAATTTACAATACAAATAATATTATAAAAATCTAACTTTAAAGAAATTTTTGATTTAATAAATAAATCAACATGAAAGACATGCTAAGTCATCACAATTATAATCAATATTCTAATGAATACAGCATAAATAAAAATCAAAACTTTATAAAAAGTTAAATCTTATATTTTTTTGCATTATACGCAAAATATACTCTATCAAGAAAATACAATTAGCTTACGATAGTTTGGTAAGAAGAATATTGCGGATTAGCAACTGGAGTATTTTGCTCTGAAGGAGGAACAATTTGCCAAAATAAAGGCAAAAATACACTCCAATTGTCTAAAACTTGCTTGGCTTTTACACTCTTAGTCTTAATTTCATATAGCTCAATAAGATTTTTCAATTGATCTTCACCTTCTTTAGTCGCAATTTTTTGAATTCTCACTATTTCCTTATTTACTTTATCAAGAAAACTGTCGCTTGCATCTAAAAAGTAAGAAATTCCGCCTGTCATTCCAGCAGCAATATTACGTCCAGCTGTTCCTAGTACAACAATTAACCCGCCTGTCATATATTCACAACAGTGATCTCCAACACCTTCGATCACTGCGTGTGCAGCAGAATTTCTAACAGCAAAACGTTCGCCTGCTTGTCCATAAGCAAATAAATAACCTCCTGTTGCACCATATAAACAAGTATTACCGATAATAACCTGCTTATCTAATTCAGCTATTTGACCTAAAGGCGGAGAGATAATAATTTCACCGCCGTTCATGCCTTTACCAACGTAATCATTTGCTTCTCCAATTAAGCTCAAATGCATTCCTTTGCAAATAAAAGCGCCAAAACTTTGACCTGCTACTCCTTGAAAGTTGAACTGCAAATTACCGTTAAAACCTAAGTTACCGTGCCTCTTAGCTATAACGCCAGATATTCTAGAACCAACACATCGATCAGTATTTAAAATATTTACTGCTGTTGTTATATCAGAATGACCACTAATAGCGTTTAACAAGCTTGGATCATTCAATAGCTCATCATCTAAAACAGGTCCGTTGCTATGAACAGATTTATGAAAATTAAAATTACTACCACTTACATTCTCAAGCAATATATCAAGGTTAAGATTGTTAGTTTTTTGCAGCTTATGCTCTGAATTATATTTCAGCAAATAACTAAGACCTATAATGTCACTTAAACTTTTATATCCTAATTCAGCCAGTATTTCTCGAACCTCGTGAGCGATAAATTTAAAAAAATTAACAAGATCAGACGGAATGCCAGGATAGCGATTACGTAGGTCTTCACGCTGAGTAGCTACACCCACAGGACAATTATTTGTATGACAAATTCTTGCCATCACACAGCCTGTAGCAATCATGGCAATTGTACCAAAGCCAAATTCTTCAGCGCCCATCAATGCTGCAAGAACTATATCTCTTCCCGTCCTTAAACCTCCATCAACCCTTAAAATTACTCTATCGCGTAAATAATTTTCTGACAGAGTTTTATGAACTTCTGTTAAGCCAAGCTCCCAAGGGCTGCCAGCATGCTTGATTGAACTTAAAGGAGAAGCTCCTGTTCCACCATCGTGACCGGATATCTGTATAACATCTGCGTTACCTTTCGCTACTCCTGCAGCTATTGTTCCTATACCAATTTCTGAAACTAATTTAACCGACACATAAGCGGAAGGGTTAATTTGATGTAAGTCAAATATTAGCTGTGCTAAATCTTCGATAGAGTAAATATCATGGTGAGGAGGAGGCGAAATCAATGTAACACCAGGTTTGCAATTGCGAAGCTCTGCTATGTAAGGACTAACTTTTTTTACCAGGCAACTGTCCACCTTCTCCAGCTTAGCGCCTTGAGCAATTTTAATTTCTAACTGCTTGGCGTTAATTAAATACTCAGGCGTAACGCCAAATCGACCAGAAGCTATTTGCTTGATAGCAGAGCTAGCAATATCATTACTTTTTAATCCTTTTAAATGAGAAAAATCGTGCGAAATCCCAGATCTACTTACATCTTGTATTGAATCAAAACGAGACGGATCTTCTCCTCCTTCCCCTGAATTAGATTTACCGCCTATTCTATTCATGGCAATAGCTAGAGTTTCATGTGTTTCGCGCGACAATGCTCCTAAAGACATTCCACCGGTACAAAATCTTTCAAGTATAGAAGAAATAGGCTCAACTTCATCTATAGATATAGAAGAATTATCGCTAGAAATAATTAGTAAATCACGCAAATTAGTCGCTGGTCGATTCGTAAGTAAACTTCTATACTTTATATACAACGAATGATCTTGATTCCTTACTGCTTTATGTAAAGTTTTCGACATCTCCGGGTTATTAACATGATACTCAGCACTTGGTCTATATTGAACATAGCCTAAATTAGGTAATTTTCTAGGTAAATCTGACGCAAAAGCAGCATTATAAGTTGTAGAAGCATTAATAGCAAGCTCATCTAAGTTCATGCCTGACAAATAAGAGGCTGTACCTTTAAATGCTAAATCAACTATTTCTTGACCTAAACCAAGAATCTCAAATATTTGTGCAGCATGATAGCTTGACAACAAAGAAATGCCCATTTTTGATAAAATTTTCAACAAGCCTTTTTCAATTGCAGAACGGTAATTGTTTTGAGCATCTTCTATTGTCAATTGAGGCAGTTTACCTTTTGACATTAGCTTTTGAGTACGATTATTGTTCCACCACTGCCTAACAGTTAAAAGAGCTAAATATGGACATACAGCACTAGCTCCATAACCTATTAAACAAGCAAAATGATGAGTATTCCAGCATTGAGCCGTATCAACAACAATTGATACATTGTGCCTTAATTGTTTTTCAATTAAGTAATGATGCAATGCTCCCGTAATCAACAATGGAGGTATATAAGCTATATCATTCTTTAAAGTTTTAACACGATCAGTTAAAATAACAATTTCAGCCCCATTATTGACACTTAATGCTGCCTCTTCACAAATTTCCAAAATTCTTTTTCTAAAGGCTTTAACGCTTGAAGATTGTTGAAAAAAGGTATTTATGGCTACAACTTTAAAATTATAATCAGACAAACTGCTTAATTCATTCTCGTTAAGAATAGGTGACTTTAGCTTCAGAAGTCTAGCCATGGTATCTTTAGGTTCTAATATATTTCCTTTAGGGCCTAGATACATAGTTAAAGACATCACAAGGCTCTCTCTTAAAGGATCAATTGCAGGGTTAGTAACCTGGGCAAAACGCTGCTTAAAATAATCATAAAGTAGATGAGGCTTTTGCGATAAAATAGGTAAAGGCGTATCATCGCCCATACAAAAAGTAGGCTCCTTGGCTGAACTAGCCATATGTTCAATTACAAGCTCTACATCTTCGTTTGTATAGCCGAAAGCAGTATGCCAGCGACTTATTTCTTTAATATCTTTATCTATATAATTAAGATAATTTTTATCAGCTAAGCTTTTCTGGTATTCCTGTATCCATTTGCGATAAGGGAATTTACTTGCAATAGACTGCTTAATAAGTCGATTATCTAAAATTAAGTCGTTAATAACATCTACACAAATCATTTGTCCGGGACCTAAACGACCCTTTTTAAGTACTTCATGGCCATTGAAAACGCCCACTTCTGATGAAAGACTAATGAAGCCATTTTTTGTAATAACATAGCGAGCAGGCCTTAATCCATTTCTATCTAAAGTTGCTCCAACTGTTTTACCATCAGTAAAAACAATAAGAGCTGGTCCATCCCAAGGCTCTTGTAAGCCATTGTAATATTCGTAAAAGTCAAAGATTTCAGGAAAATCCTTTAGCGCAGGATGATTTTTATATGCCTCAGGCACAAGAATCATTAAAGCTTCTTGAGGGCTTTTACCTGATTGAATCAATAACTCTAGAACAGAATCCAAATTAGCAGAATCGCTGTTTTCAAAATTAGTAATAGGCTTTAGAGATTCATAGTCATTGATAAAATAACCCTGCTGGAATAGCGATTCTTTGGATTGCATCCAATTTAAATTTCCTACCAAAGTATTTATTTCTCCATTATGAGCCATAAACCTCATGGGCTGAGCCAGAGGCCATTTAGGCATTGTGTTTGTACTAAAACGCCTATGATATATAGCAAATTTACTTATGTATTTAACATTAGATAAATCTCTATAATATTTGCCTAAAACTTCCGAGCGCACCATACCTTTGTAAACAATAGTTCGAGAAGAAAAAGAACAGAAATAGAATTGTTTATTTAGACTCAAATTTGTTTGAGCTACAACCTTTTCAATCTTTTTTCTGGCTAAATATAAAGATCTCTCTAAATCGTCGTCTCTTAGCTCGGCTGAACTGACAAAGCACTGAGCAATAAAAGGCTGATTATTTTTAGCTTGAGAGCCCAAGAAAGATTCATCTACTGGAACTTTTCTCCAATTAATCACAGTAAAATCATTTTCTTCTAACACCCAGTTGCAAATTTTTTTAATAGAATCCGCGCAATCAGAAGGCATAAATATCATAGCTACACCCATACCAGAAATATTCATTATATTAATATTTTGCACGGAGTCAGCAAACATAAGCCATGGTATCTGAGTTGTAATTCCTGCGCCATCACCAGAAATTTTGTCAGCGCTGCAACCTCCTCTATGCTCCATGCAATTTAATGCATTTAAGGCATTCAAAACGAGATCATGAGATGATGATTGATTAACACAAGTAATAAAACCAACTCCGCAAGCAGCTCTTTCTTTAATTATAGAAGGATATCCTAGGCTTTGATTTAATTGACCAATAAAGTATCGTGATGCTTGCATAAATTATTATCGTTCTTGATTAAACTATAAAACACATATATGTTAAGTATTGCATGTAATGCATTTTAAGCTAGATTAAAGCTGGTATTTGCGCAAACGCAAAGCCTCTTTTTTTAAAAATAATATAGCTAACAAATGCTGCAATTAGAAAGATGCAATTTCATTCTTGACGTAAAGAAAAAGAATACTATTGCAAATATAGTATTACATATATTAAAACAAAATATGCGGCTAGAATTAACATAGAAGCATATTATCTGTACTTAAGATAAATAATTAAATTGCTTATTATAATTAAAATTTTAAATTTTTTGTAACTAAACATGAATTACAACAGCCAAATAGATTACCATCAAATTATATATAAAACGGAAGAGCTGCTTGAAATTGCTAATAACAGATACAGTATAACTGTTCAAGTAGCAAATAGAGCAAAACGAAGAAAATATGAAGACGTAGATATAGTAGACGATCCAGTTGTAAAACCTATTATTCGAGCTATACTAGAAATGGTTGACGAAATAACTAGGCCGGAGATAATTATAGATTAAAATTATTTATACAGAAGGACTAATTTGTAATATTTTTTTAAAAAAAAACATCTATCAATAGATATAATAGAATATTAAGTACTAATTTGCTTTTATTTCTCATGAAATTTCGCGACTAGAAAAAGTGAAAATAAAAATACTTGATTAGTTCTTGCGAGATTCTTGTATTGTATAGTAAAGGAGATATTCATATGTTAGACGCATTCGGTAAAGTTGTAGCACAAGCAGATGCAAGAGGAGAATTTTTAAGTAACACGCAATTAGATGCTTTAGAAGCAATGGTAAGAGAGGGGAATAAAAGACTTGATATTGTTAATAAAATCAATTCAAATGCTTCAGCAATCATAACCAATTCTGCGCGTGCTTTATTTGCTGAGCAACCACAACTCGTGCAACCTGGAGGCAATGCTTACACAAGCAGAAGAATGGCGGCTTGTTTACGAGACATGGAAATAGTTTTAAGATACGTTAGCTATGCTATGATCGCAGGAGACTCAAGTGTTTTAGATGACAGATGTCTTAATGGCTTAAGAGAAACTTATCAAGCGCTAGGAACACCAGGAACATCAGTAGCTGTAGCAATCCAAAAAATGAAAGAAGCTTCTATGGCTTTAGCAAATGATTTAAATGGAGTGCCTATCGGCGATTGCAGCTCTTTAGCAGCTGAATTAGGCGTTTATTTTGACAGAGCTGCTGTTGCAGTTGTATAAAAGAAGTAGCCAAAACATAAGCACAAAAAAAGTAATAAAATAGTTATTGCAAGTACTTGATTAAGCTTTCAAAGTACGGAGGCATAATTAAAAGACAAAGATAAGGAATAAATCAACATGAAAACACCTATTACAGAAGCTATAGCATCAGCAGATAGTCAAGGAAGATTTTTAAGCAATGGGGAGCTGCAATCTATAAACGGCAGATATCAAAGAGCTGCTGCTAGCTTAGAAGCAGCTAAATCTTTGACAAACAATGCCCAAAGATTAATCACAGGAGCAGCGCAAGCCGTATACGCTAAGTTTCCATTTGTTACACAAATGCCTGGACCTACATATGCATCTAGCGCAATTGGAAAAGCTAAATGTGCACGTGACATAGGTTATTATTTAAGAATGACTACTTACTGCTTGGTAGTTGGAGCAACTGGTCCAATGGACGAATACTTAGTTGCAGGATTAGAAGAAATTAATAGAAGTTTTGAATTGTCACCAAGCTGGTTTATAGAGGCAATACAGTATATAAAAAATAGCCATGGCTTGTCTGGACAAGCGGCAAACGAGGCTAATACTTATTTAGATTATGCTATCAATGTACTAAGCTAAAGCTATTAATTTTAATAAATAAAAAACAATAAAATCAATTAAAGACTAGAAATAGATAAAATCTATTTCTGGTTGATTAGTTAAATTTAAATTTAGATGACGTCAGTTAATTATCACGATATTTAAATACTTGAAATATAATAAAATAGTGAAAAAGATTTCAATTTTCAACTTCCAGTTACTGCAGTAATTACAGAAAACTTTTCAAAAACTCTGATTAAATATATGACAAAAAGACATAGGCATACAATAATTTTAACAATCCTTGATGGCTGGGGGTACTCAGAAAATATTAAAGGAAATGCTATTCAGCTATCTGAAACTCCAACGCTTGATAAAATTTGGAAAGAATATCCGCATACTTTGCTAAAGGCTTCAGGCGAGGATGTAGGCTTACCGCTAAATCAAATGGGCAACTCTGAAGTAGGCCATACAACAATTGGCGCAGGTAGAACAATTAATCAAGACTTAGTTCGTATAACTAAATCCATTGAAAATAATGATTTTTTTACGAATTCAAAAATTCATGCCATTCTTCAAAGTACAGAAAAAAAGAAAAGCAAATTGCACATAATAGGATTATGCTCCGACGGCGGAGTGCATTCTCATATAAATCATCTACTTGCTTTAATTGAGATAGCAAAACAATATAAGCCAGATATTTGTTTACATATAATCACAGATGGAAGAGATACAGAGGCGAACATAGCAAAAAAGTTTATTGAGCAAATAATGCTTGCAATAGAAGAAACTAAAAATATAAAAATATGCACAATTAGTGGCAGATATTACAGTATGGACAGAGATTGTCGTTGGTCTAGAACTGAAAAAGCATATAAAACTCTAGTAGAAGACAATATGAGCCATCCAATCGATCCATTAGATGTAATAGAAAGTAATTATAGACAAAATATATCTGACGAATTTATTCCACCAATACGAATCAATCAAGGAGCGATAAGTGACAATGACAGTATTATATTTTTTAATTTTAGGCCAGATAGAATCAGGCAAATATTGCATTCATTAGCTAAAAAAACATTTAAAGGTTTTTCAGTAAAAACAATAAAAGCATTGGAATTCTTGACATTTTCTCAGTATGATGCAAACCTAAACATACCCGCTGTCTTTCCTCCAGAAAAACACAAAAAATTCCTAGGAGAAATAATTTCAAGCCATGGATTCAAACAATTTAGATTGGCAGAAACAGAAAAATATGCACATGTAACATATTTTTTCAACGGAGGTACGGAAGAACCTTTGCCAGGAGAAGACAGGGAATTAATTTGTAGTCCTCAAGTAGATACATATGATTTAGCTCCGGAAATGTCTGCATATAAATTGACAGAAAGTGCCCTAAATGCGATAAAAAAAAACACTTACAAGCTAATAGTAATTAACTATGCAAACTCAGACATGGTTGGACATACCGGCAATCTAGAGGCAACCATTAAAGCTGTTAAAACTATAGATCAATGCATAAAAAAACTGATTCAAGAAGTTGAGCACGTAAAGGGAACGCTAATAATAACAGCCGATCATGGAAATGCAGAATGCATGATTGATGAAGAAAACAAGCCTTGCAAATCTCACACAACTAATCTAGTGCCTTTTAGCTTAATTGAATACTCAAATTCTAACATTTATCATCTTCGTCAACATGGATGCTTAGCTGATATAGCGCCAACTATATTAAGCTTGTTCAATATCGAAGCTCCAATAGAAATGAATGGATCTTCCTTGATAACAAAAATCAGTAATACAATATTGTAGTAGCAATAATTCTATGCAAGATTTAATATGGAACTTATAATAAAACAAAAGTTATTTTGCAAAATATCAACTATAAAAATTGACAAAATTCATTATTTAACAAGAAGAAAAATGTTTTACATACCTAATCAATGGAAATTAATTCTGATAAATGATGGTTCATTTACTCAGAACTTAAACTCACTTATTGGCCAAAATGTGAGTCTTAATATAATTAATGAATACGACTTTACATTAATTAATCAAGAAAAAGTAAGGTGCGTTTGGCTAGAGGACACAATAAACAATAAATTAACTTTTGCACAATCTTTATTATCTAGTGAAAATCGATATCCTAACAAAGCTAGACAAGCAAAAAAAAATTCTATAGGTAAACTATTAATTGAAGAAAAAAAAGACATACATAAAGAGTTAGAAGAGATATACTGTGGATATTCTTCGTATTTTAATAATCATTTTAAAACACAAGAACTTATTTGGGCCAGAAAATGCGCTATATACTACAAAGAATGTTACGTAGCAAGTATTAACGAAATTTTTTCACCTAAATTAATGCTTTTTTAATATTACAATTTAAATAATGAAACAATGTTTAATTTTTTGCTAAACAAAAAAAAAGAAGAGAAATATAGAAAAAATATTCAGCAAATAAAAGAATTTGAAAAAGTAATAGCCAATTACTCGGATAGCGAACTAAAAAAGCAAACACATAAGCTTAAACAACAGCTTAATAATGGACTTAATTTAGATCAAATAATTGCCGAAGCTCTTGCCACAGTAAAAGAAGCAATAAAAAGATCAACCGGCATAGTCTTGTTTGATGTACAAATTATGGGTAGCATAGTACTACATGAAGGAAAAATTGCTGAAATGAAAACGGGTGAAGGAAAAACGTTGGTAGCAATTTCATGTGCATATTTAAACGCATTAGCTGAAAAAGGCGTACAAATTATCACCGTCAACGATTATCTAGCAAAAAGAGATGCTACTCTTGCGCGTCAAATCTACAATTACCTTAATATGACAGTAGGTCTTGTAGAAAGCTCTACTACGTCTGCTGAAAGAAGAAAGCAATACTATAATGACTTGGTATATATAACAAATAGCGAACTAGGATTTGACTACTTACGCGACAATATGACAGTAGATAAAAACAGTATTGTGCAACAGAGGTTCAATTTCGCAATTATAGATGAAGTTGATTCTATATTAATTGACGAAGCCAGAACACCATTAATTATATCTGGGCCTTTTCAAGCGGCAACAGGAAAATATGAAAAATCTAAAAATGCAGCTGTTGCATTGCAAAAAAACGTTCATTATGAAATAGATGAAAAAGCTAGAAACATCAGCTTAACTGAAACAGGAATAAGTAAGTGCGAAGAAATTTTAGAGGTAGATAATTTATATAATATAAATAATTCATGGACGCAATATATCCTAAATGCTATTAAAGCGAAAGAATTATTTCTAAAAAATGTTCATTACATAGTAAAAAACGACCAAATTATTATCGTAGATGAATTCACTGGCCGCATTATGGAAGGCAGAAGATGGAGCGACGGCTTGCATCAAGCAATTGAAGCAAAAGAAAATACTAGAATACAACAAGAAAATAAGACACTAGCCTCAATAACATATCAAAATTTATTTTTGATATATCAAAAACTTGCAGGCATGACAGGAACAGCAAAAACTGAAGAAACAGAATTGGATAAAATATATAGGCTTGAAGTTGTAGAGATTCCTACTAACAAAATCTGTCAACGAAAAGATTTGCCTGACTTAGTTTACAAAACAGAATACGCTAAATGGCATGCTATAGCAAATGAATGTTTTGATATGTACCAAATAGGCAGGCCTGCATTGATAGGAACCACAAATGTGGAAAAATCTGAACTACTTGCAAATATGCTGAGTAAACTAAATGTTCCATACAATCTATTGAACGCAAAACCAGAGAACGTAGCCAGAGAATCTGAGATTATTAGTCAGGCTGGCAGAAAAAGAGCTATTACTATATCTACAAATATGGCAGGAAGAGGTACGGATATTATATTAGGAGGTAATGCATACTCAATATCTAAAATTATAATCATTAATTACATAAAAAATAAACTGAGACTAGACACTTCATTTGATTTTAACAGTATTGACAATAATATTTACTCAATCTTACAAGAATTAGATACCCAGAAAATTGATAAAAACATAGACATAAATGAGTATGTTGAAAAAGCAATTAATACAAGAAAGAATATGCGTAAATCCAATCGACCCATTTATGACATCTATAAGAAAATATTAAATTACTATATAAGCATTTTTCAAAAAGAAAAAGAAGAAGTGCTACAATTAGGCGGACTATATGTAATAGGAACAGAAAGACATGAATCTAGAAGAATTGATAATCAACTAAGAGGCAGATCTGGAAGACAAGGGGATACTGGCTCATCTCGTTTCTTCTTGAGTTTACAAGATAACTTACTGAGAATTTTTGGAGGAGATAAAATTTTTAACTTAATGCAAACTTTGAGTATAGATAATAATACTCCTATTGAATCTCCTATTTTAAGCAAAAGTTTAGATTCTGCTCAGAAAAAAATAGAATCATATTTTTTTGACATAAGAAAGCAGCTATTTGAGTATGATGAAGTAATCAACAATCAACGACAAGCTATATACGCAGAGAGAAGACGTATACTTGAATCTAATTTCACAAGAGATTGCATTCTTGAATATGGAGAAAGCACAATCAATGAAATATTGTCGGCCTACAAGAAACAGGAGAGTATTGATAATAAACGCATGCTCTTAAAACAAATTAAAAGACTGCTGAATTTAACTGAAAACTTTAATATAAACAGCGTTATCATTATGAACAACGAGCAAATCGAAGTATTTCTATATGAACAATTAAGAATCAGCTACGATTTAAGAGAGAGCTACTTGGAGCAATTAAGACCAGGATTAATTAGACAATTAGAAAAATACTATTTACTGCAACAAATAGATAAAGCCTGGCAAGAGCATATCGAGAAAATGACTTTATTGCGAGAATCGATTGGCTGGAGAAGTTATGGTCAACAAGATCCGTTGATAGAATATAAAAATGAAGGATTTAACCTTTTCATTAATATGGTAACTTACATTAGGCAAACAGTGGTTTATTTAACAATGCGTTCACGCTTAATTGTCAACATTAAACAATAAAAGCAATTAAATAGTTGACATTAAGTATAAAATTAGTTAATGTAATAGAGAGACAAAAGTAAGCCCCCATCGTCTAGAGGCCTAGGACATCTCCCTTTCACGGAGGTAACGGGGATTCGAATTCCCCTGGGGGTAATTAACACTTATTGCTGCTCTTATACTGTTACAGAATTCACCTAAACTATCAATCATTTCATTTTTAGTAGAAGAAGATATAAGTTTAATAAAAGCGCTACCAATCACAATTCCATCCACATCATACTTAGATACTTGATATGCTTGATCAGAGTTAGAGATACCAAATCCAATCATAACTAGCTTACCTGTTTTAGCCTTAATAGACTTGAGCAAGCCATGAATTCGGTCATCAAGCTGCTTTTTCATACCTGTAACTCCACAACTGCTCACAAGATATATGCATCCAGGAGATTTTGATAAAATAGAATCTATGCGTTTTTGCGAACTAGTTGGAGCTATAAATAAAATCAGCTCTATGTTGAAACTCTTACATAAGCCAATAACATAATCGGTTTCTTCGAAAGGCAAATCAGGTATCAATAATCCTTTAGCGCCACTTGCAGCAATTTCTTGAACAAATTTTTGTATACCCATTGATAACACAGGATTATAGTAGGTAAAAATCACTATAGGTGCACTCAAGCTAGAACTTGCTATGCTCAAAATCTTTAATACCTGCTCTACATATACTCCTTGCTCTAAAGCAATTTTTGACGATTCTTGAATTATAGGACCATCGGCTAAAGCATCTGAATATGGAACGCCTAATTCAATAATGTCAGCTCCTTTACTGTCTAATACACGCAAAGCTTCTATGGATTGAGAAATAGTAGGATAACCAGCAGTTATAAAAGGTATTAGTGCACAGGTAGAGTTTTTTTTACGTAAAATCTCAGATATAGCATTCATATAGTAGGATTTATATACAAATTAACAATAACAAATTATTAGATAAATATATTCAGACGAATGGGTTACCCGGGATTCGAACCCGAAACTAATCGGTTAAAAGCCGAGTACTCTACCATTGAGTTAGTAACCCTAAGAAGTACTCATATAAGTTATTTATCATAGCAACAAAAGAATAGCAAGCCTAATTTATATAAAAATACTTAAATCCATGAAATATGAAAACATATATACATAAACAGTTCAATAGCATACTTAAGACTTACCATGTAAATTCTATGCTTATAGCTGTTTCTGGTGGACAAGACTCTTTATGTTTAATAAAACTTACAGAAGACTTTATAAGATTACATAAAATTACCGCAGACATTGAATATATATACATAGATCATCAATGGCGGCAAGATTCAATATATCAAGCACAACACTTGGTCAGTCATATAAGTCAAAGAAAATGCAATTTATCGATATATCAAATTAAAAATTTGACTTTTTCTGAATTGGATGCTCGTCACTTAAGGTATCAGATAATCATAGGTCACGCAAAAAAGCATAGGCTTTCAACTGTCATAACTGCACATACTGTTACAGATGCAGTAGAAACCTTTATACAAAAAATCATCAGAGGAAGTAGTCTTGATAGCGCAACAGGACTAAATATGCAACGAAAAATATCCGGCAAAATACAAGTTATTAGACCTCTCATTAAATTTTCAAGAGCAGAACTTAATTGGTTTTGCCGAAAGTTCTTTTTACCGACTTGGTCTGATACGACAAATTATTATCATAATATAAACAGAAATCGATTAAGGCATGAGTTAATACCCTATATTAAAAAATACTATTCATGCAGTATAGAAAATAACTTAAGCAAATTGATCAACAACTATATTATTGATAATGATTACATTAAGCAAAATACCATTAAGCTATACCTTTTAAATCGACATAAATTTAGCATAGCAATCAATCATAAAATAATACAGAAGCAACACTTAGCGTTAAAAATAAGAATTTTGCAGATGTTTTTTTATCATAATTTTAACAAATGCTTGAGTAATAATAAGCTGTATAAATTAATAAATATTATTAATAAAGTCGGCATTGAAAGTAATTTATATACATTAAAGTGGAAAAGCATGGCTGTAAAGATATCCAATAAATGGATATATGTAATTTAAGCCTGAATAAAAGAAGATTCAATCGAATAATCAATCTATAAAGCTAAGAGATAAATGATGCAAAAAAATAATCAAATTAAAAATTTAATACTTGATCATAAAATCACAATTTTCATTAAAGGAACTAAGCATAAGCCTCTATGCAGCTTTTCAAGTCAAGCAATAGAAATCATGAATAAATTCGCTATAGACTATTATATAGTTAATGTTTTAGAGGATAAAAAAATAAGACATGAAGTTAAAAAATATTCAAACTGGCCTACAATACCACAGCTTTATATAGACGGAGAATTTATTGGAGGAACAGACATAATAAGAAGTTTGCATGTAGAGGGTAAACTAGAAGAAATGCTGGAAAAAGCACTTAATTCTTGAAGCACTAAAATTCTTTAGCTTATAAATAAATATTATAGAACTTAATTAAGTAAAACAGTTATACTTAATAATAAGTATAAATACTATAAATTTAGACAAGGAACATGATTATGGTTAATTGGCAAGTTATTGGACAACTATTGTCATTGGGAGTAATAGTTCTATTGGGTCCAGCAGTAATCTTACTACTTTCTTTCAGAAAAGGAAATCTGTAAGTTTATAAATTAATATGAAGATTACACAGACTTGCATTAGATTAGTTTTTATTCTAAATCTGCAAGTCTATATTACAACAATTACTGAATCGCATCCAGTAATGCTTGTGTATTAATTGATTGATCATTGCCTGCAAATTCACTGTCAGGAGTTAAAAATAGCATACAATGGCATTCTTTTCTTTCTCTCATAGGCACACAAGGACAATTCCAGTATGTATTTAGAACTTCCTTAGCCTTATCTTCATAATGCCTACAAGGACATAAAGGAGCACCATAAGAATCTTTATGCTTAGCCAGGCCTTCTATGACCACTGCTGTGACACTAACATCTAAGCAAAAAAATGTGCCTGTCCTTTTAGCGTATGTTTCAGAGAACTTACGCATGGCCTCCAAGCTTTCTGGTGCAGATTGTGATAAACGATTCAACATACATAAAAATAATCATAAAAAATAAAACAAAAATATTGAAAATAAAATTCGTATAAAACAAATGAGCTAACACAATACATAGATCATGATTGCTTAATATCACAAGGGCAAAATAATTATATTTTTATTGGAATATTAAATTTTACAATATTTTTATTACATAGAGGCTTATTTAAAAATATAATTAGATTACATATTTATATCTTAAATTAATTAAATACTGACTTAATTATATGACAGCATCTTACTTACCGTCAATTTTAGTGCCGTTAATTGGAATTGTGTTTCCAGGGCTAAGTATGGCTCTTCTATTTTTATATATTGAAGAAGAAAGCATATCGTAAAATAAATAATTAACAATACATAAATTAAAAATTACATTAATCATATAAGCCGCCTTAAGAAATACAGCAAGGCGGCTTAGTTTTGCGACAATAAATTAAACGCATACACTAATAGGTCGAGTAAAGTATTTTTCTGTAAAAATTACAAAGAAGACCCTATACCAGAGTAAGAGCCATAAATAAAAATCCCTAACACTGTAATAGCGGCTATGCCACCTACCGTTGCAACTAGCCATAATGGAACTCTGCCGGTGCTTGTCATTTTTTTGCCTCCAAATATCAAATTGTAATCAATAAAAGCTCATTAGTAAGATCAATGTGTTAATTAAAGAAGTAACTTGAAAATAACACCGCAAGAACAAAAATCAATAATAAGCCCCAAAATAAAGATGTTCTGTTTAGCTCTACCGGCTCTTTATTGGGATTAGGACCACTCATATAGATCTCCTATCTTTGAATAAATTGCATAGACGTAATAGCGCCTAGAAAAAAGATTGTTGGTATAGCTAAACCATGTATAGCTAGCCATCTAAATGTGAAAATTGGATACGATATAGGTTGATTAGAATCTCCTTTAGTCATTTTACCTCACTTAAATACCTTTAGTTAAATCATCAAGCTCTTGTTTAGCACTAAAACGATCATTCACCAATGGAACTTGCTGACGATCTTGACTAAAATACTCATTTGGTCTAGGCGTACCAAAAACGTCATAAGCCAAACCTGTACTAACAAATAGCCAGCCAGCTACAAACAAGGCTGGTATAGTTATACTATGAATAACCCAATATCTTATACTGGTAATAATATCAGAAAAAGGACGTTCACCAGTTGATCCTCCTGACATAACAAAAACCTCCTAAGAAACTACAATAATTGCTTAATTAATAATATATTAGTATAAATTATTTTTTCTTATTAAATATACAAAATTTCAATAATGTAACTAAGGTATCTATTTTACAATATGCTGATGTAATAATTTTTACAAAAATTATTACATCAATACCTTGATATATATTATACTCTCTTAGAGACAAATGTAATCGAAAAAATATACCTAAATTTTGTTCTAGTTCAATCTATTTTTATTAAATCAAATGAAAAATTTGTACCGACAAACGGCTGGCTTTGAACTATAATTTTGGTATTATGCTTACCAAGTATACTTCTTACAATGGAAAGACCTAAGCCTGTACCTTTTAATGTATGAATACTATTTTCGATCCTGATAAATCTTTCAAAAATATGCTTTTGATCTCGCTTATCTATACCTATACCTTCATCAATAATTTCTATTCTAGCTAATTTAGTAAAACGCTGGCTTAAAGAATGACTAACGGTAGAAGCAGTAATAAGTGGCACAGAGTATACTCTTATAACTATTGAACTTTGGCAAGAAGTAAATTTAATAGCATTACTTATAAGATTAGCTACAACTTGAAGTAGAGAACTTTCATGAGCTAAGACAAATCTAATATCTGAGTCTAATTCAATAAACAAATTAACATTAGCTCTAACAGCTCTAAGCTTTGAAGCTTGTATGACATCATTAAGTATCCTATATATATCTACAGACTTTAATTGATAATTATACTCTGACTCCAAGCGCGATAAATCCAATATGTCATCTACCAATGACGATAAACGTCGAGTTTCATTGTTAGCTATCTTTAAGAACTCTATTTTTTGATAATTATTTAAAGAATCGTTATAATCCAACAAAGTCTCTAAAAAGGAACTTATGTTGCACAAAGGAGTCCTTAGCTCATGAGACACATTGCTAATAAATTGATTTTTAGCTACGTTAAGCTTAACTTCGCGGCTTATATCTTGAACAATAAGAGCAACACCAGTTAATGTGTCACTATTTTGATCAACAACAGCAGTCAATAAAAAACGAAATACTTTGTGAGAATTGTAATCAAATCTTATACACAGGTCTTCGGCAGATAAATCAAGATTATCTATACAATTAAATTTAATTAAATTATTTAGCACAGGCAAAAGAGCTTCATTTACGTGAGAAGGAAAATAATCACAAATAGATTGACCTATTAAGTTCAAGTTAAGCCAATTAAAGGCTTTAATAGCTGCGTAATTAACGAACAGCAACCTCAGTTCTGTATCCACTAATATAATTCCATCTGCTATAACAGAAACAATTGTTTCAAGCTTGTTTTTTTCCGAAGTTAGCTTATCAACATTAGTTTTTTCGTAAAACTCTAGTCTCTCAGCCATTTCGTTAAAGCCTATAATCAAATCTCCTAGCTCATTATCTAAAGCTATATTTAATCTTTGCGTAAAATTTCCTGATGCAATATTCTTAATACCTTTTAACAATTCTGACATAGAATGATTTAGAGTAAAAGTATTTAAAATAACACTAACTATAACAAAAAGCCAAGTAGAAATAAAAATTACCGCACTTAGATCACTAATTAAATGAGAAGAAGAAGATAAAGTCGAATTTGAATTAATACCCAAATCAAGAGTACCTAGATTGTGTCCATTCTTAGTTAGTGGAATAATAATATCAGTAATATTATCTTTAAACATTTTACTGTACTGAACCAATGGAGTCCCAAACAAAAAGTCCTTCTTTTCAAAATGAAACAGATTTTGATGAAGTCGTAAAAGCTGATGAACTTTTGTACTGTACACAGGCAAAGTAAAAAACAAACTGCCGTCCACACGAAACAGCAAAATATATCTTATGCTTGAGGTACTTAAATATATCTTTTCCGCAAAACTAGCTAACTGCTGCTGATCGTTAGAGTCCAACAAATCTAAAAGATTAGAAGAAAACAATACACCTAAATCTTTGCAAAAACGAGCATCTGTAATTATAGAATCTTCTTGGATCACGGTAAGAGCCCAAAATGTTAAACTACTCATGACAAGAGAAATAATTAGTGTGATCAAAGCCATAAAGCGAGTCTTCAAGTTTATACCAGACCAATAGTTAGAAAAAAAGTCTGTAATTTTATTAATAGCAAATATCATATAATATAAAGCCTACAAGACTTGAATTGAACTACCTAATCTATTAAACATAAAATAAGATAAAATAAAATCAGCTAAAAAAATGGCTAATAAACAAGCTACAACAGACAAAGTAGTTGATCGACCTACTCCTTTTGCTCCACCAGTTGCAGTTAAACCTAAAAAACAACTCATTGCAGACATAATTACGGCAAATATAATCGTCTTAACAATAGATTTTATAATGTCTAGAAAATATAAAGCAGAAAAAGCAGACGCAAAAAAAATTGCGGGATCAATATTGTACAAAATAAAACACATAAAAGAGCTGCTTGCCAAGCTTGTAATTAGACACAAAACATTTAGAGCAGGCAAAACAATTAAGCAAGCAATTACCCTTGGGACTACGAGATAAAAGAACGGACTAGCTTGCAGTAGATACAGTGTATCTAATTGGTCTGTGACAGCCATAGTTGCCAATTCAGCCGTGAAAGAAGAACATACACGCCCAATTACAATTACAGAAGTCAACACGGGAGATAATTCTCTTATGAAGGCAAGAGTTAAAACTGCGCCTATTAAACTAGCTGCATCTAAATATAAAAACTCTTTGATAACTTGCAAGCTAAAAACTAAACCAACAAAAAAAGCTGTTGTTAAAGCAATACTTAAAGAGCCTGGACCAATTATGACAAATTGCTCTAAAGTGTTCAAAAATTCTTGTTTTGACATCTGGATATCAATTCGCAAAAGTTTTTCAAAACTGACAAAATTCATACATTAATTAATGATCAGGGAAAAATGCTGAACATTAAATAAATAAAAATCTTGCATTTTTTAATCAAATATACTAGTATAACTTGCAGGGCGGTTAGCTCAGTGGTAGAGCGCCTGCCTTACAAGCAGGTGGTCACTGGTTCAAGTCCAGTACCGCCCACTCTAAATTTCGAAAGTAAACAAGTTACAGTAATACGCAAGGGCTCATCGTCTAAAGGATAAGGACAGGGACCTTCTAAGTCTCTAATGTAGGTTCGAATCCTACTGAGCCTATAAATTAATTTTAATTCTTAACACCTTCACATTACTAGCCAACTTATTACTTGAAATATTTTAAGAACTAAAAATCAAAAACACTGTCAACAACCTGCTTTACTTTTACACCAGAATCAATTGTCTCAAGTGGATCTTTTCGTAATCTATGACGCAAACATAAAGTAATCACTTCTCTTATATCATCGATGCTTACTTGATCTTTATCTTGATAAGCTGCAAATGCCTTAGCTGCACGATTTGTTACAATATCACCTCTTAAGCCATCAACATCGAGAATACCACAAACTTCAGAGATTTTAACCCTTAGATCATAATCAATTGTTACAGATGGCAATTTATCTTGAGCTTTAATAATGGCATGCTTTAGTTCATTTTGTTTATCTTGAAATTCCTGTAAACAAAAATAAGGATCACTATCAAATTTACTTCTTTGTTCAACTATTTGCACTCTCAATGAGGGCTCTTTAACTGTACGAATTTCAGCGTGCATGCCAAATCTATCCAGCAATTGAGGCCTAAGTTCACCTTCTTCAGGATTGCCTGAGCCGACTAAAACAAATCTTGCTGGATGCCTAACTGAAATACCTTCACGCTCAACTGTATTCCAACCTGAAGCAGCTGAGTCCAATAATATATCAACCAAATGATCGTCTAATAGATTAACTTCATCTACATAAAGTATGCCCCTATTAGCTTTTGCTAATAAGCCAGGCTCAAAAGTTTTAACGCCTTCTGTTAAGGCTTTTTCTATATCAATAGTGCCACACACTCTATCTTCAGTTGCACCTAAAGGTAGATCAACCATTGGCACGTTGATTAGTTGAGTAGAAATATTAACTCCCTCTTCTAACTGTTTTTTAACAGAATCACCCATAAGTTCATAGTCAGAAATATGAGAATTGAACATATCATCTTCGACTATTTCAATTTGAGGCAATAAATCCGCTAGAGCCCTAATAGTTGTCGACTTTCCCGTGCCGCGATCTCCCATAATCATTACACCACCAATTTTGGGATCAATGACATTTAAAATCAATGCTAGCTTCATTTCTTGTTGACCAACAATAGCTGTAAATGGAAAAACAGGGCGAGTTTTATTTGGTATAATGTTCACAATAATTAACCCTTATCTAAAGATTTTGTAATTAAATAGTAAATGTATTAATTAAAATAAATAAAAAATAACATATATATCTCTGATTTATTATATCATCAAAAAAAGAAGGAAAGAATCAGTAAATTATAAAACATAAAATTCAAGCATTAAGATGTAGAACCAATATTAATCACTACACCTTAAACAAGAAGTAATTTAACTCATATAAAAGTAACCAATAAACCACATGAAAGTAATTTATTGATATAAATCTGTGCCTAAACGAATAGCTAAAACAGCAGACACTAAAGCAAATAAAAGAGCAACAAAAATTTGACTATCGCTAATCATGATATTCCTAAATTAAAAAATATGAACTATAAGATATGATACATAAATATAGAATATTAATGCTTAATATTTAATAAAACTTTCCTTAATTAGAGCTTGTGTAACAAAGTAATTACAACTTAAAAAGAGCAAGCGTAACTCAGTACTTTATTAAATTAGGCTATAATATTTTAAGTTTTCTATACAATGGAATGGGTTATGAAAATAAACTCACGATGATTTCTTTTCTTATTTTTATTAATAAATATTAAATGACTACCAGTCTAAATAATCTTAATTAAAGATTAAATGCTAATCACAGCGTTGGTTAAATAATCAAAAGCCTGCATAGAGCAGTTGTTAACAAATAATTTTAGTAAATAATATATCATTGTATGAATTAGTATTTTTGATTATAATAATTAAGAAATAAGAGAATTTTTAGGCTTGACAAATAGATAAATAAAATGTAGTCTATCTTTACAAACATAATTAAAATTTTAAAATTAATTAAAACTAAATTTACTGGATAATACGGAGAGTTTGATCCTGGCTCAGGATGAACGCTGGCGGTATGCTTAACACATGCAAGTTGAACGAAAGCTTATGCTTTAGTAGCGGACGGGTGAGTAATACGTGAGAATCTACCTTTGGGAGGGGAACAACAATTGGAAACGATTGCTAATACCCCATATGCTTTATAGTGAAAGGATTAGTCTGCCCGAAGATGAGCTTACGCCTGATTAGCTAGTTGGTAAGGTAATAGCTTACCAAGGCAACGATCAGTAGCTGGTTTGAGAGGATGATCAGCCACACTGGAACTGAGACACGGTCCAGACTTCTACGGGAGGCAGCAGTGGGGAATTTTCCGCAATGGGCGAAAGCCTGACGGAGCAATACCGCGTGAGGGATGAATGCCTGTGGGTTGTAAACCTCTTTTCTCAGGGAAGAATTATGACGGTACCTGAGGAATAAGCATCGGCTAACTCCGTGCCAGCAGCCGCGGTAATACGGGGGATGCAAGCGTTATCCGGAATTACTGGGCGTAAAGCGTCTGTAGGTGGTTTAGCAAGTCTGCTGTTAAATCTTAGGGCTCAACCCTAAACAGGTAGTAGAAACTGCTAAGCTAGAGTATGGTATGGGTAGAGGGAATTCCCAGTGTAGCGGTGAAATGCGTAGATATTGGGAAGAACACCAGCAGCGAAAGCGCTCTACTGGGCCATCACTGACACTCAGAGACGAAAGCTAGGGGAGCAAATGGGATTAGATACCCCAGTAGTCCTAGCCGTAAACGATGGATACTAGATGTTGCATGTATCGATCCATGCAGTATCGTAGCTAACGCGTTAAGTATCCCGCCTGGGAAGTATGCTCGCAAGGGTGAAACTCAAAGGAATTGACGGGGGCCCGCACAAGCGGTGGAGCATGTGGTTTAATTCGATGCAACACGAAGAACCTTACCAGAGCTTGACATGTTATAAATTTTTGCGAAAGCAAGAAGTGCCTCGGGAATATAAACACAGGTGGTGCATGGCTGTCGTCAGCTCGTGTCGTGAGATGTTGGGTTAAGTCCCGCAACGAGCGCAACCCTTGTCTTTAGTTGCCATCATTAAGTTGGGTACTTTAAAGAGACTGCCGGTGATAAACCGGAGGAAGGTAAGGATGACGTCAAGTCAGCATGCCCCTTATGTTCTGGGCTACACACGTGCTACAATGGTCGTGACAAAGAGTCGCAAATCTGCGAAGATAAGCTAATCTCATAAACGCGTCCTCAGTTCGGATTGCAGGCTGAAACTCGCCTGCATGAAGGTGGAATCGCTAGTAATCGCCGGTCAGCTATACGGCGGTGAATCCGTTCCCGGGCCTTGTACACACCGCCCGTCACACCATGGAAGCTGGCCATGCCCAAAGTTGTTACTTTAACCTAATAGGAGGAGGGCACCTAAGGCAGGGCTAGTGACTGGGGTGAAGTCGTAACAAGGTAGCCGTACTGGAAGGTGCGGCTGGATCACCTCCTTATTAAGGATCCTGTATTTGTAAAGATTCAAGATCGTTATCAATTTTGGATTAGGGGCTATTAGCTCAGTTGGTTAGAGCGCACCCCTGATAAGGGTGAGGGCCTTGGTTCGAATCCATGATAGCCTAAATCATAAGTGGTCACTCTAACTTTATGTTTTAACTCAGTTGTATTTTGTAATTTAATAAAATTACACTAAAAAATCAGATGAAGTAAAAGGGGATATAGCTCAGTTGGTAGAGCGCTGCCTTTGCAAGGCAGATGTCAGCGGTTCGAGTCCGCTTATCTCCACAAAAAGTTTGGTCACTTAAAATTAGATAGCATGCATAAATTATTGTTAAATGTAAAATATGTTTTTATATTTAACATACGAGTATTAAGTAAATTTAAGAGCTTATGGTGGATACCTTGGCATTTAGAAGCGATGAAGGGCGTGACTACCAACGAAATGTTTCGGTGAGCTGGAAGTAAGCAATGACCCGAAAGTTCCCGAATGAGGAAACTCTTTATACTGTCTACTGAATACATAGGTAGATAAGAGCTAACTTGGCGAATTGAAACATCTTAGTAGCCAAAGGAAAATAAAGCAAAAAGCGATTCCCTTAGTAGCGGCGAGCGAAATGGGAACAGCCTAAACCACTTTAATGCGTTCTAGTGGGGTTGTGGGACAATTAAGACAAGCTAAATTGAATTAAATGAAATGGCTGGAATGCCATATCGTAGAAGGTGATAGTCCTGTAGTTGAAAGTTCAATTTTGCTTAGATTGTATCCCAAGTAGCATGGGGCACGTGAAATCCTGTGTGAATCTGCGAGGACCACCTCGTAAGGCTAAATATTCCTAAATGACCGATAGTGAACCAGTACCGTGAGGGAAAGGTGAAAAGAACCCCGGGAGGGCAGATGTTGGTTACTGGTTTAAGCTTTCAAGGTGAAGAAAAGTGGAGAAAACAACTTAGAGCTAAAAAGTGAGTACAAAATACTAAGGTATTAAAGCGATTGATGTCATACTTTCTAGAAAAGCTCGATCTATCTTAAACAATAAGTACCTGTACCTTAAACCGACACAGGTAGGTAAGTAGAGTATACTAAGGGGCGCGAGATAACTCTCTCTAAGGAACTCGGCAAAATAGCCCCGTAACTTCGGGAGAAGGGGTGCCCTTGTAGGGCTGCAATAAATAGGCCCAAGCGACTGTTTATCAAAAACATAGGTCTCCGCGAAGTCGTAAGACAATGTATGGGGGCTGACGCCTGCCCAGTGCCGGAAGGTTAAGGAAGTCGGTTAGTTTTTAATGAAGCTGACGACCGAAGCCCCGGTGAACGGCGGCCGTAACTATAACGGTCCTAAGGTAGCGAAATTCCTTGTCGGGTAAGTTCCGACCCGCACGAAAGGCGTAACGATTTGGGCACTGTCTCGGAGAGAGACTCGGCGAAATAGAAATGTCTGTGAAGATGCGGACTACCTGCAACCTGGACCAGAAAGACCCTTATGAAGCTTTATCGTGTTAGCTTTGGGTATTGATTTGGGTTTAGTTTGCGCAGCTAGGTGGGAGGCTAAGAATATGTATTTGTGGATATATAGGAGCCATCAGTGAGATACCACTCTAGTTAAACTAGAATTCTAACCTTGATAGCCGTCAACCGGCCAAGGGACATTCTCAGGTGGGCAGTTTGACTGGGGCGGTCGCCTCCTAAAAAGTAACGGAGGCGTGCAAAGGTTCTCTCAGGCTGGTCGGAAATCAGTCGAAGAGTATAAAGGCATAAGAGAGCTTGACTGCAAGACCTACAAGTCGAGCAGAGACGAAAGTCGGCCTTAGTGATCCGACAGTGCTGAGTGGAAAGGCTGTCGCTCAACGGATAAAAGTTACTCTAGGGATAACAGGCTGATCTCCCCCAAGAGTTCACATCGACGGGGAGGTTTGGCACCTCGATGTCGGCTCATCGCATCCTGGGGCGGTAGCACGTCCCAAGGGTTGGGCTGTTCGCCCATGAAAGCGGTACGCGAGCTGGGTTCAGAACGTCGTGAGACAGTTCGGTCCATATCCGGTGCGGGCGTTAGAGTATTGAGAGGATTTCTCCTTAGTACGAGAGGACCAGGAGAAACATATCTCTGGTGTACCAGTTATTGTGCCAACAGTAAACGCTGGGTAGCCAAATATGGAATGGATAACCGCTGAAAGCATCTAAGTGGGAAGCCTACCTCAAGATGAGTACTCTCTCCTTTAATAGGATAAGATCACGGTAAGACTAACCGTTGGATAGGCGTTAAGTGTAAGTGCAGCAATGTATTCAGCTGAAACGTAACTAATAGATCGATAACTTAATACAGTATTCAAAAACCTTGCTAATGGTTTCAATAATTAGCAAATCAAGCATGCTTTGTGTTTTGATATTTATAGCGTAGTGGACCCACTCCAAATCCATTCCGAACTTGGTTGTTAAACGCTACAGCGGCAATGATACTTAAAGGGGAGCCTTTTGGGAAAGTAGCTCAATATCAAAACTATTTTTTATTTGATTAAAGTCAAATAAAACTTTGGTCTTTGAAGAAATCAAGCTGAAATTAATTTCAGCTTGATTTCTTCAAAGACCAAAGTTTTTTAGTGAATATCAAAGCATGAATTAATTTATTGTTTTTAGAAGTACATAATTTACTAAATCTGTACAATATTAGCGTGTGTTAAATTTTGCCTTATTGTCAAATATCTTATTATAGAATCATTAAATTTCATGGCTTTTTCTAGAGCTTTGACAATTACGCCATTACCTTCATAATTAATCTGTACGTATATTCCGTCATAGTTGTTTTTTATACTGAAGCTCAAATGTCTTCTTCCTTTATGTTGTACAAAAATATTCTGACCACCATGTGACTGAATAATGAATTTGTAGCTATTGATCAATTCAATACTTGTATCCTCTGAAGTATTTGGTCTTAAAATATATATCGTTTCGTAATTATTTAAAATCATATCAATACTTACTATACTTGATTATTTATTTGTATTTTAACAGCCTGAGAAATTACAGGTATTTGAGCATATTTTCCTTCAATAGATTTTACTACAGAATACGCAATAGTAGATAGAACAAACCAGAATAAAGTATTGCATAACATAAGGCCATACAGGCTGACTCGGAATTCTATAGGCAAAGCCCTGAAAGTCGCTCCTAGTAAAGAATTAATTAAAAACAACAATATCGATTGTAATACATTGAATCTTATGAAGGGTCTATCAGGTATAGGGCTTTTAGCTCTTACAAATAGGTAATATAATACAAAAAAAACAATGAATGCTAATGCAGGATGTGTTACATAAAATATTACAAGAGGCATAAGAGTTTTTTTATAAACATTCATCAGGCTAAATGGATAATCAGGCAAGATTTGTTGCCCAAAGTTTTGTAGTCCTTCCAACAAAGGAAGCCAGTATGGCAAAATAGATCCTAATCGATCTATTACTGTAATACTTTTTTTGTCATAGCTCTTAAATGATTTAATTGTATATAAATAGATTTTGTATATTAGCCTAATTATTAAACTAAAGAGAGAAATGCTGACAATTATATTCATCCATAAAGGTAATCGATTAAACATAATAAGAACTTTTTATCGTTTTTTTATTGACACTTGGCTGATTATAGGCTAAATGGTTATTTGTATAATGATTGTATACTTTATACAGTTCATAATGATTTTACAATAGAATAGTGTAATTTTTCAAATGATTTGACTTTTTAACCATAGTTATATTAATTTTATGAATTCAATGAATAAAGTAAGTCACAGTAAACTTCTGTCCTTCAAAAAAGATAATCTAAAAATAGGTAATCAGATTTTTAATTCCAGATTAATGCTGGGTACAGGTAAATATAAGACATTAAAACAAGCGCAGAGTAGCATTAAATATAGCCAAGCCTCTATTGTAACAGTTGCGATTAGAAGAGCTCAAAGAGCGAAAATTCATGGAAGAAGTAATCTAATTGATGGCTTGAACTGGAAAAAGCTTTGGCTTTTACCTAATACAGCAGGATGCGAAAATTCAGAAGATGCTATTAGAGTCGCTTACTTAGGTCGTGAAATGGCTAGAAAACTAGGCCAGATAGATAATAATTTTATTAAACTGGAGGTCATACCCGATCCAAAAAATTTGCTTCCTGATCCCATTGGGACGCTCAGAGCAGCCGAATATTTGGTGAAAAAAAAATTCACTGTCTTACCGTATATCAACTCAGATCCTATGCTAGCTAAGCAATTAGAGGAAATCGGATGTGCTACGATTATGCCTTTAGGCTCTCCTATTGGATCTGGCCAAGGATTACAGAACAAATCAAATCTACAAATTATAATTGACAATTCTAGAATACCCGTTATCATAGACGCAGGAATAGGAACAGCTAGTGAAGCAAGTCAAGCAATGGAAATGGGAGCAGCTGGTGTTCTTATAAATACAGCTGTTGCTAAATCTCAATTACCAATATACATGGCAAAAGCAATGAATTGGGCTGTAATCTCGGGAAGAACAGCTTATTTGTCAGGCCGAATGAGTAAGCACATAGTGGCACAATCAAGTTCACCTACTTATGGTATGATTAATTGAATCAGAGTTCGTATTTTTTATTCAAATTATAAAAGCATGATATTAGTTATAGATAATTACGATAGTTTTACCCAAAACTTAGTTCAGCATGTAGGTGAATTAGGATTTGAGGTTATAGTTGTAAGAAATAATCAAACTTCATTAAATCAAATAAAGCTATTAAAGCCGAGCCACATCATCTTATCTCCTGGTCCAGGCAGTCCAGAAAATACAGGCATTTCATTGAATCTAATTAAATATTTTGCTGATAAAATACCCATTTTAGGGGTTTGCTTAGGCCATCAAGCTATAGCATATGCTTATGGAGGTAAAATTAAGCAGCTTAATCAGCCTGTTCACGGTAAGGTAAGCCAGATTTTACATAAACACACAGACTTATTTAGCAAACTTAAAAGCCCTTTATTGGCTGCTCGCTATCATAGTCTTATTGTAGACAAAAGATATCTTCCTGATGAATTAGAAATTACTGCCTGGACTCATAGTGGTGATATCATGGGAATTCGTCATAAAATACATTCGTCATTGAGAGGAATTCAGTTTCATCCAGAAAGCTTGTGGACAAATTCTGGTAAACACATAGTAAGAAACTTTTTATTATCTAAATAGATTTCATGTACGTCTTAAATATGTTTTACGAATATTAGTTAAATCCTCTTCAAAAGATAATGCAGCTCTATTTGTCGAGCCAGATAGTATTAAACTATTTGCTTTACAGTTAATCCATATTTGCGAATATGATATGTAACTGATACTAACACTGATAATTAATATAAAAAAGCCAATATAGACCAATATTATTCCAGGATCTATTTTTATTTGTAGTCCTGTACTAAGCATTAGTTCTTTTATAAAAAAAGATACATGGTTAATTTCTATATATTCATTAAGAGAAATATTTTCAAGTAATTCACCTGATGAATTGTAGAGTTTAAAATTTCCTTCTGGTCCATATATGATTACAAGTATTTTTCTGTGAGCATCAATAGGTATGCTGCATCCCCAAACCTTTTGATTGCCTAAATTTATCTTATTTATTTTTTTTTGTATTATCGGACTACTTCCTATTTGCATTCTAATACCATTAATATTCCAGTCAGTTTGATAAAATGTAATTCGTTTAAATACAAATGGATGATTAACTGATATTTGAGAACGAGTAATATCAATATATTTGTAATTAAATATTCTAATATCAGAATAAAACTGCTTGATTGAGCCATCCGCATTGTAAGTCACGAAAAAATTATCTACCTTACCTAATAAATTTTGCGGAAGATTACTTTTTCTTCCATTTTTTATTATATTATCAATATGAAAAACTTCATGAGATGGTATCATTTCTTGGACCATAAAACCATTGATTAAGCCGCTCATTGCGCCTGTTAATATAAGAATTATACTAATATGAACAAAAACAGGAGAAATGCGCCCCATTAAGCCTTTATAGGCATACATTCCATAAGCTCTGTAAAATACATAATAATTCTTCCTATTTATACTATAAATTATGCCACATAGTGATCTTTTGTACACAGAGGCGGTATTGACAAAATCTTTTATGTCTCTAGTTTGATACAAAAACTTCCAGTTTCTAGAATTGTTAAGTCCTGGCAATTGCGTAGATAATGTACATATTGATAGACTTAGAAAAAAAAGAATCAAGACAAATATAAACCACCAAGTAGTATATATATGATCAATTCCTGTATAAGTAATTAGCTTCCAATTCAAGGCATTTATTAAATTATTTCCTGTAGGATAATTTAATTTATAATATGCAATAGCTTGTTCTTGCTCAACTATTGTTCCTATAACACTTAGAGATGATATTAGTATTAGCATGAAAATAGAAAAATTGAGATTAGCTAGCTTTTTTAGTGTGTTCCATGCAATGCTTCTTTTATTAATTGTGGACATTTTGATTTTAAATAATGAATATTATACATCTATATTACACAAATATAATTTTCAAGAACGACAATATGCCCGATCCTAAAATAAAACAACCGCCAATAGGTACAATTGCGCCTCGTATTGATTTTATACAAGTAATATTATCGTATACAAAATTTAAATTAAACAAGGCAATAATTGGTGTAATGTATCCAATTGTGTAAATTCCAAGGTAAATTATGTTTAGAATGAATTTGCTGGAGGAAGATATCCAAAGTACAATCGTGATCAAAACAGGAGTACTACACGGTAATGATACTAAGCCCAAAATTACTCCTATGGAATAATTTTTTATTTTTTTATATAAAAATATTCGAGAATCAAATACAATATTTGGTAGCAACAAAGTAGGTTTACAGATATCTAATAGATTTAAACCTATAATGATTAAACCTATAGACTCAAAATAAGGAATGCGATTAAAAATTGCATGATATCCTTGAGTAAAAAAAGATCCAAGAATAACTATAGATAAAAAACTAGTTAATAAGCCTACTATAGTATAAGCTTTATCAGTATTTTTATTTTGATCTGCGCTTATATAAGCAAACATAACAGGTAGCACAGATATAAGGCAAGGATTTAAACTTGTGAGTATACCACTAGCAAATATTATAAAACACATCAGTAAATCAAAGTCATCTAGTCTTTCATGTATAATAAGTGATGCTTTCTGCTGAAGAACATATGGACCAATCTCTGAAGTAAATAAATTAAAACACTCAATAAGTTTATTCATTGGTATTATTTTGAAATTAAAACAATAAATTACTAATCAAAGAAAAGCTCCTCAGGTAGGATTTGAACCTACGACCAATCGGTTAACAGCCGATCGCTCTACCACTGAGCTACTGAGGATTTAATTATTATTTAAAGATAGCAAAAAATATAAAATATGGCAAGTAGTTATTCTATCTTTGCAAACCCTTGTATTTAACTAAATATTTTGCTATGATTTAGTAATAAATCAACGCGGACGTGGTGGAATTGGTAGACACGCTAGATTTAGGTTCTAGTGAGGTATCTCGTGAGAGTTCAAGTCTCTCCGTCCGCATAATACAACTAGTTCCTGTTTCTATGACTTTGTCGAATATCTAATGCCATCTTTGCATCATCAAGGTTATAGAGCCATCTTGATTCACTTGATGGTTGATAGCTTTAAATCCTTCTGAACTACTCGAATTAAGAATAGTATTTAATGCATATTGTTGCAAAATTTTATCCATAAATCTATCTATAGACATTTCTTGATTCCACAACTGCAAGTCTACAACAAGACTATATTCATTTCCATTCCAAGAGAAGCCAAGTATATTTTCAGAACTATCATGCGTTTTAAAGGCTAGATCAATATCATAAACAACGCCATTGGCATCGCTGATTTTATCAATCAAGCAATTACAGCTGAATCTTAAATCCTTCAAAGTTTTATGCAGTATATCAAAATTTTTGATACTTGTTTTAATTCTGCTAAAATGTGACATATTAATTGTTAAAAAAGTATAAAATGAAAATAAATATACAGAGTCTAAATGCAAAGTTTCATATATTTATCTTTCACATTATTTATTATAACTCTAATTACGCTAATTAAAAAATAAAAGAGAGAAATCATATAGAATTATTTATAAACTTACTGAACTTATAATAGAGTTTTACATTAAAAACTTTACAATTTGATTTTATGTCTGTAATAATATAGTCAACAAGCTTGAAGATAGCTTGGGAAGTATCCTGATTAATCCTAAACAATCTTAATTAATTATGACTGCTACTTTAGAAAGACGCGAAAGCGCAAGCCTGTGGGAACGTTTTTGCAATTGGATCACTAGCACAGAAAACCGCTTATATATTGGCTGGTTTGGTGTTGTAATGATTCCAACGCTATTAACAGCTACATCTGTATTCATCATTGCATTCGTTGCTGCACCTCCAGTTGACATTGATGGCATACGCGAGCCAGTTGCAGGTTCTTTGCTGTATGGTAATAACATCATTTCTGGTGCTATTATACCCAGCTCTGCAGCTATCGGTATTCACTTCTATCCTATTTGGGAAGCTGCATCTCTAGATGAATGGCTATACAATGGTGGCCCTTATCAGTTGATTGTTTTACATTTCCTACTAGGAGTATGTTGTTACATTGGTCGTGAATGGGAATTAAGCTATCGCTTAGGTATGCGTCCTTGGATTTCTGTAGCTTTTACTGCACCTGTAGCTGCAGCTGCAGCAGTGTTTCTTGTTTATCCAATTGGACAAGGAAGCTTCTCTGATGGTATGCCTTTAGGTATCTCTGGTACTTTCAACTTTATGCTTGTGTTTCAAGCTGAGCATAATATCTTAATGCACCCTTTTCATCAACTAGGTGTTGCAGGTGTATTTGGTGGCTCTTTATTCAGTGCTATGCATGGATCGCTGGTAACTTCTAGCTTAATTCGTGAAACAACTGAAAATGAGTCTGCTAATAATGGCTATAAGTTTGGTCAAGAAGAAGAGACTTATAATATTGTTGCAGCTCATGGCTATTTCGGTCGTTTAATCTTTCAATATGCTAGCTTCAATAACTCACGTGCACTACATTTCTTTTTAGGCATGTGGCCTGTAGTAGGTATATGGTTCACTGCAATGTCTGTAAGCACTATGGCTTTCAATTTAAATGGTTTTAATTTCAATCAATCAGTTGTTGATAGTCAAGGTCGAGTAATTAACACTTGGGCAGATATTTTAAATAGAGCTAATTTAGGCATGGAAGTAATGCATGAACGTAATGCTCATAATTTTCCTTTAGATTTGGCTTCTAGCGAATCTTTACCTGTAGCTTTAGTAGCACCAGTTATCAATAGCTAATCTGTATAGCTATTGATCAAATTCAGTAATCTAATAAAATGAAATATAATTAAGCCATATCATATTCAAGTTAAATATATATGGCTTATAGTTTCATCTTTCTCCTATTAGATTAGAATAGAATAACAAAGGTACTATAAAGTTTGCTCTAGGTTTAAAAAAATTGACCGTATTTGCTTTATCAAAGTATGTAAAATATTTACACTTAAAATTTTTATTAGGTTCAAATTGTTTTATTTCTAAGCGAATTTTTCTTCTAAATTTCTTATTAAAAAACAGAGTGTTTATATTCTTATTGATTAAATTACTTTTTGATTGCTGTGCACATATAAACGAATTAAACAATCTCGCTTTTAGAATGCCATTATTATATTTACAATTCTCAATTCTAAATAATTCATGCAAACTTTGTCCTCTACGTCGCCGAGTTAATTCAACTAAACCTAGCTCTGATAGCTGTATTATTTGAGGCTTGGCATTATCAAGTTTTAAAAGCTGACTGAAATATTCTAACAACTGAAGTTGATCTCTTTGTGATCGCATATCAATAAAATCTACTACAATTACACCATTAATGTTTCTTACTTTTAATTGATATGCTATTTCAAAAGCAGCATAAAGATTAGTTCTTAATATGGCTTCTTTAGAATTGTCTGACCTATTAAATGATCCTGAGTTAACATCAATTACTGTCAAAGCTTCATTGCTTTCAATAATAATATGTCCTCCAGATTGTAAAACAACCTTAGGCTTTAATGCATGCAAGATACCTTGCTTAATTTTAAATTTATCTAAAATGGATTCAGGACTGCCATAAAGCTGTAGCTTAGTTTGGGAGAGATAGGAGTTTTTACTGCATTTACTTAAATGATAGTACAATTGATTTAAGCCATATTCAGAATCAACAATAATTTTCTTGACATTTTTGTCAGAGAAATCTCTTACTACTTTTTTTATTAAATCTTCATCTTTGTAAATCAATCCAGGAGATTCCATGGCAGAAGCTATTTTTTGAATAAAAAACCATTGTTTTTTTAAATTACTTAAATCTTCTAATATTATATCTTCTTTCGCTCCTTGAGCAGATGATTTAACGAGTATCCCCATTGCTGCAGGTTTGATTAATAAAGCTAGAGAATATAAGTATGTTCTCTCATTTTCGTCATAAATTTTATGCGAAATGGAAATAGTATTACAAAAAGGCATTAGAATAATGTATTGACCAGACAAATTAATATTTGCTGTGAGCCTCGGTCCTTTGTTAATAGTTGGCTCTTTGACAACTTGAACCAAAATAAATTGATTTACGCTTAAAATTTCAGCAATATTACTTATGCTTCTTCGCTTCTTTAGAAGCTTAATATCGTTAATATGTATAAATCCGCTCTTGCCGTATTTTCCTAATCTTACAAAAGCGGCATTTATGCTAGAGAAAATTTTTTGGACCATGCCAATATAAATATCATTGACTTGATGTTTATTATTGACTACAATAATCTCCTGAATTTTATTGCTTTGAATAATTGCCGCTATATTATTAAAATGAGAAACTACTATTTTTTTTACCATTTTGAAAACATAGCTAAAAATATAAGTATAATAAAAAGAATAACTATGCAAGTTTAATACTGCATAAACCCTTGTCTTGCACGATATTATTTTCATTTATTATTCGCTTAAAGGATAAACACTCACCTGTCTATTTTTTTTGTTAATCTTTTCAAATACAACCATTCCATTAACTAAAGAGAAAATAGTGTCATCGCGTCCTATTTTAACGTTCTTTCCGGCCTTAAATTTACTTCCTCTTTGTCGTACAATTATATTACCAATTACCACAATTTCTCCGCCATATTTTTTGACTCCTAGTCTCTTAGAACTTGAATCTCTTCCGTTTTTCGTACTTCCACTGCCTTTTTTATGTGCCATAATGATTTATGCCTATAAATTGAATATAATTTTGTCAATTTGCTCGAATAATTTCTTGCACAAGAATTCTTGTAAGATGCTGCCTATGACCTTTTTTTACTCTCGTATTTTTCTTTGCTTTCATTTTAAAAACAGTTATTTTTTTGCCTTTTAGATGCTTTAGCACTTTTGCTTTAACTTTTAAAGGACTTAAGCAAGGATTTCCTAGCTCTATATTGCCATTACAATTTAGTAATAGTATACGATTAAATTTCACAATATCTCCTGGCTCTGCATTCATATAGTTTACATCATAAAACTGTCCTGGCTTCATGCAGATCTGTCTGCCGCTAGCTTCAATAATTACATATGTCATAAGCTTAAAAAGTAAAATTATATTATTAAATACTGAATTTATTCTTTGTTAATTACCGCAATAAGTAACAGTAGCTGCATTGATTAGTGATTTCATTCAGTTGTCTTACGTGGTACTTATTTGATATAAGCACAAATTTATTGCCTTCTTGCTTACCCTCAATAAATTTATTACCATTTAAAACTGTTCCATCTGGTAATATAAAATTAAAGCATTTTTTTAATTGTCCACATAAAGGACCTGGTCTTATTTTAAATTTTTTAGCCTTACATGAATCTAGCTTAATTTGTTTTTCATCATTTATTAAAGCAAAATCATATGCTTGATTTCTGATAAAATTTATAAAAGCATACATAGTTAACGACTCAATGCTAATCATTGCGCCTGTTGTTAATGTAAAAATATATAAATCATACTTAAACTTAGTTTTTGAATATTGCTTAATTAAACTTAAATACCTTTCAATGCCTTCAGGACCATAGATTCGTATACTCTTTCTTCTTTTAATCAAGCTCAGGCTTGACAATAAACCTATCAACCCTGAAACATTATTAACTTTGAGTTCAGTAATGATAATTTTAGAAATTTGGCTGATTTTAATTTTTTCTTGTATGCAATAATTTTGACATCCCTCTCCGCAATTAAATAGCCAAATTTCTTTTGAATGAATAAGTCTTAAGGAAAAGAAAGAGTATCTGCTTTTGCCATACATATTTTTATTATACAAGCAATCAATTTTCATTTTATACTTTATCACTTAAAATCATTTTGCAATTAAATAGCATGCAACTCAATTCTATTTATTGTTATTTTCGGATTGTATATATACAAAACTTTGCGATTTTCCATATAATACAGATTTAGCTAGAGATAATGATGCTAATGAAGCAAAATAAGCCTTTCTTTTCCAATTTGCTTTTCTGGATTTTGATTTTGATGTACGTCTTTTGGGAACAGCCATAATGTATTGTATTCTATTTTATACTTCCAAATTCTATGATTATAGTATTAATTATAAAATTATTTTTCATATATTAAAAGCGTTTTTAAGTTTTTGGCAAATAGGGAAAATAAAGAGTCGATATTCCCTATTGCAAAGATGAGATTATATTAACTCAGCTAATGTAAGTCTTGTAAAATTTTTTACATGCTCCGAAGTTGCTGCAAAGCTAATCTGCCTATGTTATATATTGCCCATGAACCAGCTGCTAAAACAGGTGTTAAAACAATTAAAAGTCTGATATCCATTATTTATTCCTTATTCTTATTTCTCTTGACACTTACGTTATATTATATCTCAATAAGCTTAATAAGATACATTCGTTGCTTGTATCATATTAGTGTATACAATAAATGCAGTATTATATAAAATTTAAGAATGTCCAAAGTAACAATCATATTTGAGTTTAATCTTATTTGAATTTAAGTTTTTTATGCGAGATCTACCTTTTACCCTAGACCAATTAAGAATTTTAAAGGCTATCATAAAAGAAGGTAGCTTTAAACGAGCCGCCGATAGCTTGTATATATCACAACCAGCTGTTAGTTTACAAATTCAAAATCTAGAAAAACAATTGAATATACCTTTATTTGTAAGAAACAATAAGAAAGCAACATTGACTGAAGCAGGAAACTTACTGCTTAGATATGGCAGTAGAATTTTAGCTTTGTGCGAAGAAACATGTAGAGCTTTAGAGGACGTACAAAATTTACAAGGCGGCACATTGATTATAGGAGCTAGCCAGACTACCGGTACTTACCTAATGCCAAGACTTATAGGATTATTTCGTCAAAGATATCCACAAGTGAACGTGCAATTACAAGTGCATTCCACTCGACTAATTTCATGGAGTGTAGCAAATGGTCAAGTTGACTTAGCTGTTATAGGAGGTGAAGTTCCTAATGAATTAAAAGAAACGCTGCAAATTACTTCATATGCAGAAGACGAATTGGCACTTATTTTACCAACATCACATACTTTTTCTAAAGTTCCTGACATACAAAAAGAAGATCTATACAGGTTGCGCTTTATAGCATTAGATACACAATCAACCATACGTAAAGTAATTGATAAAGTGCTGAATCAACATGATATTGATAGTAGCAGATTTAAGATTGAAATGGAATTAAATTCCATAGAAGCTATTAAAAATGCAGTGCAATCTGGCTTAGGTGCTGCATTTGTGTCAGTTTCTGCAATTGCAAAAGAATTAGAGTTAGGAATACTACATTGGGCAAGAATTGAAAACGTTACAATTAAAAGAATGCTATCTATAATTATCAATCCTAATAGATATAAATCTAAAGCAGCTGAAACTTTTAGCAGAGAGATTTTAACTTTATTTGTAACACCCGCTCAAGATAAATTATTTATAGATAATTAAATTTGGTTAGTTCACTGCTCAGCTTTAATCATTTGCTTTGACTGAAAATTACCTATCGCCACAAAGCCTATACGTAATTTTAGCCATTGAATAAATTGCTTATCAAATGAAACAATAGCAGCAGATGGGCTTTTTAATTGTTTTGCTATATATTCAAGATCAGGTGAATTAAGAAAAGCAGGATTTAAAATAAGCCAAAAATCAATGGCCTTATTGATACTCTTGTAATGATCAGTTCTTTCTCTTAAAATTTCTTCCAAGGGCTCTTGATTCATTAAAAAATTTTTACTGGCTATTGCAAAATAATAATTGTACATAAATTTATAATGTCCTGATTATATTTGATTAATTGACTTTAATTATATACTATAATTTCAATAAAATACTAAGCTTGTACTGCAATTTAATAAATTTTTATTGAAAAACAGAAAATTTGCAGCATTTCTGCTTGCTCACAGATTTTAAATTTTGCGGTTAATTTTATATATAATAAATAATTTATCATGGCGTTACGTTATTGGCCAGAAAAAAAAGGTATAGACTTAAATAATGAAGTGGCAAACTTGTTTTTGATAACAAAAAAGAAATTATCTTTCAATTTATTTAAACAAGTAGAAGACTATCTTTACATTGACATACTAGATAATTCAAGTAAAAAACAACTATTTGTCATTACGTTAAACCAATTAGAAGTATTAATTCTAGATATCATAGAATTAGATCTAAATGCAAATAATATAGAATTATTAAACTATAGAATTTTGCATGATCTAATTCGCACAGTATTTATCAATTTTTTGCAAGCAGCATGTAAGCATGAGAATTCCATGAATTTTTCAAATTCGCACAAAAGTCGGCTTTTTAGCTAGTTATATTTGAGCATAAGCTACTTTTGGGAAATCTGCTAATTTATTTATTATTTGGATCTAGTCAAATTGATAGTAGCATGTATCCTTTTAATAAAAAGCAAACACCCAAGAGACATGTATCAATGCTTTTAGAAAATTTTATTCTTCAAGCTAGCAACTTAGTTACAAATCTGATATTTGAAAACATGACTTCGTTAACTAGCTTAGTGAATTTCTTATCGAAATACAAGTTATGCAGCTCTTCATATTTATCAGCCAGATCAGCTGCTACACTATTAAATAATCTAATGTTGCAAAATTTAGTTTATTTATATATTAAACAGCCAAGAGATATATACAGTAGTAGATATAAGATTTTGTTAATTCATCAAACAGGACTGCAAATGAAATACATTTACACATGTCGCTCAGCTGATATCAGAAAATTATCGAGTGGCAAATGTATTTTTATTTCCTTTCTTGAAATACAAGATTTACTGATACCTAAATTAGAGAAAAATTTGTTAATTTTATGTAAAATTTTATTATACATATTTATTAATATCATAGGCAGCAGTATTATCTTTATAATTAGAATAATATTATCGAGCTTAAACAGTAAATTATAAGTAATATAAATATTGCAAAAATAATATTGATATTTCATAATACTTGATTCATAATTGTAGAATCTATAATTCATATGCAATATATCAAGCACTTTTAAATCATGAGCAAGCAAGACATAAGTCATAATGGTAATTTGTCTATTTTAAAAAAAATAGACAAATTAAGAAGATCCACATTCAATAAAAGACAGATGGAATTAGTCGAAGAAATAACAAATGAAGGCATATCTGGTCAAGAAGAGCTGCTAAATTTATTGATAAAGAGAATCGTGATTCAAAAATCAGAGGCCAGCTGTTTAGACGGCTTTGTGTTTCAGATTCTTAATAAAACAAATTTTAGTGCAATTAAAAAAAATGTTGATGATTATTTCAGCAACGGCATTATTAAGATAAACAACAAAGGCCTAAAGATCGATTATCAGCCTTTGCAGAACTTATTGATAAATCAAGAATTTAAGCAAGCAGATAAGTTAACACAGCTATACTTATGTAGATTAGCTGGCATTTATCAAAAAGAACAACGCAACTGGCTTTATTTTACAGATGTACAATTTTTGCCTGCTCAAGATTTACATGCTATAGATACACTCTGGAGAATATACTCGGCAGGCAAATTTGGCTTTTCTGTACAAAGAAGAATTTGGCTAGCAAATAATTGTAATTGGGAAAAATTGTGGAATAAAATAGGATGGAAGAAAAGTGGTGTATCATCTAGATACCCGAATGAATTTGTATGGAGCATGCATGCTCCTAACGGCCATTTACCTTTATTTAATCAGCTTAGAGGTGTTCAAGCACTAAAAGCTTTATTTAATCATGTCGCTTGGAGTAAAGCTAATATCTTGTAATGCTTGCTGATTTAAGCAATTTCAAAAATACTTCAAACAAATACTCTGAATCATGAGGTCCAGGACTAGCTTCTGGATGGTATTGTACTGAAAAAATAGGTTTACTTGGATGCTTCATGCCAGCCAAAGTTAAATCATTTAAATTTACATGAGTAATACTATTTTTTTTGATAGATTCAAGATTAACCGCAAATCCATGATTTTGACTAGTAATCTCGACATCTTGTCGAATGCCTGAGGGATGATTTAAGCCTCTGTGTCCAAACTTTAATTTAAATGTTGATCCTCCCAAAGCTAAACTCAAAATTTGATGCCCCATGCAAATTCCAAAAATTGGAATATTAGTAAATTCAATGAGTTCTTTAACCGTATTAATTCCGTAATGGATTGCTGCAGGATTACCGGGTCCATTAGATAAAAGTATTCCGCTAGGCTTGCATTCAATAATATTTTTTACTGTAGTCGATGCCGATAAAATCGTAATTTCAAATCCATAACGCCTAAGTCTTGACAGTATATTGTATTTTAAACCAAAATCAATCACAGCAATATGGATTGCAGGATTATCTCGATTCTTGAGTTTATAATTAATATGAGAATATATATTTGCACAATTATCTAAATCGTAACGTGAATCAGTATTTACTTGCTTCACCAGGTCTAATCTTTCTATAGATTGTCCGTCGATTATTATATTTCGCAAATACATTAAATCTAAGTTCTCGCTGGATATACATCCATTCATTGTTCCAAATTTACGTAGATGTTTAGTTAATGACCTAGTGTCTATTCCAAAAATATGAGGTACAGCATTGTTCAATATATAGTCTTTGAACGTACAGGAGCTTCTCCAATTGCTTGGATAATTGCATAAACTTTTACTAATTACGCCTTTAATGTGTATTTTACTGGACTCATAATCTTGTTCGTTTATCCCTGTATTGCCTATTTCCGGATAAGTAAAGGAAATCATTTGTCCCGCATAGCTAGGATCAGTCATTATTTCTTGATACCCCGTCATTCCTGTATTAAAAACAACTTCTCCTAAAGAGATACGGTAACTATTAAAAGACCAGCCCTTAAAAAAAGTACCGTCTTCTAGATATAAAATGGCAGGATAATATTGTGTTTTCATTATATAACTAGCTTATCATTTGTATTTAAGGATCAATCTCTAATGTATTAGCAGATAATTGCATGAGCAAGATTATCTGCTAATTTTATTACATAAACCAATATCGTAAAGCCTATATTTATTAGCTACCAGCCGTTCTCAGATTTATCTAGAACATAACTCGCAACATTTTCTATATCTTCATCGGCTAATCTGCCACCAAACGCAGGCATAGCATTTTTACCATTTTTCACTTGATTTGTAATTGCTGCTATACTATTCATTTGATTGTCAGTTAAAACGTTCTTCTTTAATGTTTTGTCTGGCATAATTGCATTATTTCCTCCTGCATGACAAGCAGAACAATTGGCTGAAAAAATTTGCTCACCTGCTTCTATGTCAGCTGCGAAAGTAGGTTCACCAAAATTTATCAAACTAATGTTACAAAAATGCCTATAAATGATAGCAATAATCTCATAACTTTTCACCTCTTATATTATGAATATATGACTTATAATACATTATATTGTATTTACAATCTTATAAGCCTTTTATTAAATAAAAACAAGCCGTTCACTAATTGTATAATTTATACAATACAATATATTGCCAACTGACAGCAGTTTCTTTTGATTAGTAATATATTTTACCTCCACCCCATTTTTCTGCAGCAATTTTTGGCTGCATTAAAATATGTCCAGCAATAGCAAAAAGATCTTCATCGGTCAAATTTCTCATTTTAGGAAATATCTCAGCACTTTTAATACTCGGATGCAATTCTGCGATTGAGGTGGCACCATCATAACTTGTAGGGTCTTTCATATAGTCAACAAGGCTTTTTATGTTATCTCTAGCAGGTATTGCAAAGCTTAAAGACTCAAGCTCTAATCCTATATTGGGATTGGTTTTTGTGATTCCACCATTATGACATTGTGCACATGAATTATTAAAAAGCCTCTTGCCCCTCTTAACTTGCTCAGCTGTAAGAATAATTGTTTTACCAGACTCTCCTAGAGGCACTGTTCTTGTAGCTTCATCTAATTCAATGGCATGAACTGAGCTTGAAAACATAATCCCAGCTAAAGATGCGCAAGCTAAAGATAACCAAATTTTTTGTTTTAGCATAATTAAATTTATATGTTTTGAATTCATAAAAAACTATTGATATATTAAATAGTATATATTATGACCTTTTTAGGTCTGACATGAATAAATGCTTTTATAATAATTTAAAACAATTTTATACTTTTTTACATAATTTTGCTATTTTTTAATTTCTATTGACGTTTTTTTGGCAAATTGTTTTTCTAAATAATGCAATAATATCATTAGTAATTTTCTATTTTGTAAAAATTTAAAATCTGACAAAGCTTGTCTTTCAACTCTATTCTTGAAATAATTAAATCTATAAACCCATGTTTAAATAAATACTCAGATGTCTGAAAATTGTCAGGTAAATCCTCTCTTATAGTCTGCTCAATAACTCTTCTTCCAGCAAAAGCAATTAAAGCATTAGGTTCTGCTATAATCAAGTCGCCTAACATAGCAAAGCTTGCTGTTACCCCTCCTGTGGTTGGGGAAGTTAAAACAGTAATATACAATAAACCGCTTATTTGATGTCTATGTAGAGCGGAAGATATTTTTGCCATTTGCATCAAGCTTAGCATGCCTTCTTGCATTCTTGCACCTCCTGAAGCACATAAAATAATCACAGGAAGTCTATCTTTTGTAGCTATTTCTATTAAGCGAGTTAATTTTTCTCCTACTACTGATCCCATACTACCACCCATGAAGCGAAAATCCATGATTCCTAGAGCAGTTTTAATTTTGCCTATGCTGCCTAAGCCTGTTTGTACAGCATCAAATAATCCAGTTTTAGCCTTCATGTCTCTAAGTCTTTGACCATAAAGTTTCCTATCAGAAAAACCTAGTGGATCTGTAGATTCCAGATTATTATTTAATGGAATCCAACTATTTTTATCTAAAATTTGATAAATTCTATCTTCACTTGATGCAGGAAAATGGTGTTGACATTTTGGACAAATCTTAAAGTTTTTATTGAGTGTTTTATAATACATTAAAAATCCACAATTATCACATTTAGCCCATAAACCGTCTGGCACTTGTAAATTTATTGCAGTTTTATACTTTTTTAGCGGCTTATTTCTCTTACTAGCTAACCATTCATACAGAGACATTTGCTTTTATATGTTAAATACTTAATTCAATTATGAATAAATGCGTTTATTGCGTAATAATTGTATAATTTTTGCTTTAGTACAATATGCAAGGAGACAGCAGAAGATTTTATGATAAATCTGCTCTCCTGAATATTTCTTAAATCAAACAGTTAATCTCTGACAGTTTTATCTTTTTGACTAACAAACAACAGGGCCAATGTAATAGGAACTACCACTATTAAAGCACCCAAGATTAAACTGTTTAAAAAACTAGATAATGATGCAGTCATTATTAATTTCCTTGTTTTTTATTTTTGCAAAAATTAGTAGTTAAATTAAATACGTAGCTAATTGCCATATCTACATTTTGTATTTACTATTCTTAACTATTCTTATATTTTAGTATATATATTAACATTATAAAGCTTTTATTGTTTTCTATTAACATTTCCATTGAATTACCACTGTTGCCCACGTTAAGCCTGCGCCAAATCCAGCCATCACAATAATATCGTTTTTATTAATTTTACTTTGCTGCAATGCTTCATCTAACGCTAAAGGAATAGATGCAGCAGAAGTGTTGCCATATTTTCTTAAATTTGCAATAATTTTATCAGAAGTTATACCGAGTTTTTCTGCGACAGCATTTAGTATCCTTTCATTGGCTTGATGTAAAAGCATCCAATTTACGTCCTGCACTGAAATTTTTAGAGAATCAAGGCAATCAAGTATACTGCTTGGAACTTTTGAAACAGCAAATTTATATACTTCTTTGCCGTTCATATGTATGTATTCAAATTCTCCTTTAGAAGTAGGCCATTTTGCATCTGCAAGTACATTATTCCTATAAGCAATAGATAATTGATCAGATTTTTGTCCATCTGTATTTAATTGAAAACCTAATATACCATTTTGTCGCTTAGAACACGATTGAATTATTGCTGCACCAGCACCATCTCCAAATAATATACAGGTACTACGATCCGACCAATTAGTCCACTTAGATAAAACATCTGCACCAACTACAAGTATATTATTATAGCTGCCATTTTGTATAAATTGAGATGCCGTAACAACTCCTAAAACAAAGCCTGAACATGCAGCTGTTAAATCAAATGCAGCAGCCTTATTGGCTCCTATTTGATGCTGTAGCTGACTTGCGCTGCCAAATAAATCGTTCGGGCTAGATGTTGCTAAGATGATTAAATCAATATCTTTTGGCTTCATAGAAATCTTTTTTAAGGCTCTAATTGATGCCAAAGCTGCAAGATCAACTACTGATTTATTGACACCTGTTAAAATTCTTCTCTCTTTAATTCCTGTGCGGGTTACAATCCATTCGTCTGATGTCTCCACTATTTCACTTATTTTATGGTTATTTATGCTTAAATTAGGAACAGCAGAGCCCACAGAAAGAATACGAGCTCCTCGCATAGTTGATAATTCCATACCATTTGTCAAGAGTCAATTAAACTAAAAAATTACTATTTCGTATTAAATATTTACTATGTCGTTTTTCTAATCGTATTAAAAGATATTATGTGTTATTTATTTAGAGAAATATGGAAATATGCAAATAATAAAACCCGGAAAATACCTTATATATAATTTTAGCTTATTGCTGCTACTTTCCAGTTCTGACATGTTTCAGCTATTATTAATGTAGTTTTCCGAGCATATAATAATTATATCATTACATTTTACGCTAATCAACTGTAGCAATTCATTTACTTATGACATACCTTGTATGATGAAATCAAAATATGGAGATACCAAGTCTGCATCTGATTTATCAATAAATAATAACGCTTCTGCCTTGAGGCACTGCATCGCATCTATCATACCTAATACAGGAACACCAAGTGAGTTATACATTTCACGTACTCCAATAATGCCTATTTTTTCTATTGATTCTTTATCACCTGCAAGTATACCATAAGTGATTAAACGCAAGTACCAACCGTAATCACGCAAACAAAGAGATCTTCTTCTTGCTCCTTCAGCATTACCTCCTGGAGCTATATATTCTGGATGAATTTGAAATATTGATTTGCTGGCCTGCTGTATAATTTCTTTCTCTTTATCTCTCAGCAATGAACTGATAGTTATACGTTTTTCTCCTGTTTTTAGATAATTTTCAATCGACTGTAACTCACCTATGCTAGGATATCTTAATTCTTTATCTGCGTTTACAATAATCTGACTAACTAGACTCATTTTTTGTGTTATTACTATACTAGAATTTTTATCATACATATTATCTTAATACAGCTAATGATAAAAAATTAAAAAAAACAAGCTTATGGTATATAATATTACTAAGCTTGCTATTAGTGTATCTTGAGCTATTCTATGCTCAAGCTATTTTAATTCTTAAGTTAATCGATTTAAATTTTTCTAGAAAGAAAAAAACAATACATCCGGAAAAAAGCGATTGATCTCAATTACAAATCCTGCCGTAAAAGTAATCCATATAGCAGCAACAACAGGAATTGTTGATAAATATTTTAGTAAATTTTTGTCCATAAGTCATATTTTTCCTTTTAGAATATTTTGGGGTTTGCTTAGCGTGGTGAAACAGTTATATCTTCACTAGAGACTAACAATTTTCCGCTTGTAAATTCTTGTAATGCAGCCAATGGCCAGGTAAATCCTGAAACTGAAAACTTCATTGCAAGCGGAACATCAATAATGATTTCTTTTTCAGTGGGCTTGTTCATTTTAGATACAGCTTGCAAATATCCTCGACCTACCCAGCCAATCCATCCTGTGATATATATAAATACCAGCCCTGGAAGCATAAATTCTCCTGCGTGATTCCATCTTCCATCAGCAATTAAATGAGGCAAGCCATCTTGACCACATAAAATGCCAGAGTTACTATACTTATCAAATCTTGCTTTTGTTTTATTTATTTGCTCCGTCAAAGCCAAAGCTGGTGGAGTGCCAGCATCATACTTAGATAATCGCACTTCTAATTTTTTTACGCTGTTTTTCAGCCTCTTATTAAATGTTAAAGAATCCTTGCATGGAACTAAGCCAGAAATATCTGCCATAGACTTGTTTGGAACCATGTATATACATAAAATAAGCACAAATAGCGCATTAAATAATCTTTTCATGATATCTTTAGTTTCCTTGATGTAATAAATAATGAGCATAACAAAAAGTTACAAGCTAAATTAAATGACAAAATTTGTTATAATATAATAAGAATAATCTATAAAATAAAATTTGTGTTTTTATAGTAACATTTGTTGAAAATATAAAACAATAGAATAAAAATGCAGCTTGCAGCAACTCCAACGATTTACTCTGCTTAAATTTCTTATCTGTAATTATTATTCATTCGATTACTAAAATTAATACATGGCTTTTTGGAAAAATTTTTTTAAGAATACTCAAGCTGCTAATGGACCTAACAATTTAGCATCTATAACATCAATTAATAGTGTTTTACTTGTTGAGCATTTAGAAAACAAAGATCAACTTGCAAATATATATATTAGCTTAAATGATAAAATAGATCTTTACGATCTGGAAAAATTATGTGATGCTGTTGGCTGGGTTCGTCGTCCTATAAAAAAAGTTAAAGTAGCCATAGATCATAGCTTTTTAACAGCTTCTTTATTTTATGAAAAAAACCAACAACAGCAATTGATTGGATTTGCAAGAGTAACATCAGACTGCGCATTTAATGCTACCATATGGGATGTTGTTATACATCCAAATTTCCAAGGCCAAGGATTAGGCAAAGCCTTGATGGATCAAACTATTCGATACTTAAGGCATGCTGATATAAGCACAATTACTTTATTTGCAGACCCAAATGTAGTTACTTTTTATCGTAATTTAGGATTTGTTGCAGATCCTGACGGAGTCAAAGGAATGTTTTGGTATCCATTGTAGCTAATGATTATTCATATGGACAATTGAGATTGATTTTAGTATACTTAAAATAATAATAACGGGATATAGCGCAGTTTGGTAGCGCGCTGCTTTGGGAGCAGGATGTCGCAGGTTCAAGTCCTGCTATCCCGATAATTATCGTCTATCAATTCATTTAAAAAACTTCGCGCTTTTTTATTATTTTCGTTAATCTTTAAAGTTTTTTTACATAATTCAATTGCTTTATCTTTTTGTTGTTGTTGCCTATACACTTCGGCAAGACATAAAAGATGACTTGTATTTGATGGGTCTACTTGAATCAATTTGATATAATACTCTTGCGCTCGTTGATATAGTCTAAGTTCATAAAGCAAAAAGCTAGATAGTTATTAACCTCTGAAGTATAGCTAAAGGAGGAGTCTTGATAATCTTGAAGCTCTAATGACAATACGCATGAAAGCCACTGTTTTCTTGATATATAAGATTTTGCGGCAAGCAATATAGCATCATAATCATTTGTACCTTGATTACTAAAATTCTTATGTAAATTACGCAGATTCATGCAAATAAACAAAGATTTAATAATGTCAGAATAAATGAAACAGAATAAAAAAAGCAAAAAACAGACAATAAGGAATAAATATATATCGAAAGGCATGAATTAAATATAGTATAAGCTTGATGTATCTATATACAGAGCATACTATATAATTATATAATTTAAAAACTAAATGCCATCACTTCTTTAGTGAATTTAATCTATATTGAACAAAATAAATCATGAGCAAGCAAACTTTAAGAGGTACAAATTTAAAAAAAGTACGCAAATCAGGTTTTCGGACAAGAATGAAAACTGTTAGCGGCAGAAGAATTTTAAGCTCACGAAGAAATAAAAGAAGAAAAAATATTGCCATCTCATAAACTTCATTTCAAAAATACATGTCTTTAATTTTAATCAATGATTAATTACAATTAATAATATAGCACAATTATATCTTATTTAAATTTAAAGTCATGCATTTTGAGAGTGAGCTAAAGCTTTTATTGATGTCGCAACATTCATTGCTATACGTAGTTACGGATGAAGAAGAACGCCTAGAATATACATTAAGAAAAATTATAGAGCAAGAACTCAGTGGCTTCATGTATTACTGGGATTTTATTGAAGGCTATCATGATAATCCTAATAATGCAAAAAAAGCTACCGGGAATCCTTTAGGAGCGCTAGAATTTATTGATAATTCCACCTCTGGAACATCAAAATTTTTTATATTAAAAGATTTTCATGTTTTCATGAATGACATTTCAGTTATAAGAAAAATAAAAAATATTGCAAAAAAATTAAAAAATATCAATTGCAATATTATAATTTCGGCATCAGAAATTCAATTTCCTCCCTTGTTAAAAAATTCTATTACTGTAATAGAATTTCCCTTGCCTAATGTTCAAGAGATTCAAATAGAATTAGAACGTCTATCTAAAGTTCTTTCTATAAATTCGTCTGTATGCATAAGAGATTTAGCTGTTGCTTACAAAGGATTTACAATAGACAAAATTCGCAGATCTGTAGCTAAATTTATTTCTTCTCAGAAATCAATCGATAGTATCACAGACTGCATATTGGAAGAAAAAAAACAGTTAATACAGCAGACAGACATATTAGAGTTTTATCCTTGTAATAATAATTTAAGTGATATTGGCGGATTAATTAATTTAAAAAAATGGCTCGTTAAAAGATCGGACGCTTTTTCTCAGCAAGCTAGAACTTACGGCCTACCTTCTCCAAAAGGAGTGCTACTAGTTGGTATTCAAGGAACAGGAAAGTCGTTAAGTGCTAAAGCTATCTCAGAGCAGTGGAAAATACCGCTTCTAAAGTTAGATGTAGGTAAAATATTCGCAGGAATAATTGGAGAATCAGAAAAGCGTATGAGAAGAATGATTGCAATATCTGAACAATCAGCGCCATGTATTTTATGGATCGATGAAATTGATAAAGCATTTTCTCGTTTAAATCAAAGTACAGACAGCGGAACCACAAATAGGGTACTCAGCTCATTTTTAACTTGGCTCTCAGAAAAAGAAACGCAGGTCTTTATTGTCGCCACAGCTAATAATATTTCCTTACTTCCAGCTGAATTAGTTAGAAAAGGAAGATTTGATGAAATCTTTTTTTTAGATCTACCAAGAAAAGAAGAAAGAGCAAATATTTTTCGAATACATTTAATGAAATTAAGACCTTTGTCGTGGAAAAATTTTGACTTAACACACTTAAGTATTTTAACAGAGGGTTTTTCGGGAGCAGAAATTAAGCAATCTATTCTTGAAGCTATGCACGATGCCTTTTATGAAAAAAGAGAATTTAACACTCGCGATATTTCAAATGCAATTAAGGAATTCATTCCACTATCTTTCAGTGATAAATCTTCAATATCTGCATTACAGAATTGGGCTAAGTTAGGAAAAGTAAGACTAGCTTCTGATCGATCAATAAATAACTAAGCAGGCTGGCCTGATTTAACCAATAAAGTTTTGATATTGAGCTACTTTCCCAAAAGGCTCCCCTTTAAGTATCATTGCCGCTGTAGCGTTTAACAACCAAGTTCGGAATGGATTTGGAGTGGGTCCACTACGCTATAAATATCAAAACACAAAGCATGCTTGATTTGCTAATTATTGAAACCATTAGCAAGGTTTTTGAATACTGTATTAAGTTATCGATCTATTAGTACGTTTCAGCTGAATACATTGCTGCACTTACACTTAACGCCTATCCAACGGTTAGTCTTACCGTGATCTTATCCTATTAAAGGAGAGAGTACTCATCTTGAGGTAGGCTTCCCACTTAGATGCTTTCAGCGGTTATCCATTCCATATTTGGCTACCCAGCGTTTACTGTTGGCACAATAACTGGTACACCAGAGATATGTTTCTCCTGGTCCTCTCGTACTAAGGAGAAATCCTCTCAATACTCTAACGCCCGCACCGGATATGGACCGAACTGTCTCACGACGTTCTGAACCCAGCTCGCGTACCGCTTTCATGGGCGAACAGCCCAACCCTTGGGACGTGCTACCGCCCCAGGATGCGATGAGCCGACATCGAGGTGCCAAACCTCCCCGTCCGATGTGAACTCTTGGGGAGATCAGCCTGTTATCCCTAGAGTAACTTTTATCCGTTGAGCGACAGCCTTTCCACTCAGCACTGTCGGATCACTAAGGCCGACTTTCGTCTCTGCTCGACTTGTAGGTCTTGCAGTCAAGCTCTCTTATGCCTTTATACTCTTCGACTGATTTCCGACCAGCCTGAGAGAACCTTTGCACGCCTCCGTTACTTTTTAGGAGGCGACCGCCCCAGTCAAACTGCCCACCTGAGAATGTCCCTTGGCCGGTTGACGGCTATCAAGGTTAGAATTCTAGTTTAACTAGAGTGGTATCTCACTGATGGCTCCTATATATCCACAAATACATATTCTTAGCCTCCCACCTATGCTGCGCAAACTAAACCCAAATTCAATCCCAAGCTACAGTAAAGCTTCATAGGGTCTTTCTGTCCAGGTGCAGGTAGTCCGCATCTTCACAGACATTTCTATTTCGCCGAGTCTCTCTCCGAGACAGTGCCCAAATCGTTACGCCTTTCGTGCGGGTCGGAACTTACCCGACAAGGAATTTCGCTACCTTAGGACCGTTATAGTTACGGCCGCCGTTCACCGGGGCTTCGGTCGTCAGCTTCATTAAAAACTAACCGACTTCCTTAACCTTCCGGCACTGGGCAGGCGTCAGCCCCATACATTGTCTTACGACTTYGCGGAGACCTATGTTTTTGATAAACAGTCGCTTGGGCCTATTTATTGCAGCCCTACAAGGGCACCCCTTCTCCCGAAGTTACGGGGCTATTTTGCCGAGTTCCTTAGAGAGAGTTATCTCGCGCCCCTTAGTATACTCTACTTACCTACCTGTGTCGGTTTAAGGTACAGGTACTTATTGTTTAAGATAGATCGAGCTTTTCTAGAAAGTATGACATCAATCGCTTTAATACCTTAGTATTTTGTACTCACTTTTTAGCTCTAAGTGTTTTCTCCACTTTTCTTCACCTTGAAAGCTTAAACCAGTAACCAACATCTGGCCGATCTAGCCTTCTTTGTCCCTCGTTATCAACAATAAGCAGTACAGGAATATTAACCTGTTATCCATCGACTACGCTTTTCAGCCTCGCCTTAGGACCTGACTTACCCTTCGCGGACGAACCTTCCGAAGGAATCCTTAGGTTTTCGGGGCATTGGATTCTCACCAATGTTTTCGCTACTTAAGCCGACATTCTCACTTCTGCTTTGTCCACATCCACTTACGTTAATGCTTCAATCTACAACAGAACGCTCCCCTACCGATGTAAACATCCCACAGCTTCGGCAAATTACTTAGTCCCGTTCATTTTCGGCGCAGGATCACTAGACCAGTGGGCTATTACGCACTCTTTAAAGGATTGCTGCTTCTAAGCAAACCTCCTGGTTGTATATGCATTCCTACTTCCTTTGCCACTTAGCAATTATTTAGGGGCCTTAGCTGGTGGTCTGGGCTGTTTCCCTTTTGACAATGAAGCTTATCCCCCATTGTCTCACTGGTTGACTACACACTTAGTATTCAGAGTTTGCCTCGATTTGGTACTGCTTTCACAGCCCGCACCGAAACAGTGCTTTACCCCTAAGATTAAGAATCAACCGCTGCGCCAAAACGCATTTCGGGGAGAACCAGCTAGCTCCGGATTCGATTGGCATTTCACCTCTAGCCACAGCTCATCCGCTGATTTTTCAACATCAGTCGGTTCGGACCTCCACTTAGTGTTACCCAAGCTTCACCCTGGCCATGGCTAGATCATCCGGGTTCGGGTCTATAAATAGTGACAAGCGCTCTATTAAAGCTCGCTTTCACTATGGCTTCGATATTCTCTATCTTAACCTGCCACTACCTATAAGTCGCCGGCTCATTCTTCAACATGCACACAGTCAAACGTTCAGTCGTTCTCCTGCTGCTTGTAAGCTTATGGTTTCATGTTCTATTTCACTCCCCTCCCGGGGTTCTTTTCACCTTTCCCTCACGGTACTGGTTCACTATCGGTCATTTAGGAATATTTAGCCTTACGAGGTGGTCCTCGCAGATTCACACAGGATTTCACGTGCCCCATGCTACTTGGGATACAATCTAAGCAAAATTGAACTTTCAACTACAGGACTATCACCTTCTACGATATGGCATTCCAGCCATTTCATTTAATTCAATTTAGCTTGTCTTAATTGTCCCACAACCCCACTAGAACGCATTAAAGTGGTTTAGGCTGTTCCCATTTCGCTCGCCGCTACTAAGGGAATCGCTTTTTGCTTTATTTTCCTTTGGCTACTAAGATGTTTCAATTCGCCAAGTTAGCTCTTATCTACCTATGTATTCAGTAGACAGTATAAAGAGTTTCCTCATTCGGGAACTTTCGGGTCATTGCTTACTTCCAGCTCACCGAAACATTTCGTTGGTAGTCACGCCCTTCATCGCTTCTAAATGCCAAGGTATCCACCATAAGCTCTTAAATTTACTTAATACTCGTATGTTAAATATAAAAACATATTTTACATTTAACAATAATTTATGCATGCTATCTAATTTTAAGTGACCAAACTTTTTGTGGAGATAAGCGGACTCGAACCGCTGACATCTGCCTTGCAAAGGCAGCGCTCTACCAACTGAGCTATATCCCCTTTTACTTCATCTGATTTTTTAGTGTAATTTTATTAAATTACAAAATACAACTGAGTTAAAACATAAAGTTAGAGTGACCACTTATGATTTAGGCTATCATGGATTCGAACCAAGGCCCTCACCCTTATCAGGGGTGCGCTCTAACCAACTGAGCTAATAGCCCCTAATCCAAAATTGATAACGATCTTGAATCTTTACAAATACAGGATCCTTAATAAGGAGGTGATCCAGCCGCACCTTCCAGTACGGCTACCTTGTTACGACTTCACCCCAGTCACTAGCCCTGCCTTAGGTGCCCTCCTCCTATTAGGTTAAAGTAACAACTTTGGGCATGGCCAGCTTCCATGGTGTGACGGGCGGTGTGTACAAGGCCCGGGAACGGATTCACCGCCGTATAGCTGACCGGCGATTACTAGCGATTCCACCTTCATGCAGGCGAGTTTCAGCCTGCAATCCGAACTGAGGACGCGTTTATGAGATTAGCTTATCTTCGCAGATTTGCGACTCTTTGTCACGACCATTGTAGCACGTGTGTAGCCCAGAACATAAGGGGCATGCTGACTTGACGTCATCCTTACCTTCCTCCGGTTTATCACCGGCAGTCTCTTTAAAGTACCCAACTTAATGATGGCAACTAAAGACAAGGGTTGCGCTCGTTGCGGGACTTAACCCAACATCTCACGACACGAGCTGACGACAGCCATGCACCACCTGTGTTTATATTCCCGAGGCACTTCTTGCTTTCGCAAAAATTTATAACATGTCAAGCTCTGGTAAGGTTCTTCGTGTTGCATCGAATTAAACCACATGCTCCACCGCTTGTGCGGGCCCCCGTCAATTCCTTTGAGTTTCACCCTTGCGAGCATACTTCCCAGGCGGGATACTTAACGCGTTAGCTACGATACTGCATGGATCGATACATGCAACATCTAGTATCCATCGTTTACGGCTAGGACTACTGGGGTATCTAATCCCATTTGCTCCCCTAGCTTTCGTCTCTGAGTGTCAGTGATGGCCCAGTAGAGCGCTTTCGCTGCTGGTGTTCTTCCCAATATCTACGCATTTCACCGCTACACTGGGAATTCCCTCTACCCATACCATACTCTAGCTTAGCAGTTTCTACTACCTGTTTAGGGTTGAGCCCTAAGATTTAACAGCAGACTTGCTAAACCACCTACAGACGCTTTACGCCCAGTAATTCCGGATAACGCTTGCATCCCCCGTATTACCGCGGCTGCTGGCACGGAGTTAGCCGATGCTTATTCCTCAGGTACCGTCATAATTCTTCCCTGAGAAAAGAGGTTTACAACCCACAGGCATTCATCCCTCACGCGGTATTGCTCCGTCAGGCTTTCGCCCATTGCGGAAAATTCCCCACTGCTGCCTCCCGTAGAAGTCTGGACCGTGTCTCAGTTCCAGTGTGGCTGATCATCCTCTCAAACCAGCTACTGATCGTTGCCTTGGTAAGCTATTACCTTACCAACTAGCTAATCAGGCGTAAGCTCATCTTCGGGCAGACTAATCCTTTCACTATAAAGCATATGGGGTATTAGCAATCGTTTCCAATTGTTGTTCCCCTCCCAAAGGTAGATTCTCACGTATTACTCACCCGTCCGCTACTAAAGCATAAGCTTTCGTTCAACTTGCATGTGTTAAGCATACCGCCAGCGTTCATCCTGAGCCAGGATCAAACTCTCCGTATTATCCAGAATTATAAGTTAAACTTTATAAAATTCTATTTATACTTTATGCAACATATCGTATAATCACTGCGTAACTACTTTTAATGTATACACAACAAATAACTGAAAAAAGAATAACGCTTGTTAAATGACATTGTCAACCCCTTTGTTTATAAATTTTTTTATTAATTAAGAATAACAAATTCTAGAATTTGCAAAGAACAACTTCGTACAAAGATTGACTATTTGAATAAGTTATATAAAAACAATATATATAAAATTAATGAGTACAAAAATTATTGAACCTGAATTCTGAACTATTAAAAGCCTATTTTGTCAAGTATCTGTGGATCAAATATATAAAATATATATAATGTAATAAATTCATATTTAATTTTAAATATGGGAGCAACATCAATTGTATACGCAAAAAGAAAAAATACTTGTAGTTGATGACGAAACTAGCATAAGAAGAATACTGGAAACTAGGCTATCTATGATTGGATATGAAGTAGTAAGTGCAGCAGATGGAGAAGAAGCCTTGCTTGTATTTCGAAAAGAGTATCCAAATTTAGTAGTCTTAGATGTAATGATGCCTAAACTAGATGGATATGGAGTATGTCAAGAGCTAAGAAAAGAGTCTGATGTGCCAATTATAATGCTAACTGCACTAGGAGATGTTTCAGACCGAATTACTGGACTAGAGTTAGGTGCAGACGATTACGTAATTAAGCCATTTTCGCCAAAAGAACTAGAAGCCAGGATTAGATCTGTATTACGTAGAGCTGAAAAAATCAGCATAAATTCAGGAATTCCCACCTCAGGAATAATCAATATCAGCTTCTTGAAAATCGACACAAATAAAAGACAGGTTTACAAGAATAATCAACGAGTAAGATTGACAGGTATGGAGTTTAGCTTATTGGAATTGTTAATCAGTAAAGCTGGAGAAGCTTTTTCTAGGTCATCTATACTTCAAGAAGTATGGGGATATACGCCCGAAAGACATGTTGACACTAGAGTAGTAGATGTTCATATATCAAGATTAAGATCGAAGCTAGAAGATGATCCAAGTAATCCAGATTTAATCTTGACAGCAAGGGGAACAGGATATCTTTTTCAGAGAATTACAGAAAGCATGAAATAATAAATTAATGCCAGAAAAATACTTTCAAAAATCGCATATAAATTATAAATAAAGACAAACGTAAATCAGTAAAATAAGTCTAAATATTGAAGCTAAATAGCCGTATATAAGAAACGAAAATATATAAAAGGTTAACAACACGAAATATATATTTCGTAATTTAAATTAATTAACCATAAAACAAATCAAAATATCAACAGTAAGTCAAATATTAAAAAAGGATATCGAACTTAGAGAGCTATTATTAATTAGTTTCATTAACTAAACAAATTTTAACGATAGTTTGATTTATAATAATAGTTAACCGTAAAGAAAAGTAAAGTAAAGAGCAAATAAACACAAAATAAAAGCTTATGAAATTATTGATTAAGACTATACTGATACTTAAATAATAGTATACTTAGTTCAATATCTACTTACTTAATTAGTTTGCTTTGGAGAATTTATGTATGACCATAGCAATTGGACAAGAAAAAAACCGTGGCTGGTTTGACTTAATTGATGACTGGGTAAAAAGAGACAGATTTGTATTCGTAGGGTGGTCTGGACTACTTCTATTTCCATGCTCTTACCTAGCGCTAGAGGATGGTTTAACTGGCACAACTTTTGTTACATCTTGGTACACACATGGACTAGCAAGCTCATATTTAGAAGGATGCAACTTTTTAACTGCAGCAGTTTCAACTCCTGCTAATAGCATGGGGCACTCACTGTTGCTGGTTTGGGGACCTGAAGCACAAGGTGACTTCACTAGATGGTGCCAAATTGGTGGACTATGGTCTTTTATTGCACTACATGGATCTTTTGGCTTAATTGGTTTTTGTTTAAGACAATTCGAAATTGCTAGGCTTGTTGGACTTAGACCATACAATGCTATTGCTTTTTCTGGTCCTATTGCAGTATTCGTATCCGTATTTTTGATGTATCCATTAGGGCAAGCTAGCTGGTTTTTTGCGCCAAGTTTTGGCGTGGCAGCAATATTTAGATTCTTATTATTTTTACAAGGCTTTCATAATTGGACACTAAATCCGTTTCATATGATGGGAGTTGCAGGAATTCTAGGCGGAGCTCTTCTTTGCGCTATTCATGGTGCAACAGTGCAAAATACTATATTTGAAGACGGAGACGCAGCAGATACATTTAGAGCATTCACTCCTACTCAATCAGAAGAAACATATTCTATGGTAACAGCAAACCGCTTTTGGTCACAAATATTTGGAGTAGCATTTTCAAATAAACGTTGGCTGCATTTCTTTATGCTATTTGTACCTGTAACAGGTATGTGGACTAGCGCATTTGGAATAGTTGGCCTAGCTTTAAATTTACGAGCATATGATTTTGTATCTCAAGAACTAAGAGCAGCTGAAGATCCTGAGTTTGAAACTTTTTATACTAAAAATATCTTATTAAACGAAGGTATACGTGCATGGATGGCTGCACAAGATCAGCCTCATGAAAATTTCATATTCCCTGAGGAGGTTTTACCACGTGGAAACGCCCTTTAATAGCAATACTAGTGTAGGCGGTAGAGATATAGAATCTACAGGTTTTGCCTGGTGGTCTGGCAATGCTAGATTGATAAATATATCAGGAAAATTACTAGGTGCTCATGTAGCACATGCAGGCATCATGGTTTTTTGGACAGGTGCAATGACTTTATTTGAAGTAGCGCATTTTGTTCCCGAAAAGCCACTGTATGAACAAGGCTTTATATTAATTCCTCATCTAGCCACCTTAGGATGGGGAGTTGGTCCTGCTGGCGAAATCAATAGTATATACCCTTATTTTGTAGTAGGTGTTATACATTTAATATCATCAGCAGTACTAGGTTTTGGAGGATTATACCATTCTTTAATTGGACCAGACACACTAGAGGAGTCCTTTCCATTTTTCGGATATGATTGGAGAGACAAAAATAAGATGACTACTATACTTGGTATTCATTTAATACTTTTAGGAATAGGTTCTTTTTTGATAGTAACTAAAGCACTGTTTTTTGGTGGTGTTTATGATACATGGGCACCAGGTGGAGGTGATGTAAGGTTAATAAATAATCCAACACTAAATCCATCAGTAATTTTTGGATATGTTCTAAAATCACCCTTTGGAGGTGATGGATGGGTTGTAAGTGTTAACAACATGGAAGACATAATAGGTGGCCATGTGTGGGTTGGAGTGATTTGCGTTGCAGGAGGAATTTGGCATATACTGACAAAACCATTCGCATGGGCAAGAAGAGCGTTTGTTTGGTCTGGAGAAGCATATTTATCATATAGCTTAGGTGCTTTATCTATTATGGGACTAACAGCATCAAATTTCGTATGGTACAATAACACAGCTTATCCTAGCGAATTTTATGGACCTACTGGACCAGAAGCATCTCAAGCACAAGCTTTTACTTTCTTAGTTAGAGACCAAAGATTAGGAGCCAATGTTGCTTCTGCTCAAGGCCCAACTGGACTTGGAAAATATTTAATGCGATCTCCTAGTGGCGAAATTATATTTGGAGGAGAAACCATGAGATTTTGGGATTTAAGAGCGCCGTGGGTTGAACCTTTGCGCGGTCCAAACGGTCTAGATTTGAATAAAGTTAAAAATGATATACAACCTTGGCAAGAAAGAAGAGCTGCTGAATACATGACTCACGCACCACTTGGTTCACTAAATTCTGTAGGAGGGGTTGCAACAGAAATTAATTCAGTCAATTATGTATCGCCTCGTACTTGGTTAACAACTTCTCATTTCTTTTTAGGCTTCTTCCTATTTATTGGCCACTTATGGCATGCTGGAAGAGCTAGAGCTGCTGCTGCCGGCTTTGAAAAAGGAATTAACCGAGAAAATGAAGCTGTGTTATCTATGAGGCCATTAGATTAGATAGCAATATAAAAACTGTTCTTAAACTAAGAACAGTTTTTATATTGCTAATTTTAAGATCGTATTTAAGTACAGCTAGCTAGCTTAGTAATATTAAATTTAAAATACTTCAGTGACAAAGAATATGAAACAAGTAAGTCAAATTAATTTAAATACTATACTAGTTAAAAGTTATATTAATAAAAAGTAATTACAGTAATTTCATTTGCAAGCATAATTATTTCAAATTCAATAAATTCATATGTATATTATGAATAGCAAAAACAATATAACATTAACAAGTATTAATTAAGAACTTGTATATACAAAAAACATGCAATTAAATCTATATCTGATCTCTCATCCAATTATACAAAAATTAGCAAGTGACGTAAGTTACGATCATAAATATACAAGTCCAAATATAAATAATTATAAATACAAAAATCTAGGCTTATTAATGATATATGAAGTTGTCAGAAAATACATTAAGACAGAAAAAATTCATATTAAAGCAATTGATTGCATAGAAGAATTTTGTATTCTGAGTCAAGAAGTTTCATGCTTAATTCTTGCAGATATAAAAAAATCTTACTCTATTATTTCAGACATTACTTGGATATTTCCTGAAATACATATTCAACCTATTTACTTCAGTATTAATGAAAATATTTTGAATCAGTCAGACATAAAAAATAAAATTAAAAGCATTAATGGTAAAAAAATAATATTATTAATGCAATCGCATTTAGATGATTATTCTAGCATTGAGATTTTAGATTATTTAACAAAGTATGAAAAAATAAACATAGAATCGATTAGAATAGTTTGCATTACATGCGACAATCAAATAATAGGAAAAATAGGAAAAAAATATCCCAAGCTTACTATGTATGCAAGTAAAGTTACGGATAATTAACTTAACTCATAAATGAAATAATACCTTGAAATATACACAAAATCATGATGCATATAATCACAAATTCATTCAATTTAGTATTTACATCTATAGCTAATTTTTCTGAGATATACCTGATATTAATTCTTTTAAAACTATCTTTAGCATGGTTTCCGACTGTTAATTGGTACAATGAGCCTTTTTGCTCTTTAAACAGATTAACAGACCCATATCTAAGATTATTCAGAGGAACAATACCAATGATTTTCGGAATGGACATGTCTCCTATGCTAGGAATTATTTTCTTGCAATGCTTAACTGTTATATTTAACAACATAAGAATAGAATCTATTGCATAAATAAAATGAAAAGATTTATAATTTAAAGAAATACATAATTGACAAAAGCACAATATTTATTAATCAACATATAAAATTATCATAACATGCTCAAGATTAGACTAAAAAGACTTGGCAGAAAGAAGCAACCTAGCTATCGTGTAATCATTATAGACAGCCGAAAAAGACGAAATGGAAGAGCTATAGAAGAAGTTGGGTTTTATAATCCTTTAACTAAGCATATCAAATTGGATATAACAAAAATCAAACAAACAATTAAAGAAGGAGCACAGCCTACAGAAACAGTTAAAGCATTAATGAATAGATCATCAATATAGTTCTACTTAAAAAAGGAAAATCAGTTGACAAAATTCACTTTTAAAATTTTATGGCTAGAAAATAATATAGCGATAGCTATTGATCACGTAGTAGGAAAAAGCTTTAGTCCATTGACTTCTTATTTTTTTTGGCCACGAAATGACGCATGGGATCAACTAAAAAGCGATTTGGAATCAAAGCCATGGATATCAGAAAATGAAAAAATATCGTTGCTGAATCAAGCAACGGAAATTATTAATTTTTGGCAAGAAAAAGGAAAAAATAAATCTATCGTACAGGCACAAGAGAAATTTCCTGATTTCATATTTGCCGGAAGCAATTAGACAAAGTAAGCATGATTAGTTTTATGTATAAAACTAATCATTTACATGATAGAAAATAGTATATTAGTTGCTCTAGTTGCTCATTGAATTCTGATAATCAAAAGCATAGTATAACACAATACTTTAATAAAATGCATGAAAAAGCCAAAATAAAAAACAAGATAGACCTTTTATTGATAAGTATCGAGGCTTTAGACCAATATTTATGGAACAATATATTCTCCAGTAAATATAAAGACAAAATAAATGAAGGTACCATTATGTTCAAAATTCGATGCAATAATTTAAATATACACCCTAAATACAATCAGAAATGTGAATTTAGACATGCTACAAATTCAATGAGTCGTATTTACGAAGCTATTACAAATCAATCAATTCAAAATACAGCACAAATAATTCTAACAAGTTATATCAAAAATAAACCATGCAAATTAACTAGCCAATATATCAGAAGATTTGGCTATATATACAAAAAAACACAGAGCTTTTACATTGATTTAAGCTACAATACATATTCAAGCATTAAAGAAAAAGCGATAATTAACCTATATATATTCAACAAAATAAGCCAAGAAGAAGGATTTTATGGCTTAATTAAATACCTTGATCTAAATAAATAATGCATAAATAAACTAACTACTTGTCTTTTCAGCTACAATACATTCTGTAGTTAAAACCATAGATGCAATAGAAGAAGCATTCTGCAAAGCAGATCTTGTAACTTTAGATGGGTCAATTATACCGTATTCATACATATCTACCAAACTATCTTGATTAGCATTATAGCCTATAGAAAACCGACTTCGCTTCACTTTTTCAACAACTACAGGCCCATTAAAACCAGAATTTTCAGCTATTCTGATTAGTGGAGCAAGTAAAGCTTTTTCTACAATTAAGGCACCAACGAGCTCTTCACCTTTTAAATTGGAAACAGACCAATTGTGTAAATCAGCTGATAAATGGACCAAAGTAGCTCCTCCGCCTGGAACAATCCCTTCTTCTATAGCTGCCTTAGTTGCATTAATAGCATCTTCTAACCGTAACTTCTTGTCCTTCATTTCAGTTTCAGTAGCAGCACCTACTTTAATTACTGCTACACCTCCAGACATTTTAGCTAATCTTTCTTGTAATTTTTCTTTTTCATAACTATTAGTACTAATCTCAAATTGTCTTCTAATCTGAGCACATCTAGCACTAAGATCAGCGTGATTACTGTCAGTAATAATAGTTGTTGAGTCTTTATTTACGCATACTCTTTTAGCTATACCTAAATGATCTAAAGAAATACTACCTAAAGTTAAACCTACATCTTCAGTAATTACATGTCCAGATGTTAGCACTGCTATATCTTCTAATAAAGACTTGCGTCTGTCACCAAAACCAGGAGAGCGAACTGCAACTACATTAATTATACCCCGTAACTTATTAACAACTATTGTAGCCAATGCTTCTTTTTCTATATCTTCTGCGATAATCAGTAATGGTTTACGAGTTTTTGATACCTGCTCTAAAATAGGAAGAAGCTCTTGTTGAATAAGAGTTATTTTTTTATCTGTCAATAAAACATAAGCATCATTTTGAACCACCTCCATCTTAGAGGAGTCAGTAACGAAATAAGGAGAAATAAACCCCTTATCAAACTTCATACCTTCTTTTATTTCTAATTGTGTAACCGTGGATTGACCTTCTTCCAAAGAAATCACGCCTTCTTTGCCAACTTTTTCTATCGCACTAGAAATCAATTCACCAACTTCATTGTCATTGCCAGCTGAAATAGTAGCCACTTGTGTAATATCTCTAGTATTGCTAACAGGCCTAGAAAATTCAGCAATTTTAGCTACAATAAACTTTACAGCCTTATCAATGCCCTTTTTTAAAATAACAGGATTTGCTCCAGCAGCAACATTTTTTAAGCCCTGCTTGACAATAGCATGAGCTAGCACCGTGGCAGTAGTGGTACCATCTCCGGCAACATCATTAGTTTTTGATGCAGCTTGCCTAATTAAAGCAACTCCCGTATTTTCAATTAAATTTTTTAGCTCAATTTCTCGAGCAATGGTGACACCATCATTAACGATTTGAGGAGAGCCAAATTTTTTTTCTAAAACAACATTTCTTCCTTTAGGACCTAAAGTAACAGACACAGCTTCCGCTAAAATATCCATACCTTTCTCTAAAGCTTTACGAGCATTATCTTGATATAATATTTGCTTACTCATAATAGATATAATTTTGACATCCATTGAAAATATTGAAAAAACAGCAAGTGTAAACTTATTAAATGATAAACATATATTGATAAACGAAAATTTACAATTTTAAAAATACATGAGAATCTTACAGTCAAAACTAATAAAAAACAAGTTTTAAGGCGAAACGATGCTATACTGATTTTTATAGATAGGGCTTGTAGCTCAGTGGATTAGAGCACGTGGCTACGAACTACGGTGTCGGGGGTTCGAATCCCTCCTTGCCCGATACAACACATATTAACACAAGTTAGTATAGTCAAAATTTGACATTTATCATAGAATTACACTAAATTAAATATTTAATTTATACTAAAATATCATGCAACCATTAAGGGGAACTAAAGATATACTACCTTCAGATGTAACAGTTTGGCAGTACATATATCAAACAACCTTAGAAATATTATCTTTATGTAGCTATCAAGAAATTAGAACACCTATTATTGAATCAAACTCGTTATTTCAAAGAAGTATAGGTAATGCAACTGATATCGTTAATAAAGAAATGTATACTTTTATGGATCAAGGAGAAAGACGCATAGCATTAAGACCTGAAGGTACAGCAAGCATTGCAAGATCATTTATCAGCAACAAGCTATATCAAGACAGTAAAGTAAAAAGACTATGGTATTTCGGGCCAATGTTTAGATATGAAAGACCTCAAAATGGTCGACAAAGACAATTTCATCAGTTAGGCATAGAATGCATAGGCAGCATAGATCCTATTGCAGATACAGAAGTCATCAGGTTAGCAAATAAAATCCTGCATAAATTAGGCTGTTCAAGTTACAAAATTGAAATCAATTCAATCGGAAATACAGAAGAAAGATTTACTTATAAGCAAGCACTAATAGAATACTTGCTTAAATACGAAAAAGATCTAGATAAAGAATCACGAAAAAGGTTAGAAATTAATCCATTCAGAATTTTAGACAGTAAAAACAAAAAAACTCAAGAAATTCTCAACGATGCTCCTAGGCTCAATGACTATCTAAATACTGAATCACTAAATCATTTTGACGCCGTTTGCGAAAACTTAAACTATTTAAACATAGAATACTCTATAAACAATAAGCTCGTAAGGGGATTAGATTATTATAATTATACAGCATTTGAAATGAAGAGCAAAGAACTTGGTAGTCAAGACACTATTTGTGGAGGTGGTAGATACGATAAGCTAATAAAGCAATTAGGCGGCCCTGATACGCCTGCTGTGGGATGGGCTATAGGCATAGAAAGATTATTGCTAGTTATACAAAATACCGTAAAAACAAACAAAAAAATTAATCAAACATATATAGCAACACAAGGAAGCAATGCAAAACAAAGAGTATGGGACATAATTCATTTACTGGAAAAAGAAAAAATAAGCTTTGAACTTGACTTAAGCAATAGTAAGTTAATCAAGCAGATAAAGAAAGCATATAAGTCTGAAGCAAAAATATGCTTAATTTTAGGAGATAAAGAAACAGCAAACGAAAACATAACACTAAAATGGCTAAATGAAAATCATCAAGAGACTATTTCAATTGCAAATTTGATTCAAAAATTAAGAGACGTATTGTAAAGCTTGACAAAGACCATGCATTTACTGTTACAATAAATAAAGAAAGCATAGTTGGGGTGTAGCCAAGCGGTAAGGCAGCGGACTTTGACTCCGCCATTCGCAGGTTCGAATCCTTCCACCCCAGTTAATCAAATCTTTTAGTATACTATATGATGCAAGAATTAGAAAATTAATTAGCACTATCTATATTATAATAGTGACTATATTCTGCTCTTGATTTGCAGAAGAGCAAAGTAACATAATTTAACAAACAAGCAATATTTCTATAAGGAAACCTTTTATGGCTGTTATTCAATTCATTAAAGGTGTCAACGAAAGTGTGGTACCTAAAGTAAAATTAACCAGATCAAAAGACGGATGTACGGGTACAGCAACTTTTAGGTTTAATAACCCTGATATTTTACAATCTGTCATGAAAGAAAAAGGAGAGATAACTGGAATGTATTTAAAAGATGATGAAGGAGAGATTGTGACTAAGGATGTAAATGCAAAGTTTATTAACGGCAAGCCTCATGCCATAGAATCTTTATACGTAATTAAAAATCCAAGAGAATGGGACAGATTTATGCGTTTTATGGAAAAGTACGCTAAAGATAATCAGCTATCTTTTACTAAAGCAGCATAGTAATTATTGCTTATAAAAATAAAATGAAAACCGAATTAAGAATAATTATATAAAAAATTAAACGATTAAAGATAAGATAAATGAAATTTTCTTGGACATGGTTAAATGAAATAATTGACTTAAGCAATTTTAATTTAGAAGAAGTAACTGAAAAATTAACACTAGCAGGATTTGAAATCGATAGCATCAAGAATTTACCTGAAATTCAAGACAAAATAATTGATTTTAGCGTTACAGCCAATCGTCAAGACGTAAATTGCATCATTGGTCTTGCTAGAGAAATTAGCAGCATTATGAATATACCATTTAAACATAATGCTGGCAGAAATTATTACAGAAAAACACACAAAAACAATAATATAGAATCAGATTCCCTAGAGGATTTATTTATAGATAACCTTAAAAACACTAAAAATACAGCATCTCCAAAATGGCTTCAAAAATATTTAGCGGGGTGTAGTATCACGATCAGTAATATAATATTTGATGATATCAAAGAATATATAAAAATAAAATGGGGACAAGAAATTCAGATTTTTGATTCAAATAAAATTCAATTAAAGCATCTTAGAGCTAGCTTATTTTCAATTGGACAAAATCTGAGCTATATAACTGAAGTGAATAATTCAAAAATTGAACTGAAAAAAAATTCAGAAAGTATGGAGCACAAAAATAAAATTACTGAAAACAGCGTAATTAAGTCTAATAATGACATTCAATATGATAATAAAACATCAAGCATAACACTAGTAGGAAAAGTATACAGCGAAAAATATTTGAAACTACTCAAATCCAATATTAAACCAAAGCATACAATAAAAAATTTACAAATTTGCAACAGAAACGACTTGTATTATGCCTACTGCGAAGCTTTAGAGATTTTACGTACATCAACTAAAGGAGTTCATGGTAAATCTTATATTTACAGAAAAAAGAAAAGAGATGATGAAATTATTTATGTGAACAAAAAAAATATCAGACAGATATTGGGTCAAATAAAAAAAAGGCGCAGGAATTTTTTAGCTACTAATGAAATAATAAGAATACTAGAGCGATTAAATTTGAAGCCACAGTATAACAAAGCAACTCAAAAATTCCAAGTACATATTCCCGAGCATAGAATTGAAGATCTAAAAAGACCAATAGATGTAATTGAAGAAATTGCTAGAATTCATGGATTCAATAAATTCTTTGATAGCTTACCAAATACAATAAAGAAAGGAAGAATTTCTGAAATCAAAAATATATTAAAAAAGATACGTCAAATTTTAAGAGATATGGGATTAAATGAAACTATACACTATTCTTTAAATAAAGAAAAAAGGGCTGATAAAATTAGCATCTATAATCCTCTCATTAAAGATCAAGCGGTATTGCAAAACAATATATACTCGAGCTTGATTGATACCAAAAAGTATAATGTTGATCAAAAAAATTTCCAGACAGAAATTTTTGAAATAGGACGTATTTTTGTACACAACGATTTCAATCAATTAAAGCATCAAGAATACATTCATTTAGCAGGCCTAATCGGAAAAAAAGATTTTTCAAGATCATGCTGGTCCAAAAAATCAAATGAGCTAAGCTGGTTCGAAGCAAAAGGAATGATAGAAGATTTTTTTGAAAAGCTAACAGCCGACATAGCATGGAAGCCTTTCAATAAAAAAAATAATTCATGGTTCAAATGTGAATCACTGAAAATAATTAACGAAAAAAAATCCGCGCATATATACAATAAGGTGACCAAAGAAATCATTGGCATATTTGCAGAATTAAGCAGTTGTGATTATAATTTGGACTGCAAAACATATATTTTTGAAATAAATGTAAATCTATTAAGAAAAAGCTTAAAGAGCTTAACACATCTTGACTATATATTTAAAAAGTATTCGACTTATCCAAGTATAACTCGAGATATTTCTTTAACTCTAAGCTCAAAAGAATATATAGACGAAATTAAACAGAAGATTTTCAATCAAAATAGATTAATCAAATCAGTAAATATTTTCAATGAATATAAAAACAATAACAATTTGAACAACAGGAATGTTGGATTACGAATTATATATAGATCTGATACAAAAACATTGGAAGAAAGAGAGGTGGCAGAAATTAATCAAGAAATCAATGAATTACTGAAAGAATACATAAGATAAACCTGAAGCAAGTCATAAGCCGGATTCTGTTCTTATTTATGGATACATGAAGTATTCTCACGCATAAGGGTAGTTATTAATCTTGAGTTGTATAACTTCTAGCAGCATAGTAAAATAAACAAATAGATAAAATAGTAGCTTTGCACTTGCATGGGGTTTACCTAGCAAAAATCTTAACAATATTTCTGGTGCGCCTTTACCACACCTTTGCACCCTTGCCCAGTAAATTTCATTTATAATGAAATAATAGGCGGTTTATTTCTGTGGCACTATCCTCGTAGTTACTTACACTATATATTATATAGCAATACTTATCTAATAAGAGCCCGGACTTTCCTCAAGTTCGTAAAAAAACTTGCAACTACCTACGCTTGCTTAATTTTTAAGATAAGATGCAAAATAAAAAAAGTCAAATATTTAAACTCAAGATTAAGATTTATATTAATTAATACATGAGAGACAAGATCGGTTTTCACAATAAAGAATTTAAAAATGTACTGGACGAATATAATTACAACCTAAATACAGGCGATATAGTGGCTGGCACTATATTCAACAAAGAAGCCAATGGTTTCATGGTAGATATTGGAACAGGCATAGCTGGCTATCTCCCTGAGGAAGAAATAATACTAGAGCAAAATGAGAGCATAAGAAACGTCAAATTTCATTTAATAAATCAAACAAGAGAATTTTTCATACTAGCAAAAAATCAGAAATCGCAACAGCTTCTATTATCTGTAAAGAGATTAGATTATATCAGAGGATGGAAAAGAATCAAGCAGCTAGAAGAAGAAGATATCATCGTTGAAGCAGATGTTTACAAAGTAAACAAAGGCGGAATTTTAATTAAGCTAGAAGGACTAATAGGCTTCATACCTCAATCTCACTTAATTAGGGCAAATATTAACATGGCATATAAAAGCATAAAATGTCAACTACTATTAGCTAACGAGAAAAAAAATCAGCTAGTTTTAAGCCATAAAAGAGCATTGCTGTCTATTAAATCGCAGAAATTAAAAATCGGACAGATTGTATATGGAGAAATCGCAGAAATTAAAGATTATGGAATATTTATTGCAATAGATAAAATGCACGCATTATTACATATTTCTGAAATAGGAGATAAGCATATAAAAAATATATATAATGCGTTTCATATTGGACAAAAAATTAAAGTAAAAATCATACATATGGACATGAAGCAAGGAAGAATTTCTGTGTCAACAAGACAAATGATTAACCGCCACCAACAATTGTAATAATCTCTATTCGATCATGTTGATCGAGAAATATTTCATGAAAAGAATCACTATTTAATACTCGATAATTATATTCAACGGCTATTAAATTAATATTAAAATCCAAATAAATCAATAAGTCTTTTAAAGACATCGAATCAGAACAATTAAAAGCCTTACCATTAATAAAAACTATATTATAGCTCATTCTGTTTACCTTTAAAATTATTATCAACGTAACAAAAAAGTAGACGAAAGCAAAAAAACATACTATAATCATAATGATATAAGGCTTTATGGCGGGTGTGGCCAAGAGGTTAAGGCAATGGATTGTGGCTCCATTATTCGCGGGTTCGAATCCCGTCATTCGCCCTTTTTATTTATATGTACATCATGCAATAAAGCAAGTTGCGTTAATTCAGTTCGATTTCTAGTTTGAGTCTTACTCAATAAACGACTTACATACTTTTCCACATTTCTTATGCTCAAATTTAAGCGCTTAGCTATTTCTTTATTCATCAAGCCTTGAATTAATAACATCAATACAGACTTCTCTTTACTAGTTAATTTACTCAAATCTAGCTGACTATTACTGAAATCATTTAATACACAATCAAGCTGTGGCTTATAGGTAACTACTAATTTTTCAATATTTTTAAAGATATTATTTATAATCGACACAAGCTCATGAGGATTGAATGGCTTAGTTATGTAAGCATTGCAACCCAAGTTATATCCATAAATTCTATCGCTAGTCATGCCCTTAGCAGTAACAAAAATAATAGGAATAGAGGCAAAAGAAAAATTAGAACGTACAATTTCAAGAAAATTATAGCCATCTAAATTAGGCATTATTATATCTGCGAGTATCATATCAGGCTTATTGTTATTCATGCAAGTCAAAGCTGATTTAACATTGAAAGCTGTATCAACTAAAAAACCTTCAGCTTGTAAATAAGAAGATATAAAGTTAACGAGATTAATATCATCATCGACTATTAAAAGTTGTTTTTTCATAATTCATATTATATAGAAGTAATAGTAACTTATTAAAGCTATAGAAATCATACTAATACTTATTTTGTTTTTATTATGCAGTGGATATATTACTTTATGGCTCACAGGATTCCTTTCTATGTATATAAAATACCTAAAAATGATTGCTTTATATACACAGAAGATAATCAATTAAACAAAACAGCAATTGTTTTACACGGCAGTCTGCTAATGATAAAAATCTTTACCAATCAAGAGCAGTTATGCTTAGCTATATTAAGAGCAAACAGTATTATTGACATTAAAAAGAATAACGCAAAAATAAAGGTGCATTACTACTATAAAGTTATAGCATTAGATGAAGTATGGCTAATGACTTTTAAATCTAATGAAGCATTTATTAACTCGCCTATAATAATAAAATCTCTGACTGCATCATACAATATTACATTACTGCATTACGAAATGATGAATAATATCTTAACACATAAAGAGGCAAAAAATAGAATTTTGCAATTACTAGTATACTTAGCAGAACAATTTGGCTATACAAAAAATAATTACACAATTATAAAGTTTAGGATTACACAATCAAACATAGCTCTAATTATAGGAACCAACAAAATAACTGTAAATAAAATTCTGAAAATGCTGAAAAAAGATGCTTTAATTAAATATTCTAAAAATAAAATAATGCAAATTTATAGCCATGCAATTTTAAAGAAAATAATAAGCAAATAAACAGAAAAGGTTTGGCGTAAACAATTCATGATATGCAATAAAAAATATCAAAACAGGCTATACAGCATGAAAAACAAGGAAAAGCTTCAAATGATACAGAAAACATTTATAAGTCGACTAAAAAGCGAGAATGATAAAAGGCCAAATCATAGGCAACAGTCTTGCAATCACCTCCATTTTTAGAATATAATGAAAAACATGCTTAATATTTAAGCAAAAATTTTCAAGATTTATATGTTATAATTATATTTATTCTAAAAATTAAAGTAGTCTAAAAGTATAACAATTAAAAAGATAGCGCAACTCTTATGGGAAAAGTATATGACTGGTTTGAAGAACGCCTAGAAATTCAGTCTATAGCAGACGATATTACAAGCAAATATGTTCCTCCTCATGTAAACATCTTCTATTGTATTGGAGGAATCGTATTCACGTCCTTCTTAATTCAGGTTGCCAGTGGTTTTGCTATGACATTTTATTATAGACCTACGGTTACAGAAGCATTTGCATCTGTAGAATATATAATGACAGACGTTAATTTTGGATGGCTGATCAGATCAATACATAGATGGTCAGCAAGCATGATGGTACTAATGCTAATATTACATATTTTTAGAGTGTACTTAACAGGCGGATTTAAAAAGCCAAGAGAGTTAACTTGGGTAACAGGAGTTGTTCTAGGTGTGTTAACAGTTTCTTTTGGAGTAACTGGATACTCATTACCATGGGATCAAATAGGATATTGGGCAGTTAAAATTGTAACTGGGGTTCCTGAAGCAATTCCTGTAGTTGGTGGAAGCATAGTTGAACTCTTGAGAGGAGGAGTTAGTGTAGGTCAAGGAACATTAACTAGGTTTTATAGTCTACATACATTCGTACTGCCATTATTGACAGCTGTATTCATGCTAATGCATTTTCTAATGATACGTAAACAAGGAATATCAGGACCTCTTTAGTAATTTAAATTAAAAAACTAAAAATATATTAGAATTTAAAGGAAATAAACAATGTCAATTATCAAGAAACCAGATCTAACAGATCCTAAACTAAGAGCAAAATTAGCAAAAGGAATGGGGCATCATTATTACGGAGAACCAGCTTGGCCAAATGACTTACTGTATATGTTTCCAGTAGTTATTTTAGGAACAATAGCATGCGATGTTGGCTTATCTATCTTGGAGCCGTCTGTGATTGGAGAAATCGCAAATCCATTTGCAACTCCCTTAGAAATTTTACCCGAATGGTACTTTTTTCCTACCTTTAATTTATTGCGAGTTATTCCAAATAAATTAATAGGTGTTTTATCTATGGCTTCTGTACCTGCTGGATTAATTACAGTACCCTTTATAGAAAGCATCAATAAATTCCAAAATCCCTTTAGAAGACCTATAGCAACAACAGTATTTTTAATAGGCACCTTTATCAGTATTTGGCTTGGTATTGGTGCAACAATGCCTTTATCTAAAGCAATCACATTAGGATTATTTTAAATAAGAAGCGCTAATTTTCAATGTACGCTATCATGCGATATATGGCAAAGCATATATCGCATGATAGCGTAATTATTTAACTGTTACTTTAGCTCCCGCCTCTTCCAATTGTGCTTTGATAAGTTCAGCATCATCTTTAGACACAGACTCCTTAAGAGATTTAGGTGCTGATTCAACTAAATCTTTAGCCTCTTTCAATCCTAAGCCTGTTATAGAACGTACCACTTTTAGAATAGTAATTTTTTTAGCTGCCGGAAATTCTTCCAAAATTACATCAAACTCTGTTTGCTCTTGAGCATTATCAGATGTAGATAAATTGTCAGCTGCAGACATCATAACCACACCTGGGCCTTGAGATACAGAAGCATCTACTTCGAATGTTTCCTCAATTTGCTTAACAAGCTCTACAGCCTCTAGAAGAGTTAAAGATTTTAGATCTTCAATAATATAGTCAATTTTTGTAGTCATAATAAAAATAATAATAAATATCTAATAAGCTAAATAATAATCAAAGTAAATAGTCGATACATGAAATTATAGTACACTATCTCTCATAAGGCCAATATCAATAGATATTGAAGGCCCCATAGTACTTGACAAATAACAAGACTTCCAATACTTACCCTTAGAACCAGCAGGCTTGTTTTTATCTATAGATTCCTGTAAAGCTTTCAAATTACAGAACAAATCTTCAGCAGAAAAAGATAGCTTACCAAAAGGAATATGAAGAATGCCTGTACGATCTACCTTGTACTCTAATTTTCCCGCTTTGAATTCGCGAATAGTATTCGCGAATTCATTAGTGACAGTGCCAGCTTTCGGAGATGGCATAAGTCCACGAGGACCTAATACTTTGCCTAATTTGGCAATAGCTAACATCATATCTGGTGCCGCTATTAATTTATCAAAATCTAAACGGCCTTGCATAATTTCTTGCACTAAATCTTCAGAGCCAACTATGTCAGCCCCAGCAGACAATGCCTGTGAAACTTTATCTGATTTAGCTATAACAGCAACTCTAATACTTCTACCTGTACCTTTAGGCAAAACAACAGTGGATCTTAACTGTTGATCAGCATACTTAGGGTCTAAATTCAAAGCTATATGAGCTTCTGCTGTTTCGGTAAACTTAACACTTGATATTTTTTTTAACAAAGCTAATGCATGCAAAGGTGAATAAAGTCTATTGGACTCAATTTTTTCTAAAGCTTGCTGAAAACGACGTGAAGACTTGCGCATTTTATAAATACTCCTTATTCATCAATAACTTTTAAGCCCATGCTTTTAGCAGTACCAGCGATAATTCGCATAGCCTTTTCAATATCCTGAGTATTTAAATCCTGCAATTTTATCTCAGCTACTTCCCTTAATTGTTTACTAGATATAGAACCAATCTTATCTAAATTTGGCCTTGAAGATCCTTTTTGAAGACCAGCTGCTTTAGAAAGCAAAACTGAAGCAGGTGGAGTTTTTAATATAAAAGAAAAACTGCGATCTTCATAGATAGAAATCTCTACAGGTATCACCAAACCTGCTTTATCAGCAGTTCGAGCGTTATATTCTTTACAGAATGCAACTATATTTGCTCCGTATTGACCTAAAGCAGGTCCTACTGGAGGAGCAGGCGTAGCCTTACTAGCCATTAGGGCTAGCTTTACTAGCCCTATAATTTTTTTAGCCATATTAATAATAAATTTTAATACATATATATATTTTATATATCATAAATTCACTTAGAAGATAAAGGTATTAAAGAGAGTAATTAAGGAGAAAAACAAAAATGGTAAGAAATCATCTGTTATTAAAAATAAAAAGAGTAATATTAAAATGATATAAGCCAGAAATATCCAGTTATTCATTATTTCAAAATATTTAAATAAAAATTTTTAAAGTAATCATTGAAAACAAAATTATGCAGAAAAACCATTAGGAAATCTTGATTCAACTTTGCTTATGGTTTCATTCAACAAAGCATGAAATATAGCATGAATCATCTATTAAAATAATTTACATAAAATTATAGTCAATTGAAAACTTACATATAGTTACTGAAACTTGATAAGTAAAAACTTATCTTTAAAAAATCTTGAATTCATTAAAAAGGCTAATATAACTAATAAATTACAGATATAACACACGAAATATCTCAAATAATCAATGCAAGATACACAATTATAAACATCAAATCTAGTGAAATATAGACAGTTAATTCAAATGATTAAAATCGCAAAAAGAATTCTTATTAAATATATAATCTAAATAAGTATGCTCTTATTGAAATTATTTAACATAAAGCAATAACTTAATCCTATATCCTATTAGCCTTAATGATTATTTTTAATAAATTTTTTACACAAATTCAGTTTACTTTTGCGTAAATATTAATATAATTTCCATATTTATTAAATTTAAAACTTTAAGTTAATTATGTAAATCCATCATATTATGCAATAAAATTGCAGCAACTATGACAAATAAAAATAATCTTTAATTAATGAATCATATCTTTATTTTTATGATCATCAATATAGTCTTTGGCTTTATTTGCTTGTTATTAAATGTAAAGAAAAACAATGACTTGAAAATACTTTACATAAAAACGAAAGAGCCATCATAGATCCTATTGGCCACTGAAACAATAAAACGCAGAATATTTAGAGAGCAATATGTAAAAAATATACTTAGACAAGATAGGTGTTTTAAAAACTAAAGACAAAAAGAAATAAGCAAAATTTAAGCCAGTAAGACCTTAAACGTTTGCAAATAATCGAATACTTACATCAAGAAACCAAAATAAACCAAAGCTAAGATTCAGAGAATGCAAAAGCTGATTGCGTGCACTTTTTAAATAACTTAGCTTAAACAGAAATAAATAAAATATCACAGAAAATCAAAAGCAAGTAGTTTCTTGCAGGCAATACAAAAAGCTAATACCTAAATAAACGTAGGTACTTAGGTAATGAAGATAAATTTAAATAAAATAGCTTTAACAAAAGAAGAACTAAAAAATTCAACGGCAAGATAAAATATATTTTTGAATAATTATTAGCTATAAATTTTTCTAGTAATTGCAATAAAGCATGAATTGATATGTAAAAATAATATAAAATCGCAAAAAGCTAGCCCGCTTCAAGGACAATTATTCATAAAAAAGCTTAACATGAAGCACGTAGAGTAAATACTAGAGGTAAAAAATAAAAACACAACTATTAAAAGCAAGTAATATCAGTCTGAGCATTAATTGCTTTAATCTCTCTATCACGCCTTGAAGGACTTGAACCCTCGACATCAGGTTTTGGAAACCTACGTTCTACCAACTGAACTAAAAGCGTATCATCTAAAAAGATTTTACCTAAAGCAACATGTTTACACAATCAATAATCAAAAATAAAATTATCGCAAGCTTTATAGAATAATAACCATGCTCAATCCTTCTTTAAGAAATATAAATTTAGCTTCAGAGGAATACAAAAAATATGCACGGCATTTAATTTTAGAGCAAATAGGAGTTAATGGTCAGAAAAGACTTAAAGCATCTAAAATTCTTTTTATTGGAGCAGGAGGACTAGCTTCATCCGCAATCCTTTACTTAATAGCTGCAGGAATAGGTAGTATAGGTGTCATTGATGATGATAGAGTATCTAGCTCCAATTTAAACAGGCAAATTTTATACAGCCAAAAAGATATCAACAAGATGAAAGTTGATTCGGTAAAATCAAAAATTTACAACATACAGCCTAAGTGCAAGGTGAGCACGTACTCTTTCAAGCTCAATAAAAATAACTCAGAAAATATCATTAAACAATATGACATTATTATCGATACGTGCGACAACTTTAAGACCCGGTATATTATTAGCGATTCTTGCAAAAAACTGCATAAGCCTCATATTTATGGAGCTATTGATAAATTTCAAGGACAAATCAGTGTTTTTAATTATAAAGACGGACCTAAGTATTCAGAGCTATACCCTGAATCTTTAAAATTATCTCATACAAGCTGTAACACAGGAGGTGTACTAGGTTTTTTAACCGGAATCATAGGACTATTACAAGCTGCCGAAGCTGTTAAAATTATTTTAGGAATTAGAGAAATTTTAAGCGGAAAAATTCTTATATATAATTTAATAGAGTCATCTTTCAAGATTATTCACATCCATACACAAAAGATTAAAGAAAAAATGAACTGTCAGCAAATCCAAGAGAATGCTAAGATTATAAATATGAATCGCATAGATAGTATTCAAATGATTAGCATTACCAATAGAATAATAATCGATATTAGAGGCAAGACAGAATTTAAAAAATCAAGTATTAAAAAAGCAATCAATATATCGCTAAACAGAATAAAAAGTAAAAAAGCTATAGAATTTTTTACTAAGCATTGGAAAAATAAAATCTTAATCATATACTGCAGCAATGAATCAAGATCTGTAATTGCTTCACGAATACTAAGCAAAAGGAACATTAATCATTATGTATTGATGCATAGAATGAAAAAATAAAACAGCATTAGTAGACTTCTGGAGATCATACTAAAATACAAGAAAAGTTATGTATGAAACTTAATGCGAATTCAAGATCTCATGTATGTTTGAAATATATTACAATAAATATGGCAATCAATATAGATTAAATTACATAAAATAAAACTATGGGCAAAAATATTTCGGTTATCATAAAAAAAGATACAATAAATTTAGGTAGAAGAGGCAAAATAATTAAAGTTAAAAGAGGATATGCGTTCAATTATCTAATTCCGAATTATATAGTAGAAAAAACAACAAAAGGCTTGATAAAACATTATGGCATGATCTCAAACATAGCAGCAGAAAAAATAGAGAATGCCATGGCGAATTTAAAACAAATAAAAAATGAAATCGAAAGCATTCATAAAATAACCATAAAGAAAAAAGTTGGCAAAGATCAAATGATATTTGGCAGTATTAATGATAAAGAGATTATTGAAGAAATTAAAAAATATTCATCAGTAAATTTAGGCAAGCAACGTGTTGAAGTTCCTAGTATTAAAAAAATAGGTATTTACTCATTAAGCATACAACTATCAAGTACAATTAAAGCACAATTAAAACTGCAAATATTACCTAAAGATATATAAAATATCACGATTGATTCAATAATAAATAAAGTAAAAAATAAAAAAGATTCAATAATCAAAGGCAAAGCTATTCGTTTAAGCGACAAAATATAGTACATAAATTTATAGTGTTATTCTCCAGCTAATATAAGGAGAATAACGTTTTTTTATGAAATGTATAATCATATAAAATTATCTAAACATATTAAATATATACGAAACCCTACATGTATTTTCATCCATTGCCACCTCAAAACTGCTTAGAGGAAAACATATTGCTAGGTATGATATTAATCAATCCAACTCTATTTTCCAAAATCATACCATTAATCGACGCAAAAGCTTTCTTTTTGGAAGAAAATGCAGTTATTTACAAACACTTACTGAATCTATATAAAAAAAACAGATTATATACTACACAACTAATTTATTCACTAGAAAACAATGAAAATTTTAATTCAATTGGTGGCATAGAAAAAATACTAAGCTTAATGAAAAAAAGTCAATTTTTTACAGTATCTATCAACGGATACAGATATGCTGAAGAAATAATTAAAGATATGCATAATAATTACATCAAAAGATTAATGATGCAATATGCATCCAGTATTACAACACTTGCATATGTGAAAAATTTTCCGAGTCATAAATTATACAATCGAGCATCTAATTATTTAGACATTACATCAAGCGAAATACCTAAAAATAGTATCATTGATTTTAAAGAGCTAGTAGAACAGTTTTTATCAAAACTAAATTCAAAAACAAAAGACTTGAATAATGTGACAGGAAGACAGCAGGATATATTTAAAGAAAAAATATCGTCAGGGTTTTACGAAATAGATAAACTTACGAATGGAATAGTTAATGGAGATTTAATCGTAGTAGCTGGAAGACCATCAATGGGGAAAACATCTTTGGCAATAAATATAGTGAAAAATATCTGTGACAAAATGAATATAGGCATATCTATTTTCAGTCTAGAAATGTCAAAGACGCAAATACTAGCAAAACTTATATCAATTGCTTCCAAAATAAACACAAGAAAAATACTTTCAAAAACTTTAAGTGAGGATGATTTCAAGCGCATAAATCGAGTATGCAATAAGCTTAAACAATCTAATATTTATCTTAATGATGCCACAGAAATATCGATTGATTATATTGAATATACTTCGAAAATTTTACATAAAGAAACAAAATATGTTGACGTAATTGTCGTAGATTACCTTCAATTAATTCAAGTAGAAGAGTTTAATTATCCAACTAGGCAACAAGAATTAAGTTACATTACAAGAAAATTAAAACTTTTAGCTCAGAATTTATATGTTCCGTTAATTATTTTATCTCAACTTAATAGAAGTATTGAAAATCGATTGAACAAAGAACCCATTCTATCAGATCTCAGAGAAAGCGGATGTCTAAACAAAAAAAAATTATTCAATATAGATTGGATAAATCAATTAAGCATTGTAAACATTTTTGAAAACATAAAAAAAAGCTATCAAGCAGTAATTAAAAGAGTCAATATAAATCTATGCATAGAAGAAAAAGCTAATCAAATATTGAAAACATATATAGTCACACAATATATATATCAAACAGAACACTATGTCAGAAAAAACATAGAGGCTACATATCAACATAGAATACATAGTAATAGCAGATGGATAAAGCAATACAATATAATAGATAATGACTATATTTGCAAAAGGAATACATTCTGTAAGCATAAAGAAGTTAGTGAAAAGATTAGCATTAAAATCCTGAAATTCAATAAAAAAAGTACTGCGTATGACGTTGGATGCTATAAAAATTTATACTTTGTACATGAAAATATAATTTTACACAACTCAATAGAGCAAGATGCTGATATAGTCATGATATTGCATCAAAAAGAAACTACAGAAAACAAAGATAACAAGCAAAGCGAGGAAGAAAATTCAAGCAAAACAATCGATGTATCACTATGTAAAAATCGCAATGGGCCAACAGGAGTTTTTCAAATGTTGTTTTCATTAGAAAACACAGTTTTTTCGGCTATTAAATCATGCAAATAATCCTGTTTTTAAAAACAGGACTGAATTTATTAACAGTAAAAAGTTGCAATAGGCATAATTTTTTGCTATTCTTTAAAAGAGCCGGGATAGCTCAGTTGGTAGAGCAGTGGACTGAAAATCCTCGTGTCACCAGTTCAAATCTGGTTCCTGGCACATTATAAACAAAATATTATAAAAGTTAGAACTTAGCCTTTAAAGCTAACAAGTATATAAAATTTTTTCATTGGATTACAATTATAATAAAATTAAAATATTTAAAAATTAAAGTCAACGAAGGCTTGAACAAACTTAAAAACAATATAAGCATTTAAAAAAATACGAATAAGCATAATTGCATAAGAAAAATGTTGTTGAATTAATTTTACAGGGTTGTAAAATTAATTACACCTCAACGAAAAGAAAATTAAATAGCTAGAACATATTCGATCAAGTAAGGTAGATACATTTAATAAAATAAATAACTATTTTCAATCAATGAAAATTAATACCTTTGCATATTCAACAAAAGATAGAAAAAGCTATATATTTTGAAACAAATACATGAAAGCCTGCTTAATACAATCACGAATTCAAAATTCGTGGAATTACTCAAAAGATTAGATAAAAAAAGAAGAGTGGTGATAAAAATTTTTATAAGTAATTCGACTAAAAAATACATTCAGGAACAAAAAAGCTGAAATACATCAACTGCATCTTTGCTGATCTCTAATAAATTTTATAAAGCATGTATACAACAATTGCCTCTTGTTATTTTTGCAATTATTAAGTATACATGCGCATATTTAAGATTGTAAAACTTCTAATTTATCGCCCAGTAAAACAACTACATTGCCTTCATTTGTAACATCAACAACAGCACTATCTCCCGACTTAATCTTGCCAGAAAGAACCTCCTCGGCTAAACTATCTTCTAATAAACGCATAACTGCCCTGCGTAAAGGACGGGCGCCATAGCTTGGATTATAAGCTTCATCTACTAAACGATTTTTAAACCTTTCAGTAACATCTAAATCTATTTCCTGCTGCTTTATACGCTCAAAAACTTCTTTAAGCATAATATCAGCTATTTGCCTAACCTCATCTTTAGTCAGCTGTCTAAAAACAATAATTTCATCCAATCTATTTAAAAATTCAGGACGAAAATATTGCTTCAACTCTTCATTAACCAATGATCTAATACGATTATATTGAGACTCTGTTTGAGATTCACCTAATTCAAAACCTAAACTACCTCCGCCTTTCTCAATTACTTTAGATCCTATATTAGAAGTCATAATAAGTAAAGTATTTTTAAAATCTATAGTTCTACCTTTTGCATCAGTTAGCCTACCATCTTCAAGAATTTGAAGAAGTAAATTAAAAATATCAGGGTGAGCTTTCTCAATTTCATCAAACAATATTACCGTATAAGGCCTTTTTCTTACAGCTTCAGTTAAGTATCCACCTTCACTATAACCAACATATCCAGGTGGTGAACCAATTAGCTTAGAGACAGTATGCCTTTCCATATATTCTGACATATCCAATCTAACCATAGCTTCTTGAGCACCAAAAAAATAAGAAGCAAGAGCTTTTGTTAATTCAGTTTTACCAACTCCGGTTGGTCCTGAAAAAATAAAACTAGCTATAGGACGATTAGGATTTTTTAAGCCCACTCTTGCTCTTCTAATAGCACGTGAAACTGCCACTACTGCTTCATCTTGGCCAATAATTCTACTATGCAAAGTTTCTTCCATATGCATTAGCTTTTCCGATTCACTCTTTGTCAATTTTGTAACAGGTATACCTGTCCAAAAAGCAACAATTTCCGCAATATCCTCTTCTGTAACTACAGGATCTTCAATTTGCAAGTCTGGTTCACTTTTTTTACTTTGAGCAATAGCAGCAATTTGAGCTTTTATTTCCATTTCACGAGTTCGATACTGCTCTGCTTTTTCGTATTTTTGAGCCCTTATAGCCTCATCTTTAGTTTTTAATACAGTTCTTAACTCTTTATCTAATTCTCTAGCTGCAGGAGGCAACTGAGAGTTGAGAAGCCTAACTCTAGAACCCGCTTCATCTATTAAATCTATAGCTTTATCTGGTAAAAAACGATCAGATATATACTGATTAGCATATTTAGCTGCTGCAGCTAAAGCAGCATCTGACATTTTTAGCTGATGATGTTTCTCATAGCGATCTCTTAATCCAAACAAGATCTCAATTGTTTCTTCAACAGTAGGTTCACCTACTAAAACAGGCTGGAAACGCCTTTCAAGAGCAGCATCTTTTTCTATATGCTTACGATACTCTTCTAAAGTTGTAGCACCTATACACTGAAGCTCACCTCTAGCTAACGCAGGCTTTAGCAGATTAGCAGCATCAATTGCTCCTTCAGCTGCGCCCGCACCAATTAAAGTATGAACTTCATCTATCACAAGTATTACATTATTAGCAGACTTTATTTCATCCATGATACGCTTTAAGCGTTCTTCAAATTCACCTCGATATTTAGTACCAGCAACTAAAAGACCAACATCTAAAGTGACAACTAGCTTATCCTCTAAAATAGCAGGTATATCCCTATTAGCTATTCTTTGCGCTAGACCTTCAGCAATAGCAGTCTTACCAACTCCGGGCTCCCCTATTAAAACAGGATTATTTTTTGTTCTGCGGCCTAAAATTTGTATAACTCTTTCAATCTCTTTTTGTCTACCAACAACTGGATCAAGAACACCCTCTATTGCTAATTCAGTCAAATTAGAGCCAAATTCTTCAAGAGTTGGCGTTTTACTTCTAGCCTGCATATTACCATTATTAGCAGTAGTAGCTTCAGCGTTATCTCCTAGCATTTGAATAACTTCAGTTCTAATAGAAGACACATTCACGGCCAGATTTTCAAGCACCCTTGCAGCAACTCCTTCACCTTCTCTAACTAAACCCATCAATAAATGCTCTGTTCCTATATAGTTATGGCCCAATTGTCGAGCCTCTTCAAGGGACAACTCTAAAACTCTTTTAGCTCTAGGCGTAAAAGGTATTTCTACAGCAACAAAGCCAGAACCACGACCAATAATCTTTTCCACCTCTACTCTTGCATCTTTCAAATTGACATTCATAGACTTAAGAACTTGAGCAGCTATACCCGTACCTTCACCAATTAGACCTAAAAGAATTTGCTCAGTGCCAACAAAATTATGACCTAAACGCCTAGCTTCTTCTTGAGCTAACATAATTACTTTTATGGCTTTTTCTGTAAAACGTTCAAACATACAATAGAACCAGTTTTTTTTACTACCTTTGATACTAACTAATAATAACACAATACATGAAAGAACTTAAATAATTACAACAAAACATAAGGAATAAAAGTCCTCATAGACCATATAGATAAAAACAAAAGCAAATAAACAAGAAAAACAGTTGACAATAAACATGAATACTGACACTAAATAAACATAATAAGACCAGATAATCACGATTGACATTAAAGAGTTGATATAAACACAGTTGACTAGCGAATCAATAATTCAATAAAATAAGAGCAGTAACATAATATCTGACAATAACATAATTCTAATGAAATCAAATAAAAGCTCATTGATATCCAAAGTGGAAAACAAATTTATTAAAAAAAATTTACCAGACATACAAGTAGGAGATAGCGTAGAGATTGGAGTTTTAATTCAAGAAGGAAACAAGGAAAGAGTGCAGAATGCAGAAGGAGTAGTTATATCGAAAAATAATGCTCAATTAAACACAACAATAACCGTAAGAAAAGTTCTGCAAAACATTGGCGTAGAAAGAGTTTACCTTATTCACTCGCCTAAAATTGTAAAAATTAATATCAAAAGAAGATCCAAGGTCAAAAAAGCTAAATTGTATTATTTAAGACAAAGGTGTGGTAAAGCTACAAGATTAAAGCAGAGATTTACCTAAAATTTGTTTACATGCTATTATCAAGATTAGCAAATGGATGCATAGCTCAGTTGGTTAGAGTGCTACGTTGACATCGTAGAAGTCACTGGTTCGAATCCAGTTGTATCCAAGCATAAAAATATTGCTTTTTATTAAAAAATTTGCTAGCATATAATTTGAATAGCATGGGTCGGTGCCCGAGTGGTTAATGGGGGCGGACTGTAAATCCGCTGGCTTTGCCTACGTTGGTTCAAATCCAACCCGGCCTAATGAATATGATATAAACCAAAAAGCCCTTATAGCTCAGTGGTAGAGCATCTTCTTGGTAAGAAGAAGGTCGTGGGTTCAATTCTCATTAAGGGCTTAGTTTATTTATATTATTTAATAGAATAACTAGTATTTTTAAAGTTTTTGACAATTCCTATCATTTGAGAATTACTTTTTCCAGGTGCCACCATTGGATAACAATTTTCTTCCTGATTAACTTTACAATCAAGAAGACAAGGGCCATTGTGACTAAAAAATACATCTAAAACTCTATGCATATCAGCTCGAAGCTCTAAATCTAAACCAGGAATACCGAATGATCTAGCTAAATGAACAAAATCTGGAGAACCCTTCTCCATATTGGAATGAGAATATCTCTCTTCGTAAAAAGCTTGTTGCCATTGTCTAACCATTCCTTGCCACCCATTATTTATAATAATAATTTTAATAGGTAAATTGTATTGAGATATAGTCGCCAACTCTTGCAAGTTCATTTGAAAACTAGCATCTCCTGTAATACAAATAACCATATCGTCAGGATGAGCAATCTGAACTCCAATAGCAGCAGGAAGACCATAGCCCATAGTACCCAAACCTGAACTAGACATCCAATGACGAGGCATTGCATTTAAAAACTGCGCTGCCCACATCTGATGCTGCCCAACATCTGTAGTATAATAAGCTTTCGGTTGAGACTTAGACAAATTAACAAGAACCTCTTGTGGAGATAAAACACTTGTATTTTTTGGAACTAACAAGGAATACTGATTTTTCCATGCATGAATTCTCTCTTTCCAAGACCTAGTTTGATCTAACATAGAAAGATAAGGCTTATCAAGAGTAATCTGTTTTATTATTTCAGTTAAAACTGTCTTAATATCTCCAACAACAGCTATTTGAGGTACACGATTTTTTCCCAATTCTGCAGGATCAATATCAACATGAATAACCTGAGCATTACATGCAAACTCATCCAGTTTGCCGGTTACTCTATCATCGAACCTTGCACCTAAAGCAATTAAAAGATCACATTCACTCACAGCAAAATTAGCATAGGCTGTACCGTGCATTCCTAGCATACCTAATGATAAGTCACTATTTTCATCAACAATTCCTTTTCCCATTAAAGTAGTTGTAACAGGAATCTGAAATATAGATGATAATTGCTGTACAAGCTTATGAGCACCAGAAGTAATTGCACCGCCACCAACATAAAGTAGTGGCTGACTAGATTCTTTTATAAGCTGAATAATTTTAAATATATGCTTACTTTTGGGTGGTAAAATAGGACGACATCCTGTTAAATTCACTTGGCCAAGCCCAGTAGGATTATATAAAAACTTCTCTAGTCCAACATCTTTAGGAATATCAATTAATACAGGACCTGGTCTACCATGAGTCGCAATATAAAAAGCTTCTGCAACTATCCTAGACATATTGCGAGGATCCCTCACTACATAAGAATGCTTAACAATAGGAAGAGTTATACCAAAAATATCTACTTCTTGAAATGCATCAGTACCAATAAAAGGACGAGCAACTTGTCCTGTTACTAAAACAATTGGTACTGAATCCATTTGAGCAGTAGCAATACCAGAAACTAGATTAGTAGCACCTGGTCCAGAAGTAGCAAAACAGACTCCTACTTTACCATTAGAACGGGCATAACCGTCAGCTGCATGAGCAGCCCCTTGTTCATGACGACATAAAATATGTTTAACAAGCCTGTTTTTCTCCCATTTATATAGTTCATCGTATATTGGTAAAATCGCACCACCTGGATAACCAAAAATACATGAAACTCCGTGATTGATTAGACTGTCCATTAATGCAAAAGCACCACTTACTTCTGTATTTTTAAAATTTATAGACATACTTTTGATTTGAAAACTTTGATTTGAATATATAGGAATTAACTAGATGATATTTGCTTCTCTATTTTTTCATATTTTAATTACTTATATATAATATTATATATGTATAATTTTTTCTTTCTTTTTCCTTCTACTCTAAGCCTGTCATTAGTTTTATTATTTTGTACAAACATACTGAAATGAGTGCTACAATTGTACTAAAGATTATTTTACTCTTTTTATTATTTAATAGCCTAAAAATTCTATAAAAAGTCGTCAAGAAAAATCCTAGTAATACTGATAAGAGAAAACGTGGAAATCTATTGATATTATTCCAAAAGCTGTTCATTGTTTTTATTAGTTTTGATTCATTTTCTTGTTAAATTAATTCAATTTGCTTGTATCAACTTTTATATTATCTTGACATATATAGTTTTCAAATTTTTTCTTAATATGCTTATATTTTTAGCTTATTTCTGTTTTACTTTTATATTGCCTAAATAATCAACTTTGACTATCTATATTGACCTTTTTGTAATTTCATTTAGCTTTGTTTGAAAATTTTTATTATTAGATTAATAAATTATTCTTTGTTTCATTGCTTTCATTCGATATATTTTCATTAGCTTATTATTTCGCTTAATTAATTTTTTATAGTATTATAAGCTTATTGTAGTTTGAAAAATTCATGATGTTAAATAATTTGCAGCGTGTGCATGCTTTAAATCAATCTTTGTCTTTTATTCAGTCGCTTGCTAATTCTACCATTGTTATTAAATATGGTGGTGCAGCTATGATTTCAGATCATTTAAAACAGGCGGTTATAGATGATATTGTACTTCTTTCATGTATTGGTGCTCGACTTGTATTAGTTCATGGCGGTGGTCCGTTAATTAATACTTGGTTGCAGAAAATGAATATACAGCCTAGTTTTAAAGATGGCTTGCGAGTTACTGATTATGACACCATGCAAATAGTTGAAATGGTTCTTTCTGCTAAAATAAATAAAGAGCTTGTTTCTTTGATTGGACAAAGAAAGCCTTGCGCTGTTGGCTTATCTGGCAAGGATGCTGGTTTAATTAAAGCATCTAAGTTGAGCAATTCAGGTAATGATTATGCAGGTTCTGTTAAAACAGTTAACTTGAAGCTTGTAAATGATTTATTGAATAATGGCTATATTCCTGTAGTCAGCAGTGTTTCTTCGGATGAATCTGGTGAAACTTATAATATTAATGCTGATACAGTAGCAGGATCTATTGCAAAGTCTTTAGAGGCAGACCAACTAATTTTATTGACTGACACACCAGGTATTATGCTCGATATTAATGATTCTGATACGTCATTTTCTTTATTGAGCGTAGCAGAGGCCGATAATTTAAAGAGTGCGAATATTATATCTGGAGGTATGATTCCTAAAGTGAATTGTTGCATAGATGCTTTGAAAAATAACGTTAAATCTGCTCATATTATAGACGGTAAAGTTAAGCATTCTTTGCTTTTTCATTTATTAACTTCTGAAAGTGTGGGCTCAACATTGACTTTATGAAAGTATAAGTATTTGTTTGTTCAATTGATTGGTGATATAATTATTTTATATTTATTTTTGGCTCAGTAGCTCAGCTGGTTAGAGCAGGGGACTCATAAGCCCAAGGTCGCAGGTTCAAGTCCCGCCTGAGCCATTAAATTTATATTCGTTTCTTTTCTTAAAGGAGAGGTGGCTGAGTGGTCGAAAGCGACAGATTGCTAATCTGTTGTATGTTTTTCATACCGAGGGTTCGAATCCCTTCTTCTCCTTTTTTAATTTGAGTCATTATTTCTTTTTTAAGAGTTTGACAAAAATATATACAATGTGAGACTATTTATGTAGTATTTGGGACTGTAGTTCAATTGGTTAGAGCACCGCCCTGTCACGGCGGAAGTTGCGGGTTCGAATCCCGTCAGTCCCGCTTGTAATTTATATAAAATACTTTTTTTGGTACATCTGTATATTGGTTTATTATACTTCTAAACTCGTCTCCACTAATTGTTTCTTTTTCAATTAATAAATCAACTAGTCTATCTATTACAACTCTATTATCTTTTATGATTTCAATTGTTTTTTTGTGACATTCTTTTACGATCAATTGTATTTGTTTATCTATTTTTATTGCTATTTCATCTGAGTATTCAGATGTATTGCCCATTCCTCTACCTAGAAAAGGATTTGATTCTTCATTTTCTAATGATAATGGCCCTATGCTGGACATGCCAAATCGTGTAACCATTTGTCTTGCCATAGATGTAACTTGCTGTAGATCATTGCTTGCTCCTGTGGTAACTTCAGCATCCCCAAAAACAATTTCTTCAGCTACTCTTCCTCCTAAGGCGCCCATGATTCTTGATATTATTTGTGATCTTGAAATAAGTGCTTGATCTTCTGATGGAGTAAACCAAGTTAGTCCTCTAGCCTGTCCTCTTGGTATTAGTGTAACCTTTTGCACAGGATCATGATCTTTTAGAAGTGTACCCACAATTGCGTGCCCAATTTCGTGATACGCTATTAATCGCTTACTTTTACTGTCTGTAAGTGGTGTACCTTCCATTCCAGCTATAATTCGATCAATTGACCCATCTATCTCATTTAAAGTAATGCTTTTTTTTCTTCTCCTAGCTGTTAAAATGGCTGCTTCGTTCATTAAATTTGCTATATCTGCACCTGAAAATCCTGGTGTTCTGCGAGCTATTGTAGGTAATGAAACACTGCTGTCAATTTTTTTATTTCTTGAATGAACATTTAAAATAGCTAATCTCCCTTTAAAATCAGGAACATCTACATTGACTTGCCTATCAAATCTACCAGGCCTTAATAATGCCGCATCTAATATATCGACTCTATTTGTTGCTGCAATTACTATGATGCCCGTATTCCCCTCAAATCCATCCATTTCTGTTAATAGCTGATTTAGCGTTTGCTCGCGCTCATCATTACCTCCTCCAACACCTGTGCCTCTTTGTCTTCCTACTGCATCTATTTCGTCAATAAAAACTATGCAAGGTGCATTTTCTTTTGCTTTTTTAAATAGATCTCTAACTCTAGATGCGCCAACCCCTACAAACATTTCTACAAATTCTGATCCTGAAATACTGAAAAACGGTACATTTGCTTCTCCAGCAATTGCTTTAGCTAATAAAGTTTTTCCTGTGCCTGGAGGTCCTACTAATAGTACTCCTTTCGGAATCTTTGCTCCTACTGCGGTAAAACGCTCTGGTTGCTTTAAAAAAGTTACAACTTCTTCGAATTCTTCTTTAGCTTCGTCAATTCCGGCAACATCATCAAATACGACTCCTGTTTTAGCTTCCATTTGAAATAATGCTTTAGATTTGCCAAAAGACATAGTTTGTCCGGGTCCTCCTGGTGCATTACTTGATCTTCGAAATAAGAATGCTAATCCTCCTATTAAAAATAAAGGAAAGAGTAGGTTGCCTATCAAGTTCCATAAAGCATTAGTATTTTTGCTTGGATGTGCATCTAGATCTACATTGCTCTTTTTAAGCTTACTTATTAGTTCTGGTGCGCCAGCAGGTAATTCAACTCTTATTTTTTGAGCTCTGTTTCCTAATTCTGGACCAACTGCTTCAACTATCGCTGTATGTCCGTTGTCGTATATGTCAACTCTTTTTATCCACCCCATGTCTAAATATTCTAGAAAACGACCATATGTCATTCTTGAATTGACAATATTGTTGTTTAATTCATTGTTGGTTGGGGCAATAAAGCCTTGCCAGATAAAAAATGCGGTAACTATGATAGGTAAAGACCATAGTAAGAAAATTTTCCAAGATAATTTCATTGTAATTAAGCCTTTGATTTCTTTAGGTTATACTTAGTTAAGTGCTTAAATAAATGTAACATTTTTAAGATTTTCTCGGCAACTATAAAGGCTGAACTTTTTGCAATTTTGTGGTTTACGTAAGTTAATTTTATCACGCTTTTTGTATTTAATGCATTAATTATATAAATAAAATTTATTATAAGCATTAAATATATTATGAAAAAAGGTTCGATTGTAAAAGTCTTGAGAAAAGAGTCGTATTGGTATCAATATACAGGATCTGTTGTTAAAATAGATAAAGATATTAAGTATCCTGTTTTAGTTAGATTTGTAAAAGAAACTTATAGTGGTGTTAATAGTAATAATTTTGCTGAGAATGAATTAACTGTAATTCAGGATTAATATAAATAAAAAGCATTATAAATAATGCTTTTATTAATTGTTGCTTAGCTTCCTAAAGTTGCCCAATCAACATCTACATTTTCCAATATTAACGATGAATTATATATTTGTAAAATAATCAATAAAAATAAAAAAAATAGTAACATAAATATGGCCATTATTGGAGTTGTTCCCCATCCAGGGGCTACTTTGCCGTATTCTGAGTTTAAGGGTCTTAGAATTTCGCCTAATCTAGTTCTTAATGCCATAATTTTGATCGCTTTTATTTTGTTGTATTTATAATAGTATTATAAAAATAAATTAACTTTATTTGTATTTGAATTATGGAAACTGCAACAGTTCTTAGTATTTTCATATCTAGCTTGTTGCTTGGCATCACTTTCTATTCTATATACACTTCTTTTGGTCCTGTTTCCAAAGAATTAAGGGATCCATTTGAAGAGCACGAAGAGTAGAAGATTTTGTCGAATAATATAATTGCTGGATTATTTTTCCTGCTCTTACACCATTTTTAAAAATACAAAAAGTGGTGTAAGAATCAAAATAGGCTATTCATTAGCTTATTTTGCAATTCTTGGAGGATCTCTGAAGAATACAGCGAAAAATATTACCATTAGTGTTCCAACCAATAAAAATACATATACAAGAGCTTCCATTGTTAATTCCTTAATTTTTGATTTATATCTTATGTATAATTCTATACTGCGCCTTGCTTTTTACTGCTTCTATCTCCTAATTTCTGAAAAGCACCGAATTCTACTTGTTCTGTTACTTCTGCTCCTATGCCTGCAAATACGTCTCTGAAAATTGTTCTTGATCCGTGCCACAAATGACCAAAGAAAAAGATTAATGCAAAGTTTGCGTGCCCAAATGTAAACCATCCTCTGGGGCTACTTCTGAATACGCCGTCAGACTCTAGTGTAGTTCTGTCGAATTCAAATACTTCTCCAAGTTGAGCTTTTCTCGCGTATTTTTTTACGCTTGGTGCATCAGTAAAAACTTTATCGTTTAGCTTTCCTCCAAAAAAGCTTACAGTAACTCCTACTTGTTCAATGCTGTATTTAGATTCAGCTCTTCTGAAAGGTATATCTGCTCTAATTATGCCATCTTTGTCAACTAAGATTACTGGAAATGTTTCGAAAAATGCAGGCATTCTTCTGACAGTTAATTCTCTACCTTCTTTATCTTGAAATATAGGATGCCCTAGCCATGCCTCGCTTATGCCATCTCCTTTATCCATTGGACCAGCTCTAAATAGACCCCCTTTAGCTGGGTTATTTCCGATATAATCATAAAATGCTAGCTTATCAGGTATTTTTGACCAAGCTTCTTCTGGCGTTGAGCCTTCATTTAAAAAGTTTTCTACTCTTTTTTCTATTTCTTGCTGAAAGTATCCGCTGTCCCACTGATATCTTGTTGGTCCAAATAGTTCTAATGGTGTTGTAGCCGATCCGTACCACATTGTTCCACATGTTACGAAAGCACTAAAGAAAACAGCTGAAATACTGCTTGATAAAACAGTTTCTATGTTGCCCATTCTTAATGCTCTGTATAGCCTTTGAGGAGGTCTTACGGTTAAATGAAATAGCCCTGCTAGTATGCCTACAGTACCAGCTGCGATGTGATGAGATGCTATGCCTCCTGGATTAAATGGATTAAATCCGTCTGGACCCCAAGATGGAGCTACTGGCTGAACTTTTCCAGTTATTCCGTAGGCATCTGATATCCATATTCCAGGTCCAAATAATCCTGTTGCATGGAATGCTCCAAATCCGAAGCATAATAAGCTTGATAGCAATAGATGAATGCCAAATATTTTTGGCAAATCTAACGCTGGCTCTCCTGTTCTAGGATCTCTGAATAGTTCCAGGTCCCAATATACCCAATGCCATATAGATGCTAAAAATAGCGTGCCTGATAATACTATATGTGTAATTGCCACACCTTCAAAGCTCCATAGACCAGGATTAGATATACTTTCTCCTGTTATACTCCATCCGCCCCATGAATCTGTAACCCCTAAGCGCGCCATAAATGGCATTACAAACATGCCTTGACGCCACATTGGATTTAATACTGGATCAGATGGATCAAAAACAGATAATTCATATAGCGCCATAGATCCTGCCCATCCAGAAACTAAAGCAGTATGCATTAAATGCACAGATATCAAGCGACCCGGGTCATTTAGAACAACTGTATGTACACGATACCAAGGTAGTGCCATTAACTATTTGCCTCCTTAAATAGAGATCTATAGTTTACCTTTCTTACTATTAGCATTAAGCTAAATACTTTACCATAGTATAAATTATTATAGCATTATTGATATGTATATAGTATTATTTATTCAAATTTACGTGAAATTATTAACTTTACTGATATAAAGCTGATTATGTTGACAAATATCAATATATATATGCTGTTATAATAATTTAGGTTTGACCATGCATTTTGTATTGTTATTATTTGTTCTGCGAAGTAAATTCTTCTTGTACTTTCTATTGCATACGTTAATGGATTAATCTTGGCAATGATTTGTAGCCAATATGGCATAAATGATAATGGAGCTAGTGCGGTACTTGAAAATAATGTAGGTAGGTTTACCACTAAAATAAAGGCTAATAATTCAATATGACCCGGTAATATAAAGGCCAAACAAATACTTACGCTTGCGATACTTAAGGTCGTTATTAGAATTATTGTATGGATCAATATTAAATTAGTAAAATTGATATTGTGGTGAAATATTATGAAACTACATATTATGATAAATGATGTTTGAATAACTGTTGTGCTTGTTATGAAAAATATTAACGAATTAAATAAAGAGTCGCGAGATTTCATTGGTGCAACCATTAGTCTGTTAAGAAATCCAAATTCTCTGTCAAACATAAGTGGTAAGCCGGCATTAATAGACCCTGTAAAAGCCGTGAATACTATGATTCCAGGACTTAAGAAATCTCCATATTTTATATTTGATGTTAACAAGTCAACCGGTGCATTTTGAAATAAAGCTCCGAATAGGATTAGCCATAACAGCGGTTGTATAATGCCGGAAACTAAAGATGCTGGTCTTCGATATAGCTGAATATATAAGCGTTTAGTTAAAGCGTAAATTGCATTCATGCTATGTTGCAAATGTTTACTGGAATCAATTCTTCTTCTTGGCTTTATTTTTTTAAATTGCATTTTTTGCCTAGATTTTTTAGAGGTACTTACAGTAACATTAATTTTGTAAATTTATTTGAAAAATTTTTAACTGTTATTTGCGCAATTTTGATCTATTTTTAATTATTTTAAAATTCTACAATAAATATTTTATGTTTTTATGATTTAATATGACTTAATTAGTATTTCTTATATTTATTTTTTATTAATCAAGGAGCTAAAAATGAAAGAATATGAAGTTACTTTACATTCTGAAGATGAAACTTTTACTATCTCTTGCCCTTCTGACGTATATATTTTAGATGCAGCAACTGAAGCCGGCTATGAATTGCCTTATTCATGTAGCGCGGGTGCTTGTTCAACTTGTGCAGGAAAGCTTATTGAAGGTGAAATAGATCAGTCGGATCAAAGTTTTTTAGATGATGATCAAATAGCTGCTAATTTTATTTTGACATGTGTAACATATCCAAAGAGTAATTGCGTAATAGAAACAAATAAAGAGGACGAACTGTATTAAAACATTTTAACTCTTCAGGTAAAAAATTGAGAGTATATAAGTGCACTATGTAATATAATTGCAATTTATATATTCTCAATTTTTTATGCAATCTACAGTTTAATTTCAATATCTACTCCTGCAGGAATATTTAATTTCATTAAGCAGTCTATTGTTTGAGAAGAAGGGTCATATATGTCTATTATTTTTGCATGTGATCTAATCTCGAAATGCTCTCTTGAGTCTTTATCTACATGAGGTGACCGCAGCACGCAATATATTCTTCTTTTTGTTGGCAATGGTACTGGACCAACTACCTTTACATCCGTTCTGCTAACTGTTTTCCTTATGTTATTGCATGATTCAGCCAATAGCTTACTGTTGTATGCTTTTAATTTAACTCTGATTTTATTTGTTTGAGTCATTTTTCTTTGTATTACTCTATTTACTCTAAAATTTTAGATACTACGCCTGCTCCTACAGTTCTTCCACCTTCTCTTATTGCAAATCTCATACCTTGCTCAATCGCTATGGGATTAATAAGTTGTGCACTCATTTTTATTCGATCTCCAGGCATGACCATTTCTGCTGCAGAACCATCATCAGCAGTAAATTTTGTAATTGTTCCTGTTACATCTGTTGTTCTTACGTAGAATTGAGGTCGGTAACCAGAGAAGAAAGGTGTATGTCTCCCACCTTCTTCCTTTGTTAAAATATAAACTTCAGCTTCAAATTGAGTATGAGGTGTAATAGTTCCAGGTTGCGCTAAGACCATACCTCTTTCTATGTCTTTTTTTTGTATTCCTCTTAATAAGATTCCTATATTGTCACCCGCCATTCCTTCGTCTAATGTTTTTTGAAACATCTCAAGACCAGTTATAGTTGTACTAGTTGTTTCTTTTAGGCCAACAATTTCTATTGTGTCTCCTACCTTAATAATTCCTCTTTCTATCCTGCCAGTTGCTACAGTGCCACGTCCAGTAATTGAAAACACATCTTCTACAGCCATTAAAAATGTTTTGTCTGTATCCCTAATTGGTGTCGGAATATAGTTATCTACCGCATCCATTAATTCATGAATTTTATCAACCCATTCATTTTCGCCTCTCTGAATATTGCTATCAGATGTTACGTTTTCTAGAGCTAATAGTGCTGATCCAGCTACAAATGGAATATTGTCTCCGGGAAAATCATATTGTCCTAACAGTTCTCTTACCTCTAATTCGACTAACTCCAGAAGTTCTTCATCGTCTACTTGGTCTTTCTTATTTAGGAAGACGACTATGTTGGGTACTCCAACTTGCTTTGCTAACAAAATATGCTCTCTTGTTTGTGGCATTGGTCCATCGGCTGCAGATACAACTAAAATTGCTCCATCCATTTGAGCTGCTCCAGTAATCATGTTTTTTACATAATCAGCATGTCCTGGACAATCTACGTGTGCATAATGTCTATTTTCTGTTTCATATTCAACGTGCGCTGTATTAATCGTTATTCCTCTAGCTTTTTCTTCTGGAGCAGCATCTATTTCATCGAATTTTTTTGCTTTTGTATTGCTAGAGGCTGCTAATGTTGCTGATATTGCGGCAGTTAATGTTGTTTTTCCGTGATCTACATGCCCAATTGTTCCAATGTTTACATGTGGTTTTTTACGTTCGAATTTTTCGCGTGCCATATATAATTATCCTTAGATCAAATTATGTTTTTATATTATTGAATAATCAGTATCTATAATGAGCAAAAGCCTTATTTGCTTCAGCCATACGATGAGTTTCTTCTCTTTTTCTAATGGAATTTCCTGATTCATTAGATGCATCTATTATTTCATTAGCTAATTTTATAGCCATATTTTTTCCAGATCTTTCATTGGCAAATCTAGTTATCCATCTCAAAGCTAAATTAGTTCCTCGGTAAGCTCTAACTTCTATTGGAACCTGATAGGTAGAGCCACCTACGCGCCTTGCTTTTACTTCCACTAAAGGTGTTGCATTTCTGATAGCTTTTTCTAGTGTTAGCAAAGGATTTTCAGATGTCTTATCTTGAATAACTTCTAGAGCTTCATAGATTATTTTTTGAGCTACGACTTTTTTACCATGCCTTAAAAGGCGTACTATTAGCATGCTAATGAGTTTGCTGTCATAAATAGGGTCAGGAATAATTACTCTTTTTTTTGCTGTGTTACGGCGAGACATTTTGAATTTGAATTTATATTATGGTCTAATAAAGTATTAAATGATGATGTTTTACTTTTTAAGCTTTTTAGTTCCGTATTTGGACCTACTATTGCTTCTGTTTTTAACTCCAGCTGAATCTAGTGTGCCTCTTACTATATGATATCTTACGCCTGGTAAATCTTTTACACGTCCACCCCTGATTAACACAACTGAATGCTCTTGAATATTATGGCCAATACCAGGAATGTATGCTGTAACTTCAAAGCCTGAAGTTAATCTAACTCTTGCAACTTTTCTCAAGGCTGAATTGGGTTTTTTTGGTGTTGTTGTGTAAACTCTAGTGCATACCCCTCTTCTTTGTGGACATGATTTAAGCGCTGGTGATTTGGTTTTTTGTTTTGTTCGACTTCTGGCTAGTCTTACTAGTTGTTGAATAGTTGGCATTAGTGATTTTTTATATTCATTGTTATTTTGAATATCTTCTACATTATAAATATTGTCCTATATGGTGTCAAACTTTTAATTTTCATCCTTTTCTTTTATATTGTATTTTCTCATGAATCTTTCTACTCTTCCTTCTGTATCTATAATTCTTTGTGAGCCTGTGAAAAAAGGATGGTTTCCTGACCATATATCTATGTGTAATTCTGGTTTTGTTGAGCCAATTGCCATTATCTCTTGGCCATCACAGTATACCTTGGATTCGTCATACCATTTAGGATGCGTATTTTTTTTTGGCATATCAATTTAATTACTTTTATTAATTTATCGTTTTGAGTATTGAGGAGCTTTTCTTGCTTTGCATAAGCCGTATTTTTTTCTCTCTTTAACTCTAGCGTCTCTCGTAAGAAAACCTTCTGATTTTAAAGTTATTCTATTGTTCGGATTAACCTCACATAATGCTCTTGCTAGTCCTAGCCTTATTGCGTCTGCTTGTCCAGCCAAGCCTCCGCCTTCTGCCTTAACATGAATATCGTATTCTTTTCCTAGGCCTAAAATCTTTAAAGGCGCACATGAAATACGTAAATAATTAGGGCTAAACTGAAGATAAGATTCTCCGGAAAATCCATTTATTATAAGCTTTCCTGATCCAGGTATTAATTTTACTCTTGCTATTGAAGTTTTACGTCTACCTGTGCCTGAATATATAGTTTTTGAGTTTTTTAATAGAGTTACCATTTGAGTTCTTGAATAGAGTTAATTTAAAGATACTGGGTATGGTTTTTGAGCTAAATGAGGATGCTGATTTTCTTTATATATTTTCAACTGCTTAAAAAGCTTATACCCCATTGGCCCTTTACCCAGCATTCCTTTTATTGATTTTTCCATAATTCTGCCAGGAATTCTTTTTTTTAGTTGCTCAAAGCATTCTATCTTCATGCCTCCTGGACGCCCGCTATGTCTTTTGTATAGTTTGTTGTATTTTTTATTTCCTGTCACGCATATATATTTAGCATTAATTATGATAACGTAGTTATTACTGCATAAATAAGGTGTATATTCAGTCTCATGCTTTCCTAGTAATATATTGGCAACGCATGTACTTAATCTTCCTAATGTTTGGTTTTTAGCGTCTATCAAGTACCACTTACTTAGCTTATTTTTGTTTTTTTGATTTGGTACATATGTTCTGTTCATAAGCAATAATTGTCTTTTGTTTGTTTAATTTATATCTAGCTCTCTTTCTTTAGATAGGCTTATACCTTAGCTTTTTTTGTAATGCTTCTATTACTTCTTCGGCTGATTTTTGTCCAAAATTTTTAATTTCTAATAATTCTTCTTGTGAGTAGTCTAATAAGTCAGAAATTGAATTAATTTGTGCTCTTTTTAAGCAATTATAAGCTCTAACAGATAACTGTAACTCTTCTATCAATATTTGATTAATTTGCTGCTCATTTTTTTTATCTTCATTTACAGTTGACTTAAGATTTATGTTAGTTAAAGGATAAAATAAATGTGTTAATACATTAGCTCCTTCACTAATTGCTTGTTGTGGAGAAATGCTTCCATTTGTCCATACTTCTACTGATAATTTTTCTTCAATTAATACGGAATTTATTATTTTTTCTTCAACTAAATAATTAAACTTTGTTACGGGCATAAAAACGGAGTCTATTTGTAAGAAATCAATAGATTTATTGTCTGCTCCTTTATCTGCTAGGCGATAACCTTGTCCTTTTTCAATTCTAAACTCCATTTCGAAAATAGTATTATTGCATACAGTGGCTATATACTGCTTGGGATCAATTATTTTTACTTCTGGCGGAATGTCTAGTAGCCCTGCTGTTACTATGGCCGGACCTTGTATTCGAATTCTTCCAATTTGAGGTTCTTTGCTGTAACTTTTAAGAACAATTTCTTTTAAATTTAATAGAATTTCTAAAACATCTTCACGTACGCCTGTAATTGTAGAAAATTCATGATTAATTCCTGCAATTCGTACAGCTACTATAGCACTTCCTGTTAAGTCCGAAAGCATAGTTCTTCTAAGAGAATTACCTACAGTAGTTCCCTGACCTTTTTTTAATGGTTCTATTGTAAAATGGCCGTATTGCTGACGTACTCCTTCTGCTTTTGACTCTATGCACTCTATTTGAAAATGAGTCATTAAACAAAATCCTTTTGTGTTTTTGTTTTGTTTTCTATGATTTAAATATTGAATTAGTAATTATACTCTACGTTTTTTAGGTGGTCTGCACCCATTATGAGGTACAGGTGTTATATCTTTTATTAGCGTTACTTCTATTCCTGCGGCCTGTATTGCTCTTATAGCAGTTTCACGTCCAGCCCCTGGCCCATTAACCATAACTTCTACTTGTTTCATTCCTTGATCTAAAGCTATTTTTGCTGCTTTTTCTGCGGCTGTCTGAGCTGCAAATGGAGTACCTTTCTTAGCTCCTTTAAAGCCGCTAGCTCCTGATGAGCCCCATGATATAGTTTCTCCTTTTAAGTCGGTTATGGTAATTATTGTATTATTGAATGTAGACTTAATGTGTGCTATGCCATTTACAATGTGTTTTTTATTTTTACTGTATGTTTTTTTAAGTTGTCTAGCCATATTAATTGATATAATTTTTATTTTCGTGGAGCTTTTTTCTTTCCAGCCATTGTTTTTTTGATTCCTCTTCTTGTTCTTGCATTTGTTCTTGTATTTTGTCCTCTGAGTGGAAGCCCTAATCGATGTCTTTTTCCTCGATAAGAGTTAATTTCCATTAATCTCTTAATACTTAAGCCCTCCAGTCTTTTCAGGTCTCCTTCTAGCTGGTAATTACTGTCAAGTATTTGTCGTATTTTTGCTACCTGTTCATCATCTAAGTCTTTAACTCTTATATTCGGATTAACGCTTATTGCTTTAAGAATTTCTTGAGACCTAGATAATCCTATCCCATATATATAAGTTAGCCCTATTTCGATTCTTTTATTGCGAGGTAAATCAATACCTACTATTCGTGCCATATTTTGTAACCTTCAATGATTTGTATTGTTTTAACTATCCTTGTCTTTGTTTATGTTTTGGATTTTCGCAAATTACCAAGATGCGCCTATGTCTTTTTATGATTCTGCATTTATCGCATATTTTTTTTACAGATGGTCTTACTTTCATTGTGTTAATTTATGTATTTGATTTTATTTAGCTTTGCACTATTCCATTATATTATCATATTGCTGAGAGATTATGTATGTTTGTAGTTGTTTAGCTGTATCAATTGCTACGCCCACTAGAATTAGCAAAGAAGTTGCTCCCAATCCTCTTAGTGTACTCACGTGTGTTATGTTAGATATGATTGATGGTACCAAGGCTATAAAAAATAAAAAAATAGATCCCAGTAAAGTTAGCTTGTATAGTATTTTTTCTAAATATTTTTCCGTATCTAATCCTGGTCTAATATTGGGTATACTGGCACCCATTTTCTTTAAATTCTTAGCTATATCTTGTGGATTTAAGATTAAAGATGAGTAAAAGTAGCTAAATGCAATAATTAGCAAGCAATATATTGGCAAATAAAAGAAGCCACCAGGTAAAAAAGAATGTATTGCAATATTTGTGGTTGATCCTTGAGAATTATTGTATATATATAATGGTAAAGTCATTGCTGCAGATGCGAAAACTATAGGCATTACTCCACCTTGATTTAGTTTCAGTGGTATATAGCTTTGAGGATTCAGCTCGCTAATTTTACTTAGTTGTCTAGCTGAAACTATATTAATTTTTCTAGTACTTTCTTGTATTAATACTGTGATAACAAGCATTGTAATCAGAAATATTGCCGCAATTATCAAGCTGATAATATTTTGATTGCTATACATGTTAAGATCGTGGTTTTGCAAATTTTTTGGTATACCGGAAATTATATTTTGGAATATTAATAGAGATGGTCCATTCCCTAGTCCTAATTCTGTTATAATTTCAGAAAACCACATAATGATCATTGATCCGGTTGTTAGCGTAATTATGCAATTAAGCGTGAAGCTGTAGCTCCAGGCAAATACATATGGTTTAATCCATAAAGATATGCCAAAGCTTTGTATGATTGCCCATACTAGTGTTAAATATCTGGTAATTTGCATTATTTTTTTTCTTACCATCTTCTCCTTCTTCCTTTGCCAGTTTTCTATTTTCGGAATTACTTTAGCTAATAATTGCATTACGATTGAAGAATTAATATATGGTACAATACCTAATGCAAAAAGCCCTATTATCGAGAAGCCTCCTCCAGAAAAGATGTTCAAGAAATTAATTATGCTATTTTGTGTAAAGCTATTCTGTAATGCATTATGGTCTATGCCAGGTACAGGAATGAAGATACCAAGTCTTGCTATTAGTAAAATGCTTACAGTAACACCTATTTTCTCTTTTAGCTTATTTGTAGTATTCATTACCTATTATTTTGTTCATTGAACTAATTGCTTTTACTTTACTTTCGTTCGTTTACATTTTTTTGAATACTATATTTGTATTCATACTGCTATTGCTTAATTTATTTCGTATATATTTTCAATAGAAATATCTCTATTTCTTGCTGTTTCTTTGAAGGTTTTCAGATTAGATAAGCCATTTAGAACAGCTCGAGCATTATTGAGTGTATTTCCTGACTTTAACTGTTTAGCTAGAATATTTTTAATTCCTGCGAGCTCAAGAACTATTCTTGTAGAGCCTCCAGCAATAACTCCTGATCCAGTCGCTGAAGGTCTGATTATTACCTGTGCCGCACCTGATATTCCTTGTATTGGATGAGGTATAGAGTAAGATTTTGTTAAAGGAAGATTGATTAGATGTTTTTTAGCGTCTGCTACGCCTTTTTTAACAGCTCCTATAACATCGCTTGCCTTGCCTATTCCTACTCCTATTTGCCCTGAATAGTTTCCAACTACTAATACTGCTCTGAAGCTTAGTTTTTTTCCTCCTTTTACAACTTTTGTAACTCGCTTAACTTGTACAACTTTTTCTGTCCAGCTACTCTCACTTTCTTTACCCCTTAAATTCTTTTTCTTTATTGTCATTTTATTTGCTTTTACTTTTTAAAAAATAATACCTTCACTTCTTAATGATTCTGCAAGAGCTTTAATTTTTCCATGATATTTTTTTTGTCCACGATCAAATACTATTTTCCCGATTCCTTTCTTTTTAAATTTTTTTGCTATATTTAATCCTATTATTTTTGCTATTTTGCAATTAACAGATGAATTAACTTGATTTTTTATTTCCTTTGAAATGCTTGAGCTGCTAAGAATAATATTGTTTGAACTATCATTTATTAATTGAGCATATATATTTTTATTAGATTTAAATATGTACAGTCTTGGACGATCTTCTGTTCCTCTGATTTTTTTTTTCATATTTTAATTAATCGTTTTTTATGAATCTTTATTTTCCTGCTTTACCAATTTTCCTGCGCACTTTTTCTTCAATATATCGAATGCCTTTTCCTTTATAAGGTTCGGGCTTTCTTACTGCTCTAATTTTTGCAGCTATTTCTCCTACAATTGCTTTGTCAGCACCATGTACGGTAATTAAAGTAGAATTTTCTACGCTAACAGAAATTCCTTCTGGAGGATTTATGCTCACTGTATGACTGTATCCTACATTTAGAATTAGTGTCTTACCCTTCACTTGAGATCTGTATCCTACTCCTTGAATTTCTAGTTTTTTATCAAAACCTTCTGATACTCCTATGACCATGTTATTAACCATTGTTCTTGATAGGCCATGCAAGGCTTTTACTTCTTTGCTTTCGTCTACTTTTTTTAATTGCAGAATATTTTTATTTTTTTCAATTGTAATTCCACAAGGTAGCTTGTATGCTAATTGACCTTTCGGACCTTTAATTATGATATTTGAGCTGTCTATGTTCGCATTTACGTTTTGTGGAATAATAATATTTTTTTTGCCTATTCTAGACATTGTTTCTCCTTATTTTTGAAGTATATTTTACCAAATATAACACAAGATTTCACCTCCTAAGCCACTATGCCTAGCATGACGATCAGTCATTACTCCCCTTGAAGTAGATATAACAGCTATTCCTATTCCGCCCAATACACGCGGTAACTCTTTGTAATTGGCATAAACTCTTAATCCTGGCTTGCTTATTCTTTTTAAGGCTCTAATGACCGATTTTTTATATTTTCCTTTATATTTTAAAGATATCAATAAATAATTTTGCAAGTTCTCATTGACTTCTTCAAATTCTTGAATAAATCCCTCTGTTTTCAATACTTTTATTATATTTTTAGTCATTTTAGTTGAAGGAACTTGAACGATTTGATGTTTTGCTAAAGTTGCATTTCGAATACGTGTTAACATATCTGCAATTGTATCATTAACCATGCTTGACTCCATAAATTGTTTTATAGTGCGTATTTTTCGTTTTTACTTGAAAGGCATGCCAAACTTCTTTAGTAAAGACAGGCTCTCTGTGTCATTTTTTGCGCTGGTTACTATAGATATATTCATTCCTCTGATTTTATCAATACCTTCATATTCTATTTCAGGAAATATCAACTGTTCTTTAAGTCCTAGGTTATAATTTCCACGCCCATCAAAATGCATAGTACTTATACCTCTGAAGTCTCTTATTCTAGGTAAAGATAGATTGATTAGCTTTTTTAAAAAATTATACATTTTTGCTCTTCTTAGGGTTACTTTTAAGCCAATGGGCATGTTGTCTCTGATTTTAAAGCCGGCTATAGATTTTTTTGCTTTTGTTACAATCGGCTTTTGTCCTGTAATTAATGCAAATTCATCCATGCTTTTTTCGATAGATTTTGTATTATTATCAGCTTCACCCAGACCTCTATTGATTGTGATTTTTATTAGTTTGGGTACCTGGTGTATATTTGAGTATTTGAATTCTTGAAATAACTCTTTGCAAATTTGACTGTCGTATAATTCTTTCAATGATTTTTGCATAATGTCTTTAAAATTGCTAATTGTAAATTTAGTTGCATGTAAAATTTGTCAGCATTTTGCTTACTTGGCTATTTTATTTGATTATTCTGCTAGCTATCTTGATATATTGCTACATTAGAGCTGTGTATAGGTGCTTCTGCAGAAATAATTTGCCCTGGCTCATCTCGATTTTTTGACTTTATATGCTTTTTTATTACGTTAATATTTTTTATAATTATTTTATTAGATTTATTGATTACTTTAATTATTTCCCCAGTTTTCCCTCTATGTTTTCCAGATATGATCTTTACTTGATTTCCTTTTTTTACATGCATTTTGTTATATCTTTTTTTATTCATTACACAACCTCCGGAGCTAGTGAAATAATTTTTGAAAAGTTTTTGTCGCGTAGTTCTCTAGCTATTGGCCCAAAGACGCGTGTACCTCTCGGATTATTTTCTTGATTAATAATTACAGCTGCATTGTCGTCAAATCTTATGCTCATTCCATCAGAGCGGCGTAAAGTTTTTTTTGCTCTTACAATGACAGCACGAACAATGTCTGATTTTTTTATAGACATATTAGGTGAGGCATCTTTTACAACGCCAACTATCACATCTCCTACGCTCGCATACAAAGGATTATTCGTTCCTAGAACTCTGATGCACATAATTTTACGTACTCCACTATTGTCTGCAATATTTAAATAGCTTTGTGTTTGAATCATTTTTTTATTATTTTTTTAACTAATTTCCAGCGTTTATTCTTGCTTATAGGCCTTGTTTCTTCTATTTTTACGCAATCTCCTGATCGACATTCGTTATTTTCATCATGAGCATAATATTTATTTGTTTTCAGTATAATTTTACTGTATTTTTTATGTGGTATCTTATTCTTCACAGCTACTGTTATTGTTTTATTCATTTTGTCGCTTACTACTGTTCCTATAGTTTCTTTTTTTGACATTTGTTATCCGTTGATGTTTTTTGTTTCTAACATTAAAATTTGAGCTAGCTCATGTTTTTTATGTTTAAAAATATGTGGCTTGATTTTTTGCTTAGTAGCTTGTTGAAATTTTAAATTAAAAATTTCTTTTTTTATATTTATAATTTTTTTGCTAATTTCATCGGGGCTCAAATTTTTTATTTCATTTATTTTCTGAAAAGGCATATTTTAATCTTGATTTTTATTGTTACTACTAATGAATTTTGTTTTTACTGGCAATTTATATGATGCCAACTTCATTGCTTGTTTAGCTGCTTCTTGAGATACTCCTGAGATTTCAAATAAGATGTGATCAGGCTTGATGACTGCGACCCAGTACTCTGGAGTCCCTTTTCCAGATCCCATTCTTGTTTCTGCAGGTCTTGCTGTTACAGGTTTATCTGGAAAAACTCTAATCCATAGTTTTCCGCCTCTTTTAACATACCTCGTAATAGTTCTTCTGGTTGCTTCAATTTGTCTGGATGTTAACCATGCTGGCTCTAATGCTTTTAGTCCGTATTCTCCAAATGCAATTTTGTTGCCTTTGCTTGCTTTTCCTCGCATTCGTCCTCTATGTTGCTTACGAAATTTTGTTTTTTTAGGGCTTAACATAATTCTTTTTTAAATTCAATTATTAATTAGTGTTGTCTAGCTTTGCTTTAGGTAACTTTTCTCCTTTAAATAGCCAAACTTTAATACCTAAGACGCCATAGATTGTATGTGCCATTTTGTATGAATAGTCAATATCTGCACGCAAGGTCTGCAGTGGTACTCTTCCTTCTCTAACCCATTCACTTCTAGCTATTTCTGCTCCATTTAACCTTCCAGAAACCTGCACTTTGATGCCCTGAATGTTTGTTTTTTGAGATCTTTGTACTCCCTGTCTTACTGCTCGTCTAAAAGCTATTCTTTTTTCTAGTTGTTGGACAATAAATTCTGCTATTAGTTCAGAATGTGCGTCTGGCTCAGTAACTTCAACTATATTAATTCTTATTTCTTTGTTTTTTTGTAAAACTTTTTGCATATCTTGTCTTAGTTCATCTATGCCTGAGCCCATTCTTCCTAAGATTATTCCTGGGCGTCCTGTATGTATTTCTATTTCAATCTGATCCACTTTTCTTTCTATGTGTATTAGGCAAATACTTGCATTGCGCAGCTTCGTTTGAATATATTGTCGAATTCTGTAATCTTCTTGAATCAGTTCTGGATACTTGCTCATGGCAGAAAACCATGAAGATCTATGGCTTTGAGTAATGCCTATTCGAAATCCTAAAGGATGTGTTTTTTGTCCCATATAATCCTTGATTTGTTGTTATATTTGTAAATTAAGACAGAGTTCCTACTGCAATTGTTATATGACATGTTGGTTTATGTATAGAAAATGCTCTTCCTTGTGCTCTTGGCTGAAATCTTTTCAGTTTTGGCCCTTGGTTCGCAATAGCTTTGACTACAACTAAATCATCATCTGATATATTTTTGTTTTTTGCATTACTAACAGCTGATTTGATGACTTTTTGTATCGTCTCACAAGGCTTATGAGGCATAAATTTAAGCATTAACAACGCCTCTTGACACTTTCTTCCTTTAATTTGTTCTAGTATTCTTCTTGTTTTATGAGCTGATAACCTTGTATGCTTACAGGTTGCTTTGCTTTCTTGATTTTTTATCATTACATTATTCCCAAGGTTATGTCGACAAATTTTATTTTCTAGCCCGTTTATCGCTCTTTATATGGCTTTTAAATGTTCTTGTTGGCACAAATTCTCCTAATTTGTGTCCTACCATTTGATCCGAAACAAATATGGGTATATGCTGTTTTCCATTGTGTACTGCAATGGTATGCCCTATCATTTCTGGTATAATAGTTGATGCGCGAGACCATGTTTTTATGGTTTTTTTATCTTGCTGATTGTTAAGCTTGTTTATTATTTTCAGTAATTTATATTCTACATATGGGCCTTTTTTTAGAGATCTTGACATTGTTTTTGTTTTTTATTTACGACGACGTAATATATATGGATTACTGTTATTTTTACTGTTGCGAGTTTTTCTACCTAAAGCTGGTTTGCCCCATGGTGTTACCGGATGAGGCTTTCCTATCGGTGAACGTCCTTCTCCTCCTCCGTGAGGATGATCTATTGGATTCATAACAACGCCCCTAACTTTTGGTCTTTTACCAAGCCATCTGTTTCTTCCAGCTTTTCCTATGGTTATATTGCTGTTGTCTATATTTCCTACTTGTCCAATTGTAGCATAGCATTCTTTACTAATTGTTCTTACTTCACTTGAAGGCAGTTTGATCGTTATTAATGCACCTTCTTTTGCTACGATTTGAGCATATGTGCCAGCAGCTCTGACCAATTGTCCTCCTTTTTTGGGCTTTAACTCTATGTTATGTACAGCTGTTCCTAATGGTATGCTCGATAAAGGAAGCGTATTTCCGACTTCTACCGGTGAAGATGGTCCTGATACAATCTTATGTCCTGTATGTATTGATCTTGGGTGTAAAATATATCTTTTTTCTCCATCTGCATAATTTACTAAAGCAATTCTGGCATTTCTATTTGGATCATATTCGATGCTAGCTATTCTACCTTCTATATTTAGCTTGTTTCTTTTGAAGTCTATCTGTCTATACCGACGTTTATGTCCTCCTCCTCTATGCCTAGAAGTAATAACTCCTCTGTTATTGTGTCCTTTATGCCTTTGTTTTTTTTTCAATAATGATTTTTCTGGAGCTTTTTTTGTGATGTCATCAAATGTTGATACTGTTCGATTGCGTGTTCCTGGAGTGTATGCCTTATATAAGCGAATAGCCATTTTGTATTATGTGTATATGAATTTAATTCTCTGAAAACAAATCAATACTGTACGATTTATGTAATTTGATTATAGCTTTTTTATATTTAGTTTTTTGCCCAATAAATTTTCCTACTCGACGTTTTTTGCGTTTTACATTTAAGGTATTGACTTTTTTAATTCGTACATTGAAAATATATTCTATAGCCTCTTTAATTTTTGCCTTAGATGCTTCTTTTTTTACCGCAAAACAGTATTGATTTTCTTCAATGAATTTGGTTGTTTTATCTGTGATAATAGGATATTTAATTAAATCAATCAGATTTCTTTCTATGTTTCGATTAATTTGATTTAAGTTAGTCATCTTATAAATCCATACAATTTAGCAATTTGATTTAGTCCATTTTTTGTTACAACTAGCTGATCTGCTTCTAGTAAAGATAGTATATTCAGTTGATCAGCTGCAATTAGATTTATATTTTTTAAATTGCGAACGGACAAATAAAGATTTCTAGCTTTTTTATCAACTATAATAGCTATTCTGTTTTTGTTTTTTATTTCAAGTCCTAATTGCATTACTTGTTTAACTATAGTTTGAGTACTAGGTTTTGATAAATCTTCAATAAAGTTATCTATAACTGTAGTGTTTTTGAACTTGTTGACTAAAACGATTCTTAAGGCAAGATGCTTTTCTTTTTTATTTATCTTTTGTGTATATTTTTTAGTTTTTGGTCCAAAAATAACTCCTCCACCTTTCCATAGAGGAGATCGAGTTGAACCAGCTCTAGCTTTTCCAGTTCCCTTTTGCTTCCAAGGTTTTCTTCCTCCTCCTTTTACTTGGCTTCTTGTTTTCGTGCATGCATTCCCATATCTTTTTTCTGTTAATTGCTGAATAGTTGCTCGATGTACAATATGCATGCTATTGATCGATTTGCTGTGTATTTTAAATACAATATCTTGAATTGTATTTTCATTATTAGCTACAATATTGTAGCTTAGCTGTTTTTCAATTATCATTTCTTTATTTTTGATTAATACGAACTAGATTTCCTTTTTTTCCTGGTACAGAACCTTTGACTAGTATTATGTTATCATCATTGTATATATCTATAATTTTTAAATTTCTTATTGTATTTTGTTTATTTCCCATTCGACCAGCCATTTTTTTACCAGGAAATACTCTGCCTGGGGTTGTACCAGCGCCAATAGATCCTGGCTGTCGATGGTTTTTTGAGCCATGTGACATAGGTCCTCTACTGAATTTGTGTCTTTTTTGACATCCACAAAATCCTTTACCTATGCTTGTCGATGAAACATTAATCAAGCTGCCTATTTTCAGTTGGTTCATTGTTACAATTTGGCCAATCTGCAACCCATCTGTTGATTCTACCTTGTATTCGTATAAATGTTTTAACAGTGGAACCTTGGCTTTATTAAGATGCCCAAGCTCTCCTCTTGTTAATTTATGTTTTCTTTCCTTTTTATATCCAATTTGCACAGCATTATAGCCGTCTGAATGAATATTTTTTAATTGCGTAATATGACAAGGACCTATCTGTATGATAGTTACAGCTGTAGCTTTACCTTTATGGTCGAAAACTTGGGTCATTCCAATTTTTGTTCCTAGCAGACCTATTGACACAATTCTATTGCCTCCTGTTTCTGACAGATTTTTACGCACAAGCTTGCTTTTTGTTAGTTAGTGTATTTTATTATCTGTTAATTTGCTGAATTTTTCAAGTTCCATTCTACTCATTTGTCTATTTTGTGAATTATGCGGAAAATACTACTTTGTTAATCGTTGCAAGTA